CTGTTAGTATCTATACAGATTAAAAATTTAATTATTGAACAGATATAAAGAATACCATGGAGAGTTTGATCCTGGCTCAGGATGAACGCTGGCGGTATGCTTAACACATGCAAGTCGAACGAGAGTTTTTAACTCTAGTGGCGAACGGGTGCGTAATACGTGAGAATCTGCCCTTAGGAGAAGAATAACTACTGGAAACGGTAGCTAAGTCTTCATATGCCGAGAGGTGAAATAGTTTCAACTGCCTAAGGATGAGCTCACGCCTGATTAGCTTGTTGGTGAGGTAACGGCTTACCAAGGCCACGATCAGTAGCTGGTTTGAGAGAATGATCAGCCACACTGGGACTGAGACACGGCCCAGACTCCTCCGGGAGGCAGCAGTGAGGAATTTTCCGCAATGGGCGAAAGCCTGACGGAGCAATACCGCGTGAGGGATGAAGGATTTTGGTCTGTAAACCTCTTTTCTCAAGAAAGAAGTTCTGACGGTACTTGAGGAATAAGCATCGGCTAACTCCGTGCCAGCAGCCGCGGTAATACGGGGGATGCAAGCGTTATCCGGAATCATTGGGCGTAAAGCGCCTGTAGGTTGTTTAGTAAGTCTGTTGTTAAAGACCAGGGCTTAACCCTGGGAAAGCAATGGAAACTACTAGACTTGAGTATGGCAGGGGTAGAGGGAATTTCTAGTGTAGCGGTGAAATGCGTAGATATTAGAAAGAACACCGGCGGCGAAAGCGCTCTACTGGACCATTACTGACACTCAGAGGCGAAAGCTAGGGGAGCAAAAGGGATTAGATACCCCTGTAGTCCTAGCCGTAAACGATGGATACTAGATGTTGCGCAATTTGTGCAGTATCTTAGCTAACGCGTTAAGTATCCCGCCTGGGGAGTACGCTCGCAAGGGTGAAACTCAAAGGAATTGACGGGGGCCCGCACAAGCGGTGGAGCATGTGGTTTAATTCGATGCAACGCGAAGAACCTTACCAGGGCTTGACATACTACAAATCTTTTCGAAACGAAAGAGTGCCTTCGGGAATGTAGATACAGGTGGTGCATGGCTGTCGTCAGCTCGTGTCGTGAGATGTTGGGTTAAGTCCCGCAACGAGCGCAACCCTCATTTTTAGTTGCCAATTTATTGGGATTTCTAGAGAGACTGCCGGTGACAAACCGGAGGAAGGTGAGGATGACGTCAAGTCAGCATGCCCCTTATGCCCTGGGCCACACACGTGCTACAATGGCGAAGACAAAGAGTCGCAAACCTGCGAAGGCTAGCTAATCTCGTAAACTTCGTCTAAGTTCGGATTGCAGGCTGCAACTCGCCTGCATGAAGTTGGAATCGCTAGTAATCGCTGGTCAGCTATACAGCGGTGAATTCGTTCCCGGGCCTTGTACACACCGCCCGTCACACCATGGGAGCTGGTCATACCCAATATCGTTAGCCTAACCATTCGGAGGGCGGCGCTTAAGGTAGGGCTAGTGACTGGGGTGAAGTCGTAACAAGGTAGCCGTACTGGAAGGTGCGGCTGGATCACCTCCTTTTAGGGATATATGAAATTAACTCGAGGTTAATATCAACATTTTACTAGTTTAACTCACACAATTTTTTAATCTATTTTTGGGCTATTAGCTCAGGTGGTTAGAGCGCACCCCTGATAAGGGTGAGGTCCCAGGTTCAAGTCCTGGATGGCCCATCACGGGGGTATAGCTCAGTTGGTAGAGCGCTGCCTTTGCACGGCAGATGTCAGCGGTTCGAATCCGCTTATCTCCACAAACAGAAAAACAAAATTTAAATTGAAAATTTTTATAGTCAAAAAAGTCAAGCGAATAAGAGCTTACGACGGATACCTTGGTGTTCAGAAGCGATGAAGGGCGTGGCTACCAACGAAATGTTTCGGGGAACTGGAAGCAAGTTTTGATCCGAAAATTCCCGAATAAGGAAACTTCATGAACTACTTCTTGAATTCATAAAGAAGAAAGAGCAAACCTAGTGAATTGAAACATCTTAGTAACTAGAGGAAAAGAAAGCAAAAGCGATTCCCTGAGTAGCGGCGAGCGAAATGGGACCAGTCTAAACTCTATTTTTTAGAGGGTTGTGGGACAATGTTAATAAAGTCAATAAGTTAGGTGAAGCAGCTGGAATACTGCACCAAAGAGAGTGAAAGTCTCGTATTCGAAAACTATTATAGCTTTAAATTGTATCCCAAGTAGGAAGGGACACGTGAAACCCCTTTTGAATTTGCGAGGACCACCTCGTAAGACTAAATATTCCTGAATAACCGATAGTGAACCAGTACCGTGAGGGAAAGGTGAAAAGAACCCCGGGAGGGGAGTGAAATAGAACATGAAATCGTAAGTTTACAAGCAGTAGAAGAGCGACTTAACGCTCGACTTCGTGCCTGTTGAAGAATGAGCTGGCGACTTGTAGGCTATGGCAAGGTTAAAATAAGAAAATATTGGAGCCAGAGTGAAAGCGAGCTTGATAAGAGCGTTAAGTCATAGTTTACAGACCCGAACCCGGATGATCTAACCATGGCCAGTGTGAAGCTTAGGTAACACTAAGTGGAGGTACGAACCGACTGTTGTTGAAAAAACAGCGGATGAGTTGTGGTTAGGGGTGAAATTCCAATCGAATCCGGAGCTAGCTGGATCTCCCCGAAATGCGTTGAGGCGCAGCGACTAATATTTCTTTTTAGGGGTAAAGCTACTGTTTTGGTGCGGGCTGCGAGAGCGGTACCAAATCAAGGCAAACTCTGAATACTAAAATGTTTAATTAGTTAGTGAGACATTGAGGGATAAGCTTCAATGTCAAGAGGGAAACAGCCCAGATTACCAGTTAAGGCCCCTAAATAATTACTAAGTGATAAAGGAGGTGGGAGTGCATAGACAATCAGGAGGTTTGCCTAGAAGCAGCAATCCTTTAAAGAGTGCGTAATAGCTCACTGTTCGAGTGCTCCTGCGCCGAAAATGAATGGGACTAAGTAATTTGCCGAAGCTGTAAGATGTTAAAACATCGGTAGGGGAGCGTTCTACATTAGTTTGAAGCGTTAGCGGAAGCGGGCGTGGACAAGGTAGAAGTGAGAATGTTAGCTTGAGTAGCGAAAACATTGGTGAGAATCCAATGCCCCGAAAACCCAAGGGTTCCTCCGGAAGGCTCGTCCGCGGAGGGTGAGTCAGGTCCTAAGGTGAGGCTAATAGCGTAATCGATGGATAACAGGTTAATATTCCTGTACTGTTTATTGTTGGTAAAGGGGGACGGAGAAGGCTAGACCAGCCGAATGTTGGTTATCGGTTTAAGTATTCAAGGTGTTGAGGAACGGTGAAAACGTTCTGAGCTGAGATATGAATAGGAAAGTGTTAAGACACTGAACTGGTTGATGTCATACTTCCAAGAAAAGCCCTAACTACCATAAGCAATAAATACCTGTACCCTAAACCGACACAGGTGGGTAAGTAGAGAATACTAAGGGGCGCGAGATAACTCTCTCTAAGGAACTCGGCAAAATGGCCTCGTAACTTCGGGAGAAGAGGTGCCCTTAAACGGGCTGCAAGAACCAGACGCTGGCGACTGTTTATCAAAAACACAGGTCTCCGCAAAGTCGTAAGACGATATATGGGGGCTGACACCTGCCCAGTGCCGGAAGGTTAAGGAAGCTTGTTAGTCTTTGACGAAGCTCGCGACTGAAGCCCCGGTGAACGGCGGCCGTAACTATAACGGTCCTAAGGTAGCGAAATTCCTTGTCGGGTAAGTTCCGACCCGCACGAAAGGTGTAACGATCTGCGTACTGTCTCGGAGAGAGACTCGGCGAAATAGACTTGTCTGTGAAGATGCGGACTACCTGCACCTGGACAAAAAGACCCTATGAAGCTTTACTGTAGCTTGAGATTGGCTCCGGGCTTTATTTGCGCAGGATAGGTGGGAGGCGTTGAAAATTTCCTTGCGGGGGAATTTGAGCCATTGGTGAGATACCACTCTAATAAAGCTAGGATTCTAACCCTATACCGTTATCCGGTTAGGGAACAGTCTCAGGTGGTCAGTTTGACTGGGGCGGTCGCCTCCTAAAAGGTAACGGAGGCGTGCAAAGGTTTCCTCAGACTGGTCGGAAATCAGTCGAAGAGTGTAAAGGCATAAGGAAGCTTGATTGTGAGACCTACAAGTCGAACAAAGACGAAAGTCGGCCTTAGTGATCCGGCGGTACCAAGTGGAAGGGCCGTCGCTCAACGGATAAAAGTTACTCTAGGGATAACAGGCTGATCTCCCCCAAGAGTTCATATCGACGGGGAGGTTTGGCACCTCGATGTCGGCTCGTCGCATCCTGGGGCGGTAGTACGTCCCAAGGGTTGGGCTGTTCGCCCATGAAAGCGGCACGCGAGCTGGGTTCAGAACGTCGTGAGACAGTTCGGTCCATATCCGGTGTAGGCGTTAGAGTATTGAGAGGATCTCTTCTTAGTACGAGAGGACCGGGAGAGACGTACCTCTGGTGTGCCAGTTATCGTGCCAACGGTAGACGCTGGGTAGCCATGTACGGTAAGGATAACCGCTGAAAGCATCTAAGTGGGAAGCCCACCTCAAGATGAGTACTCTTACCATTTAAAATGGTTAAGGTCACGGCAAGACTAGCCGTTTGATAGGTATCAGGTGTAAGTGCAGTAATGTATTTAGCTGAGATATACTAATAGACCGATGGCTTTACTTATTTGTAACTATAAAAATTTCAATTTTTGGCTTAGACGTTTTATAGCGTAGTAGCTCCACATCGATCCATTTCGAACTCGATAGTGAAAGATTATAGCGGTGACGATACTTAGAGGGGGGCCTCTTGGGAAAATAACACAATGTCTAAGTCTTAATTAATAATATAAGGTATAATAAAAGTAATATTTTTATTACCTCAAGTTGCTTAAACGTGTTTTAAAAACATTCTTTTAGAGTAAGAAATTATGAGTAGTGTATACGATTGGTTCCAGGAACGTCTTGAGATTCAGGCGATTGCTGATGATATTACCAGCAAATATGTTCCCCCACACGTAAATATTTTTTATTGTCTTGGCGGGATCACTTTAACTTGTTTTATTGTACAAGTTGCAACAGGTTTCGCAATGACATTCTACTACCGTCCTACGGTTACAGAAGCATTTGCATCGGTTGAATATTTAATGACTGAAGTGAACTTCGGATGGTTAATTAGATCTGTGCACCGTTGGTCAGCGAGTATGATGGTTTTAAACATGATTCTTCATGTTTGTCGAGTATATTTAACAGGTGGTTTTAAAAAGCCACGTGAATTAACATGGGTAACTGGTGTTTTATTAGCATCAGTAACTGTATCATTTGGTGTAACTGGGTATTCATTACCTTGGGATCAAGTAGGCTACTGGGCTTGTAAGATTGTAACAGGTGTACCAGATGCCGTACCAATTGTTGGTGGTTTAATTGTACAAGTTTTACGTGGTGGTGTAAGTGTAGGTCAATCAACATTGACGCGTTTCTATAGTGCCCATACTTTCGTATTACCCGTTGTAGCAGCAGTTTTAATGCTAACGCACTTCGTAATGATTCGTAAGCAAGGGATTTCAGGGCCTCTATAAATTAAGCCTAATGCTTTTTCAGTTACTAAAAGTTAGTAACAGAAATACAGAAACATTCTATATTAATTTAATAACTATACTTATGTCTATTTTAAAAAAACCGGATCTAGCTGATCCAAAACTTCGTGCTAAGTTAGCGAAAGGTATGGGCCATAATTATTATGGTGAACCAGCATGGCCAAACGATCTACTATACATCTTCCCAGTTTGTATCTTAGGTACAATTGCATGTTGTATTGGTTTAGGGGTTTTAGAGCCAACTCCATTAGGTGAAAAGGCTGATCCATTCGCGACTCCATTAGAAATTTTACCAGAGTGGTACTTCTTCCCAACATTTAATCTATTAAGAGTAATTCCGAATAAATTACTTGGTGTTTTATCTATGGCGGCAGTTCCAATTGGTTTAATTACTGTTCCATTTATTGAAAATGTAAACAAATTTCAAAATCCATTCCGCCGTCCAGTAGCATCATTAGTATTCCTTTTTGGAACATTTACAGCTTTCTGGCTTGGCATTGGTGCAACAATGCCAATCACACAAGCTTTAACACTTGGTTTCTTCTAAGAATTACTGCTTTTAAAAGCGTTAAAGGGTGGGCCCACAGTTTTTTATTGTGGGCCTGTATCCATGTGTTAAATTAACAGATATTAAAATATTAACTTTTGCAAAGGTTTAAGACTTTTGTATCTAAAATAGAAATTACAAATTATATTGTAATTAAAATATATATTTAGAGACCTAATTAATATTTAAGGTTTCTTATTTAGAAATCTCATAACAGGAGAGAAAAAATGAAAGTTGGCTCTAAAGAACTAGAAGCTAGCAAAGTAAGAGTTATAGTGGATAAAGACCCTGTAGCTACCTCATTTGAAAAATGGGCGCAACCAGGACACTTTTCTCGTACGTTAGCTAAAGGTCCCAAAACTACAACGTGGATTTGGAATCTTCACGCAGATGCACACGATTTTGATAGCCAAACAAGTTCACTTGAAGATATTTCACGTAAAATCTTCAGTGCTCATTTTGGTCAATTAGCAATTATTTTCTTATGGGTTAGTCAGGCATATTTCCATGGCGCGCGATTCTCAAACTATTCCGCATGGTTACTAAACCCAACAAGTATTAAGCCAAGTGCGCAGGTTGTATGGCCTGTAGTTGGGCAAGAAATTCTAAATGGCGATGTTGGTGGAGGATTCTCAGGTGTTCAAATTACATCCGGTGTTTTCCAAATGTGGCGTGCCTCTGGAATTACAAATGAAACGGAGCTTTATTGGACTGCAATGGGTGGTCTTATGATGTCGGCTCTAATGGTTTTTGCAGGTTGGTTCCACTACCATAAAGCTGCACCTAAACTAGAATGGTTCCAAAATGTAGAATCAATGATGAATCACCATTTAGCAGGTCTACTTGGGCTTGGTTGTTTATCTTGGTCAGGTCACCAAATTCACATTAGTTTACCAATTAATAAGCTTTTAGATGCTGGGGTAGCACCTCAAGAAATTCCATTACCACACGAGCTTTTATTTAATCAAGATTTAATGGCTCAGTTATACCCAAGTTTTAAGAAAGGTCTATTACCATTCTTTACATTAAACTGGGGTGAGTATTCGGACTTCTTAACATTTAAAGGAGGATTAAACCCAATCACTGGAAGTTTATGGTTGAGTGACACAGCACACCACCATTTAGCACTTGCCGTACTGTTTATTTTTGCGGGGCACATGTACCGTACAAACTGGGGTATTGGTCACAGCATGAAAGAAATTTTAGAAGCGCACAAAGGTCCATTAACAGGTGAAGGACACAAAGGTCTTTATGAAATTCTTACTACGTCGTGGCACGCTCAATTAGCAATTAACTTAGCTATGATGGGCTCATTAAGTATTATCGTTGCGCACCACATGTACGCAATGCCGCCATACCCTTATATTGCAGTTGATTACCCAACTCAGCTATCTTTATTTACACACCATATGTGGATTGGAGGTTTCTGTGTTTGTGGGGCAGCAGCGCATGGTGCAATCTTTATGGTTCGTGACTACAGCCCGGTTCAGTCGTACAACAACTTATTAGACCGCGTTTTACGTCACCGTGATGCAATTATTTCACACTTAAACTGGGTTTGTATTTTCCTTGGTACACACAGTTTCGGATTATATATTCACAACGATACAATGCGTGCATTAGGTCGTCCGCAGGATATGTTCTCTGATAAAGCAATTCAATTACAACCTATTTTCGCTAAGTGGGTACAATCTTTACACACATTAGCTCCGGGTAATACAGCACCAAACTCTCTTGCAACAGCAAGTTATGCGTTCGGTGGTGATGTTGTTGCGGTTAACGGAAAGATTGCGATGATGCCTATTCAATTAGGAACAGCAGATTTCTTAGTTCACCATATTCATGCGTTTACAATTCACGTAACAGTACTAATTTTATTAAAAGGTGTATTATTTGCTCGTAGTTCGCGTTTAATTCCTGATAAAGCAAATTTAGGATTCCGTTTCCCATGTGATGGTCCAGGGCGTGGTGGTACATGTCAAGTTTCAGCTTGGGATCACATTTTCTTAGGTTTATTCTGGATGTATAACTGTATTTCAGTTGTTATCTTCCACTTCAGCTGGAAAATGCAATCCGATGTATGGGGAACAATCTCTGAGAAGGGTAAAATTACTCATATTACAGGTGGTAACTTCGCAAATAGTGCGCTTACAATTAATGGTTGGCTTCGTGACTTCTTATGGTCTCAAGCTTCTCAAGTAATCCAATCTTATGGTTCAGCATTATCGGCATACGGAATCATTTTCCTAGGTGCACACTTTATTTGGGCATTTAGTCTAATGTTCCTATTTAGTGGTCGTGGATACTGGCAAGAGCTGATTGAATCAGTTGTTTGGGCTCATAACAAACTTAAGCTTGCTCCTGCTATTCAGCCTCGTGCTTTAAGTATCACACAAGGTAGAGCAGTTGGTTTAGCCCACTATCTTCTAGGTGGGATTGGTACTACTTGGTCATTCTTCCTAGCGAGAATTATTTCAGTAGGTTAAATTAAAATAGAAAAGGATAATTAACAATTATGGCTACTAAATTTCCTAAGTTTAGTCAGGCACTTGCGCAAGATCCCGCAACCAGAAGAATCTGGTACGGTATCGCAACTGCTCACGATCTGGAGAGTCATGATGGTATGACAGAAGAAAATCTATATCAAAAGATTTTCGCGTCCCACTTTGGGCATCTAGCCATCATATTCTTATGGACCTCAGGTAACTTATTCCATGTAGCGTGGCAAGGTAACTTCCAGCAATGGGTTCTAAATCCATTAAAGGTAAAACCAATTGCACACGCGATTTGGGATCCGCACTTTGGTCAATCTGCTATTAAAGCTTTCACAAGAGGGGGTGTTTCTTACCCGGTGAACATCGCGACTTCAGGTGTATATCACTGGTGGTATACAGTTGGTATGCGAACAAATGAAGATCTGTACTTCGGTGCACTTGGTCTTTTAGTCTTATCAACAACATTACTTTTTGCTGGTTGGTTACATTTACAACCAAAATTCCGACCAGGTATTGCATGGTTTAAAAATAACGAGTCTCGTTTAAATCACCACTTATCAGGTTTATTCGGTGTTAGTTCATTAGCTTGGTCTGGACACCTAATTCACGTAGCAATTCCAGAATCACGCGGTCAGCATATTCGTTGGAATAACTTTACGTCTACATTACCTCACCCAGAAGGATTAACGCCTTTCTTTACTGGGAACTGGGGACTATATGCTGAAAACCCAGATACAGCACAGCATATTTTTGGTACAAGTGAAGGAGCTGGTACAGCAATTTTAACTTTCCTAGGTGGTTTCCACCCTCAAACTCAATCAATGTGGTTAACAGATATTGCTCACCACCATTTAGCGATTGCAGTTGTGTTTATCTTTGCGGGACATATGTACCGTACAAACTGGGGTATTGGTCACAGCATGAAAGAAATCCTTGATGCACATGTACCGCCTAAAGGTCGTCTAGGGGCAGGTCACCGTGGTCTATTCGAAACAATTACGGATAGTTTACACATGCAATTAGGATTAGCTTTAGCTTCATTAGGTGTAGCAACATCTTTAGTGGCACAACACATGTATGCATTACCTTCTTATGCTTTTATGGCAAAAGATTATGTAACGCAAGCTGCTCTTTATACTCACCATCAATACATCGCTGGATTCTTAATGGTTGGAGCTTTTGCGCACGGTGCAATTTTCTTCGTGCGTGATTATGATCCAGAAGTTAATAAAGACAATGTGTTAGCAAGAATGCTTCAACATAAAGAAGCTATTATTTCTCACTTAAGTTGGGTATCACTATTTTTAGGTTTCCACACGCTTGGTTTATATATTCATAATGATGTGTGTGTTGCGTTTGGAACACCAGAAAAACAAATTCTATTTGAACCAGTTTTTGCTCAGTTTATTCAAGCTGCATCTGGAAAAGCTTTATATGGATTCGATGTTCTACTTTCGTCTTCGACAAGTGCAGCGAGTGTAGCAAGTAGTAAAATTTGGCTACCAGGATGGATGGAAGCAATTAATAGTGGTAAAAATTCACTATTTTTAACTATTGGGCCTGGTGATTTCTTAGTACACCATGCGATTGCTCTAGGTCTACACACAACTACATTAATCCTTGTAAAAGGTGCGTTAGATGCTCGTGGTTCGAAGCTTATGCCAGATAAAAAAGATTTTGGTTATAGTTTCCCATGTGATGGTCCAGGCCGTGGTGGTACATGTGATATTTCCGCTTGGGATGCTTTCTATTTAGCTATGTTCTGGATGTTAAACACAATTAGTTGGGTAACATTCTACTGGCACTGGAAACATCTAACAGTTTGGGGTGGTAATGCTGCTGCATTTAACGAATCTTCAACTTATATTATGGGTTGGCTTCGTGACTACCTTTGGTTAAACTCATCTCCATTAATTAATGGTTATAACGCTTTTGGAATGAATGCACAAGCTGTTTGGGCTTGGATGTTCTTATTTGGACACTTAATCTGGGCAACAGGTTTCATGTTCTTAATCTCATGGCGTGGTTATTGGCAAGAGCTTATCGAGACTCTAGTTTGGGCTCATGAGCGTACACCAATTGCAAACTTAGTTAAATGGCGAGATAAGCCAGTTGCACTTTCAATTGTTCAAGCACGATTAGTTGGTTTAGCTCACTTCACAGTAGGCTTTATCTTTACGTTTGCTCCATTTGTTATTGCATCAACAACTGGTAAATTTGCTTAAATTCACATTAAGCAGTTTTTCATAAATTTTAGAAGAACAAAAAAAGTAAACCCTGCAGTGTAAAAAATTTACACTGCAGGGTTTACTTTTTTAAAGTTACTATTATTGAAATTAAATTGGAACTTAATAAAAGCGGGTAGAGAGAATCGAACTCTCATCATTAGCTTGGAAGGCTAAGGTTCTACCACTAAACTATACCCGCAAAAACAATCTTTACCAAACAAGATTTGTATATAATGATATCCTCAAAGCGAGCCATTCGTCAAGATTTAGGAGTAAAATTGAGAATTTAGATTTTTGTTAGCATCTTGTTTTAAGGTAAAACTATAGTTTTCATCTATTAACTGCTATTTATTGGCGGGTTTGTCATTACATTACTAAATGTAATATTTAATATAACAAAAGTTTATACATTTTCATCGTAGCTTGATGTTATCTTATTAGTAAGATTAAAGAAAATTAGAAAAGTCTATTTTACTTCTTACTATTCCTTTTTGGAATGTATAATCTAGCAATTATATAAGCATACATCTTAAACCAAGGAGGTTGTCATGTCTCAAGCTGTTGAATCACGTACTCGTATTAAGAGTGAACGTTATGAATCTGGTGTAATCCCTTACGCTAAAATGGGTTACTGGGATCCAGAATATGTAATCAAGGATACTGATATCCTAGCACTATTCCGTTGTACACCTCAACCAGGTGTAGATCCAGTTGAAGCGGCTGCTGCACTAGCAGGTGAGTCTTCTACTGCTACATGGACTGTAGTATGGACGGATCTTTTAACTGCATGTGATCTTTACCGTGCTAAAGCTTTCCGTGTTGATCCAGTTCCAAGTGCTGCTGATACTTACTTCTGTTACATCGCATATGATATCGACCTATTTGAGGAAGGATCACTTGCTAACTTAACAGCATCAATTATTGGTAACATCTTCGGTTTCAAGGCTGTAAAGGCTCTTCGTCTTGAAGATATGCGTTTCCCTGTAGCTCTACTTAAGACTTACCAAGGTCCTGCAACAGGTGTTGTTGTTGAGCGTGAGCGTATGGATAAGTTCGGTCGTCCACTTCTAGGTGCAACAGTTAAGCCTAAGCTAGGTCTTTCTGGTAAGAACTATGGTCGTGTAGTATTCGAAGGTCTAAAAGGTGGTCTAGACTTCCTTAAGGATGATGAGAACATTAACTCACAGCCATTCATGCGTTACCGTGAGCGTTTCCTTTACTCAATGGAAGGTGTTAACCATGCAGCTTGTCTAACTGGTGAAGTTAAAGGTCACTACCTTAACACAACTGCGGCAACAATGGAAGATATGTACGAACGTGCTAACTTCGCAAGAGATCTAGGTTCAGTTATTGTAATGATTGACCTTGTAATTGGTTATACAGCTATCCAATCAATGGGTAAGTGGTCACGTGATAACGATGTGATCCTTCACCTTCACCGTGCGGGTAACTCAACTTACTCACGTCAGAAGAACCACGGTATGAACTTCCGTGTAATCTGTAAGTGGATGCGTATGTCAGGTTGTGACCACATTCACGCAGGTACTGTAGTAGGTAAGCTAGAAGGTGATCCACTAATGATTAAAGGTTTCTACAACACTCTACTTGATACTAAGACTGAAGTTAACCTTCCTCAAGGTTTATTCTTCGCTCAAGATTGGGCTTCACTTCGTAAGTGTGTACCAGTTGCTTCAGGTGGTATCCACTGTGGTCAAATGCACCAGTTAATCAACTACCTAGGTGATGACGTAGTTCTTCAGTTCGGTGGTGGTACAATCGGTCACCCAGATGGTATCCAAGCAGGTGCTACTGCTAACCGTGTTGCACTAGAGTGTATGGTTCTAGCACGTAACGAAGGCCGTGATTATATCGCAGAAGGTCCTCAAATTCTAAGAGACGCTGCTAAGACTTGTGGTCCTCTTCAAACTGCATTAGATCTATGGAAGGATATTACATTCAACTATGCATCTACAGATACTGCAGATTTCGTTGAGACTGCAACAGCAAACGTTTAATAAACTTACGACATTGTCTTAAGTTAAATTATTTTCCGGGCATTTAGCCCGGAATATCTTATAAATTTTCATTTACGGAGTAACAGATGAAACTAACTCAAGGATGCTTTTCTTTCCTTCCTGACCTAACTGACGAGCAAATTACTAAGCAGATTCAATATGCTTTAAACAAGTCTTGGGCTCTATCTATCGAATATACAGATGATCCGCACCCACGTAACAACTACTGGGAAATGTGGGGTCTTCCTCTTTTCGATATGAAAGATCCAGCGGCTGTACTGTTCGAGATCAACATGTGTAAAAAAGCTAAGCCAAACTTCTACGTGAAGTGTGTTGCTTTTGATAACACACGTGGTACAGAGTCTGCTGTACTTTCGTTCATCGTTCAGCGTCCAGCTTACGAGCCAGGTTTCCGCCTAAGCCGTCAAGAAGTTCAAGGTCGTAACCTAGTTTACACACTTGAAGCTTATTCTGTTTCTGCTAAGCCAGAAGGCGAGCGTTACTAATTAGAACTTTAAATAATCTAGGCATTTTGTATCAACAAAATGCCTAGGTTATTTGTAATATTTTTTTTGTTTAGTAAATTCCAAACTTAATATGTATCCTTTAAGGTAGCCATTTATAACGAACGTTTTAATTTTTAAAAAATTATTAAAACTGTAATATTATACCTCTCTTTATGTACATATAATTATATTAACAGGATATAAATCCTGGGAGGTTTTAAGACCCAAAACTAATTTAAAAAAACAATTAATCATGACTACAACTTTAGAAAGACGCGAAAGCGCAAGCTTCTGGGAGCAATTCTGCGCATGGATCACTTCAACTGAGAACAGACTATACATTGGTTGGTTCGGTTGTCTAATGTTCCCTACTCTACTATCTGCTATCTCAGCTTACATTATTGCTTTCATCGCAGCACCTCCAGTAGATATCGATGGTATCCGTGAGCCAGTTGCTGGTTCTCTACTTTACGGTAACAACATCATCTCTGGTGCTGTAGTACCAAGCTCTAACGCTATTGGTGTACACTTCTACCCAATTTGGGAAGCTGCTTCAATTGATGAGTGGTTATACAACGGTGGTACTTACCAACTAGTTGTTCTTCACTTCTTCATTGGTGTATGTGCTTACATCGGTCGTGAGTGGGAACTTTCTTACCGTCTAGGTATGCGTCCATGGATCTGTGTTGCTTTCTCTGCTCCAGTAGCAGCTGCAGCTGCAGTATTCGTAATCTACCCAATCGGTCAAGGTTCATTCTCAGATGGTATGCCTCTAGGTATCTCTGGTACTTTCAACTTCATGCTTGTATTCCAAGCTGAGCACAACATCCTAATGCACCCATTCCACATGCTTGGTGTTGCTGGTGTATTCGGTGGTTCTCTATTCTCAGCTATGCACGGTTCATTAGTAACTTCATCTCTAATCCGTGAGACTACTGAGAACGAGTCAGCTAACTACGGTTACAAGTTCGGTCAAGAAGAAGAGACTTACAACATCGTTGCAGCTCACGGTTACTTCGGTCGTCTAATCTTCCAGTACGCTTCATTCAACAACTCACGTGCTCTTCACTTCTTCTTAGGTGCATGGCCAGTAGTTGGTATCTGGTTCACAGCAATGGGTGTAGCTACTATGGCATTCAACCTAAACGGTTTCAACTTCAACCAATCAGTTGTAGATTCACAAGGTCGTGTAATCAACACTTGGGCTGATATCCTTAACCGTTCAAACCTAGGTATGGAAGTAATGCACGAGCGTAACGCTCACAACTTCCCTCTAGATCTTGCAGCTGGTGAGTCTTTACCAGTAGCTCTAGTTGCTCCTGCAGTAGCAGCGTAATTAGGTTATCTAGAAACCTTAAAAATACTACAGATCTTATGATCTGTAGTATTTTTTATTTGTTTTATAATTCATGCCCACCAGTTATCTTGCGGCGTATTCCTGTAACACCTTGACTCACTGCTCCTGCCTTACTTGCTCCCTTCCAAAAACCATAACCTCCCGGAATTAAGTTAGCTGCAGCTGCGATATAGAAGCAGAAATATGTGGCCCCTGAGCCTACACAGCAAAAGTAATGCTCCTTTTTTCATTCGACGATTGCGTCTCCTATAGATTTCGTTCCTCGACCTGTTTCAATCACCACATTCGCTACTTGGGCTCCTGTTTTAGTTGTATCCCATGCTTTTAGACCACCTTGAAGACTCGCCGAAACTGCTTCACCGCCACGTAATTTTAATTCCCCGCTATCAACAATAGTCTTTATTTTATCTACACTTTCAAGTGACGGAAAGTCATTCATTTTTGCATTTTATCATTATCATTAGTCTAATAAATTTTATACTTATTAAACTAATGATATTTGGTAAATATTCTATTTATTAACTAAATCGATTATTTGGGAAAATGCTTTCTTATCAAAAAGAACAAGCTGTGCAAGCATTTTTAAATTTATATTTAAAGAAGCTTGCTTCATTAAATTTCGTAATTTACTATAATTAAGGCCATGTGAACGGCTTGCCGCATTTACACGACAAATCCATAATCTTTTAAAGTCACGCTTACGACGCTTACGGCCTACATATGAATAAACTAATGCTTTCATCACTTGACCATTTGCAGTCCTAAATAAACGCGAATGTGCCCCTTTAAAGCCTTTTGCTAATTTTAAAATTTTCTTACGACGCTTTGCTGCGACGTTTCCTCTTTTTACTCGAACCATAGTATATCAATGCTAATTTTTACATAAAGCAAGTTGTTTGAGCAACACCTTTCTTTGAAATTGACTGAACAAGAACACGCGTTAGTTTTGAACGGTGACCAAATGTCTTTCGAGTCTTTTTCTTCGAACGCATTTTATAAACTCGAATTTTTGGGCCTGAAAAATGCTGTAAAACACGTAATTCTACGGAATATTTATCTGTTAAATAAGGCTGGCCTATTTCTGCAGAATCATCCATTTTTACTAAAAGAATATCAGAAAGAGAAAACACATCACCTTTAGAAAAAGGAAGTTTATCAAAATCATAAAACTTACCTTCTTCTATCCACATTTGTTTTCCGCATGCTTCAACGATTGCATATGAAGACATAAGTTATTTATATATAAAAAATTTATTTACATTAGTTTATAAAGACGACTTAGACATTGTGTTATTTTCCCAAGAGGCCCCCCTCTAAGTATCGTCACCGCTATAATCTTTCACTATCGAGTTCGAAATGGATCGATGTGGAGCTACTACGCTATAAAACGTCTAAGCCAAAAATTGAAATTTTTATAGTTACAAATAAGTAAAGCCATCGGTCTATTAGTATATCTCAGCTAAATACATTACTGCACTTACACCTGATACCTATCAAACGGCTAGTCTTGCCGTGACCTTAACCATTTTAAATGGTAAGAGTACTCATCTTGAGGTGGGCTTCCCACTTAGATGCTTTCAGCGGTTATCCTTACCGTACATGGCTACCCAGCGTCTACCGTTGGCACGATAACTGGCACACCAGAGGTACGTCTCTCCCGGTCCTCTCGTACTAAGAAGAGATCCTCTCAATACTCTAACGCCTACACCGGATATGGACCGAACTGTCTCACGACGTTCTGAACCCAGCTCGCGTGCCGCTTTCATGGGCGAACAGCCCAACCCTTGGGACGTACTACCGCCCCAGGATGCGACGAGCCGACATCGAGGTGCCAAACCTCCCCGTCGATATGAACTCTTGGGGGAGATCAGCCTGTTATCCCTAGAGTAACTTTTATCCGTTGAGCGACGGCCCTTCCACTTGGTACCGCCGGATCACTAAGGCCGACTTTCGTCTTTGTTCGACTTGTAGGTCTCACAATCAAGCTTCCTTATGCCTTTACACTCTTCGACTGATTTCCGACCAGTCTGAGGAAACCTTTGCACGCCTCCGTTACCTTTTAGGAGGCGACCGCCCCAGTCAAACTGACCACCTGAGACTGTTCCCTAACCGGATAACGGTATAGGGTTAGAATCCTAGCTTTATTAGAGTGGTATCTCACCAATGGCTCAAATTCCCCCGCAAGGAAATTTTCAACGCCTCCCACCTATCCTGCGCAAATAAAGCCCGGAGCCAATCTCAAGCTACAGTAAAGCTTCATAGGGTCTTTTTGTCCAGGTGCAGGTAGTCCGCATCTTCACAGACAAGTCTATTTCGCCGAGTCTCTCTCCGAGACAGTACGCAGATCGTTACACCTTTCGTGCGGGTCGGAACTTACCCGACAAGGAATTTCGCTACCTTAGGACCGTTATAGTTACGGCCGCCGTTCACCGGGGCTTCAGTCGCGAGCTTCGTCAAAGACTAACAAGCTTCCTTAACCTTCCGGCACTGGGCAGGTGTCAGCCCCCATATATCGTCTTACGACTTTGCGGAGACCTGTGTTTTTGATAAACAGTCGCCAGCGTCTGGTTCTTGCAGCCCGTTTAAGGGCACCTCTTCTCCCGAAGTTACGAGGCCATTTTGCCGAGTTCCTTAGAGAGAGTTATCTCGCGCCCCTTAGTATTCTCTACTTACCCACCTGTGTCGGTTTAGGGTACAGGTATTTATTGCTTATGGTAGTTAGGGCTTTTCTTGGAAGTATGACATCAACCAGTTCAGTGTCTTAACACTTTCCTATTCATATCTCAGCTCAGAACGTTTTCACCGTTCCTCAACACCTTGAATACTTAAACCGATAACCAACATTCGGCTGGTCTAGCCTTCTCCGTCCCCCTTTACCAACAATAAACAGTACAGGAATATTAACCTGTTATCCATCGATTACGCTATTAGCCTCACCTTAGGACCTGACTCACCCTCCGCGGACGAGCCTTCCGGAGGAACCCTTGGGTTTTCGGGGCATTGGATTCTCACCAATGTTTTCGCTACTCAAGCTAACATTCTCACTTCTACCTTGTCCACGCCCGCTTCCGCTAACGCTTCAAACTAATGTAGAACGCTCCCCTACCGATGTTTTAACATCTTACAGCTTCGGCAAATTACTTAGTCCCATTCATTTTCGGCGCAGGAGCACTCGAACAGTGAGCTATTACGCACTCTTTAAAGGATTGCTGCTTCTAGGCAAACCTCCTGATTGTCTATGCACTCCCACCTCCTTTATCACTTAGTAATTATTTAGGGGCCTTAACTGGTAATCTGGGCTGTTTCCCTCTTGACATTGAAGCTTATCCCTCAATGTCTCACTAACTAATTAAACATTTTAGTATTCAGAGTTTGCCTTGATTTGGTACCGCTCTCGCAGCCCGCACCAAAACAGTAGCTTTACCCCTAAAAAGAAATATTAGTCGCTGCGCCTCAACGCATTTCGGGGAGATCCAGCTAGCTCCGGATTCGATTGGAATTTCACCCCTAACCACAACTCATCCGCTGTTTTTTCAACAACAGTCGGTTCGTACCTCCACTTAGTGTTACCTAAGCTTCACACTGGCCATGGTTAGATCATCCGGGTTCGGGTCTGTAAACTATGACTTAACGCTCTTATCAAGCTCGCTTTCACTCTGGCTCCAATATTTTCTTATTTTAACCTTGCCATAGCCTACAAGTCGCCAGCTCATTCTTCAACAGGCACGAAGTCGAGCGTTAAGTCGCTCTTCTACTGCTTGTAAACTTACGATTTCATGTTCTATTTCACTCCCCTCCCGGGGTTCTTTTCACCTTTCCCTCACGGTACTGGTTCACTATCGGTTATTCAGGAATATTTAGTCTTACGAGGTGGTCCTCGCAAATTCAAAAGGGGTTTCACGTGTCCCTTCCTACTTGGGATACAATTTAAAGCTATAATAGTTTTCGAATACGAGACTTTCACTCTCTTTGGTGCAGTATTCCAGCTGCTTCACCTAACTTATTGACTTTATTAACATTGTCCCACAACCCTCTAAAAAATAGAGTTTAGACTGGTCCCATTTCGCTCGCCGCTACTCAGGGAATCGCTTTTGCTTTCTTTTCCTCTAGTTACTAAGATGTTTCAATTCACTAGGTTTGCTCTTTCTTCTTTATGAATTCAAGAAGTAGTTCATGAAGTTTCCTTATTCGGGAATTTTCGGATCAAAACTTGCTTCCAGTTCCCCGAAACATTTCGTTGGTAGCCACGCCCTTCATCGCTTCTGAACACCAAGGTATCCGTCGTAAGCTCTTATTCGCTTGACTTTTTTGACTATAAAAATTTTCAATTTAAATTTTGTTTTTCTGTTTGTGGAGATAAGCGGATTCGAACCGCTGACATCTGCCGTGCAAAGGCAGCGCTCTACCAACTGAGCTATACCCCCGTGATGGGCCATCCAGGACTTGAACCTGGGACCTCACCCTTATCAGGGGTGCGCTCTAACCACCTGAGCTAATAGCCCAAAAATAGATTAAAAATTTGTGTGAGTTAAACTAGTAAAATGTTGATATTAACCTCGAGTTAATTTCATATATCCCTAAAAGGAGGTGATCCAGCCGCACCTTCCAGTACGGCTACCTTGTTACGACTTCACCCCAGTCACTAGCCCTACCTTAAGCGCCGCCCTCCGAATGGTTAGGCTAACGATATTGGGTATGACCAGCTCCCATGGTGTGACGGGCGGTGTGTACAAGGCCCGGGAACGAATTCACCGCTGTATAGCTGACCAGCGATTACTAGCGATTCCAACTTCATGCAGGCGAGTTGCAGCCTGCAATCCGAACTTAGACGAAGTTTACGAGATTAGCTAGCCTTCGCAGGTTTGCGACTCTTTGTCTTCGCCATTGTAGCACGTGTGTGGCCCAGGGCATAAGGGGCATGCTGACTTGACGTCATCCTCACCTTCCTCCGGTTTGTCACCGGCAGTCTCTCTAGAAATCCCAATAAATTGGCAACTAAAAATGAGGGTTGCGCTCGTTGCGGGACTTAACCCAACATCTCACGACACGAGCTGACGACAGCCATGCACCACCTGTATCTACATTCCCGAAGGCACTCTTTCGTTTCGAAAAGATTTGTAGTATGTCAAGCCCTGGTAAGGTTCTTCGCGTTGCATCGAATTAAACCACATGCTCCACCGCTTGTGCGGGCCCCCGTCAATTCCTTTGAGTTTCACCCTTGCGAGCGTACTCCCCAGGCGGGATACTTAACGCGTTAGCTAAGATACTGCACAAATTGCGCAACATCTAGTATCCATCGTTTACGGCTAGGACTACAGGGGTATCTAATCCCTTTTGCTCCCCTAGCTTTCGCCTCTGAGTGTCAGTAATGGTCCAGTAGAGCGCTTTCGCCGCCGGTGTTCTTTCTAATATCTACGCATTTCACCGCTACACTAGAAATTCCCTCTACCCCTGCCATACTCAAGTCTAGTAGTTTCCATTGCTTTCCCAGGGTTAAGCCCTGGTCTTTAACAACAGACTTACTAAACAACCTACAGGCGCTTTACGCCCAATGATTCCGGATAACGCTTGCATCCCCCGTATTACCGCGGCTGCTGGCACGGAGTTAGCCGATGCTTATTCCTCAAGTACCGTCAGAACTTCTTTCTTGAGAAAAGAGGTTTACAGACCAAAATCCTTCATCCCTCACGCGGTATTGCTCCGTCAGGCTTTCGCCCATTGCGGAAAATTCCTCACTGCTGCCTCCCGGAGGAGTCTGGGCCGTGTCTCAGTCCCAGTGTGGCTGATCATTCTCTCAAACCAGCTACTGATCGTGGCCTTGGTAAGCCGTTACCTCACCAACAAGCTAATCAGGCGTGAGCTCATCCTTAGGCAGTTGAAACTATTTCACCTCTCGGCATATGAAGACTTAGCTACCGTTTCCAGTAGTTATTCTTCTCCTAAGGGCAGATTCTCACGTATTACGCACCCGTTCGCCACTAGAGTTAAAAACTCTCGTTCGACTTGCATGTGTTAAGCATACCGCCAGCGTTCATCCTGAGCCAGGATCAAACTCTCCATGGTATTCTTTATATCTGTTCAATAATTAAATTTTTAATCTGTTTAGATATTAACAGTTAACTAAAACCTCTGTCAAGGTCTTACTTTTAACAATTAATTATATTATTAATAATATACTTGTTTTATTAATAAATTAGGGGCTTCGTAGAGTTATCTTTTTAAGGTTTTAAGTCGCATTAGCATTAGTATGTTAATCAATAAAAATTCCGCCCAAAGGCTAATGAGCCTTTGGGCGGAACTTAAACTAATTATTCTAAATCTTTACGGTTCGGGTTTCTAGATGGATCGTTTGATAAAAATCCAAATGTGAAAAGCGATACAAAGAAAATTACAACGGTATAAACTAGGATTTTTAATGTGAACATTATGTAAAAACAAATTTATAAATTCAACCTAATATTAATCTCTCATACTATTTCGCGTTATAGCGAGTGATTGAATATATTAATCGGCAAACTTTTATTCTATAAGGACTAATTATAAGATAAGTTTTCTATTACTGATTAAATTACTCTTAATCTCGATTAACTTATTATAATTAATTAAGCCATCCTCCTTGTAGTTGTACGCGAGCGGCGCCACTTATTACGGGTAATCTTGGATAACGACCAAGAGCAATAATAAACGACGAATAGACAATTAATCCTACAAGACCTACTAAGCAGGCATTTGCAACAAAAGTTCCAAAAAGACCATTCTTGAGTAATGTCGGGGAAAGATTCCAAATTTGTCCAATCATTGCAATAACAATCTCTAACAAAATTGCTTGCATAACATTTATACGGGTAAATTTGCTTAAGTTTAAGCAAATAGGTTTTCCTTCCCGTGTGGGAAGAAGTCTGCTTAATGGTAATCGATTAGCTGAACAAGCTGCAAAGATATAACACACGGTAAAAAAGATCGCATATAAATTGTTGCTATAAAACATAGCAATTGGTTTTAGCGTCTGTAAAAACAAAAGTTTTAGACTAATGTTATTTGTATATAAACAAACTCGGTGTGCGAAAAAGTATATGGATTCAGCTAGAGGGATTGAATAAGCTAAGATCGGAAAACCACGTTCAATTATAAGAGGTAATAACGTACGTTGATTCATTGTGCAAATAGACTTTAATTGTATTTAAAATTCAGTCCGAACCTAAATTAGGTGAATAATCGCTTTAAACGCGCTGACTTACCGACACGATCACGAAGATAATAAAGTTTACCTCGTCTAACTTTTGCAGATGTTAAAACCTCAACAGTTTTTAACCAAGGAGAATTTAAAAGGAATACTTTTTCAATACCACCACCTTGGAACATTTTTCTAACGGTAATAGTTGCGTTTGTAGGATTTTCGTTATTATGTGTTGAAATTATAACACCCTGATAAACTTGAATCCGTTCTTTTCCTTTTTTTGCTTCATCGGCTTTTGGTAATTCTAGATAAAGGGTCACTTTAACCGTATCGCCGACACGAAACTTGGGTAAATTTTCTTTTTTGTAAAAAAAGTCACTTTCTTTTACAATTTTTTCTAAAACACTCATAAATAGGTAAAAATAAGAATTTAAAACTTTTTATTTATTAATTTTTCTTTATGACTAATTACTACTTAAACATAAAATGGAATGTTTGTAAACCATAGTTCTTCGTCTACCGGATTAATATATTCATGCTTTTTAATTTGGGCCTGAGGCAAGAGCAACATTACCGGATTCAGCCCATTGCATTAATTGTTTAATACTGCTACTTTTCGTTTGTGCTAAAGGAACAAATTTTTGAACCACAGTTATTAGATCATCCGTTGTAAATTCCCGATTTTCATTAAAACCAATTCGCATTGCTTCAATTACAACTTGTTCAATCTCTGCTCCTGAATAGTTTTTTGTGATTTTACTTAATAGTTCCAATTCATAATTTTTATAATTGTCAGGTCGAGACTTCTGCAAGTGGACTTCAAAAATTGCTCGTCGTTCTTCGAAACTAGGTAAACCAAGGAAAAAGACTTCATCAAAACGTCCTTTTCTAATAACTTCAGCTGGAATCCATTCAATATTATTTGCAGTAGCGACAACAAAAACAGGTGACTTTTTTTCTGCCAACCAAGTGATAAATGTTGCTAGGACACGATTCGTTGTTCCATTATCACCACTATTTTGTGAGTTTGCAAAAGCTTTATCGATTTCATCTACCCATAAAATGCATGGTGATAGAGCTTCAGCAATCGAAATCATATTACGCGCACGAGATTCTGATTGTCCGACTAATGAGGCGAATAACCTTCCAAAGTCAAGTCGAAGAAGTGGTAAATTCCATTCGCGTGCGATTACTTTTGCAGCTAATGATTTTCCAGTTCCTTGTACGCCTACAAGTAATACCCCTTTTGGGTAAGGAAGTCCATAATCGATTGCTGCTTGGGAAAATGCATTTGCTCTTAGACCAAGCCAATTTTTAAAATTACTTAAACCTCCTAGATCCGACAATGTTTTGTCGGCTAAACAGAAGTCTAAGAGTTGTGTTTTTTGAATAATTTGTTTTTTCTCTTCTAGAATTAATGGTGAGCTTTGCTCACTAATTTCTCCATATTGTGCGATTACTTTTGATAAAACGCGTCTGATACGTTCCATGGATAACCCTTGGCATGCGACAGATAAATTTCCAATTGTTTCTGGTGAAACAGTTTGTTGTAAAGAATTTACTAAACGTGTTAACTCGTCATAAATTTCTTGGTACGACGGAAGTGGGAATTCCACAGTTACTAATAAATCCTTTAACGGATCTGGTATTACTAATTCTGAAGAAACAATAATTATGTTCTTTGGTTGCGTTTTTAAGGTTTTACTTAAATTTTTTAATTTTCGGATAACAGAAAAATCCTTTAAAAAATTATCGTAATCTTTTAAAACAAAAACTGCCCCCGTTTCGGGCGTCAATTTATCCGGCAATTCTAATGCTTCTAATGGATTTTTTGTGGCAAACCCTGTATCATTAGGATTTCCTTTATATCCTTCCACGAAGTCCCATGAATAATAAGCCCTTGAAAGATATTTTTTGGTACTATATTTTAGTAGATATTCGATACGCTCTTCTTCAGCCGTAACTACGTAAATAAGAGGATAACGGGCTTTTAATAGAAGAATAAAATCACTTAAAAAATTCATTTTTATAGGATATAAGTGGCTGTGTTAAATAGAGATCTTAAAAAGGATGATTTAGGATTACCCAACCGAGCCTTCTAATTTTAGATTTAATAATCTATCGGCTTCTGAGGCAAATTCAAATGGTAATTCGTTAAATACTTCTTTACAAAAACCATTTACCATTAGGGCGACTGCTTCTTCCATGCTAATTCCTCGTTGCAATAGATAAAATAATTGTTCCTCTGCGATTTTAGATGTTGAAGCTTCGTGTTCAATTTTTGTTTCGCTGTTTTGAATTTCAAGATAGGGGAAGGTATTTGCACTTGAGTCTTTTCCAATCAGTAAAGAGTCGCACTGTGAGTAGTTTTGCGTATTAATAGCGCGTGGACTTACTTTTACAAGTCCTCTATAACTGTTTTTTGAATTGCCCGTTGAAATACCTTTTGAAATAATCCGACTTTTTGAATTTGATCCTAAATGAATCATTTTAGTACCTGTGTCCGCCTCTTGTTTGTTAGTTGTTAAGGCAACAGAATAAAATTCACCAATGGACGAATCACCTGCTAAAATACAGCTTGGATATTTCCAAGTAATAGCTGACCCTGTTTCCACTTGAGTCCACGCAATTCGAGCTTTTCGCCCGCTACATAAACCTCGTTTTGTTACAAAGTTATAAACGCCTCCAATACCATTTTCATCTCCCGCATACCAATTTTGGACAGTTGAGTATTTGATAACGGCTTCTTCGAATGCTATTAATTCGACAACTGCAGCATGGAGTTGATTTGTACTGAATTGTGGGGCTGTACAACCTTCAAGATAACCTACCTCACCTCTGTCCTCAACTACAATCAAAGTACGCTCAAATTGGCCTGCTTCTTCGTTATTAATTCGAAAATACGTAGATAATTCCATTGGGCACTTAACATCCTTTGGAACATAACAAAACGAGCCATCACTAAAAACAGCTGAATTTAAAGCGGCAAAGAAATTATCGCCAATTGGGACAACACTTCCTAAATACTTTTTAATCAACTCGGGATAACGTTCAACAGCTTCTGCAAATGAACAGAAGATCACACCTGCTCGTTGAAGTTCAACTTTAAAAGTTGATCCAATTGATACACTGTCAAAAACAGCGTCGACCGCGACATTGGTTAAACGTTTTTGTTCATTTAGTGAAACACCTAACTTGTCAAATGTTTTTAAAAGCTCGGGGTCAACCTCGTCTAAACTCCCTAGCTTCTTTTTTGTTTTTGGGACAGAGTAATATTGGATATTTTGATAATCGATTGGTGGGATTCCGAGGTACGCCCAATCAGGGCTTGGCATTTTTTGCCACTGTGAAAAAGCTTGCGCACGAAATTGGCTCATAAATAGAGGTTCGTCCTTTTTTCGGCTTATTTGGTCTACAATTTCTTGATTTAACCCTTTTGGGAAATTTTCATTCTCAATTTCAGTTTTGAAGCCGTATTTATAGGGTGTAACAACGATCTCTTCAAGTACTTTTTCAGAATCATTTGTTTGTTTCTCCATGGCGTGTTTTTAATAACTTATTAATGATTTTAAAAAATTTATTTGAATATTAGTTAAAAATCGTTACCCGCAAAGACTTTTTTAATTTAGCGTTGGTAAAAGTTAGACTTAACGGTAACCGGCTAATGTGGCGCAAATGTCTTCCATAAAAGAAATAATCATAAAGCCCATAATTGGTGAAAAATCTAATGCTCCTACTGGTGGCATTACACCACGCCAGATGCGAAGATAGGGGTTTGTTAATTTAACTAGGGTAAAGAATGGCTGTGAATATATATTTAAGTTGGGAAACCAAGTTAAATAAAGACGAAGTATTAATGCGATTTGATAAAACCTTAAGAAGGTATAGATAGCTCCTGCTAATGTTGCTATTAATGTTCCCATAAGATAAAAAAAACTTACTTTTAATTATTGTAAACGTTTGCTATCTAAATATATAACAAGTTTATCATAAGACAAAAATTTATTTACAATTTACTAGCTAGTGAAGAGACTTGAACTCATAACCGACTGATTACAAATCAGTTGCTCTACCAATTGAGCTACACCAGCTTAATGAAAACATTTATTCATATACAATATAATACCAAACAATTTTTAATTGTAAATACCGAAATTATAGGATCAAGTGCTAGACAAGAGATAAATTGATAACTACAATAGTATTGTAGGCATCTAATTAGGGACGAAAAATTAAGTTCACTAATTAAATCATTAAATATTTTAAATTTTACATATTATCTTCAAGTGGCAAAAAAAGGAGCACGAGTTCAAGTTACCCTAGAGCACAAGTGTGAGCAGGGTGTTTATCGTTACCATACAACGAAAAATCGTCGTAATACGACTGATCGTTTAGAATTGAAAAAATATTCGCCAGTGACAAAACAACATGAAATCTTTAAAGAAATTAAATAGCTAACTTATGTATAAAAATCCAATTAAAGCAAATCTGGGTGAAGAGGTAAATAATTCTTTAAATTATAAAGACGTCAGTATTTTAAGTAATTTTGTAAATGAACAAGGTAAAATTCTTCCACGTCGTTTAACTGGTTTAAAATCAAAACAACAAAAAAAAGTTACAAAACTGATTAAACAAGCTAGAATTGCAGCTTTATTACCATTTGTTATTGGTAAAAACTAATTTCAGGTGTTTTATCAATATTTTATGCTACAATTATAGTTATTATAAAGTTCAATTTGAACTTTCAATCATTCGTTAGTTTAACCAAGATTAAAGATATGACGCCATCATTAAGCGCATTTTTAAGTAGTGTGATTTTAGCTGTTGTAGTTATTGTAGTTCCAATTTCAGCTGCTCTTGTATTTGTGAGTACAACAGATAAGATTGTACGGTCATAGTAAAAAAAAGAACTGGATTTTATTAGAATCCAGTTCTTTTTTTTTTTGCTTAACTAAACTTTTAATTTAATTAGAAGTTCATTTCTGCTGCTTGTACTTTCTCGAATTGCTTTTTCTTTAAAACAAGTAGAATTTGCGCAACTGTAACCGTAAAGAAGAATGCTATCATTCCTTTTACTCGGTTTGGACTTTGTAAAATAACTTCAGTTTCAGCCTGTCCAAATCCACCTACATTTGGATTGTATGATAGAGCTTGATCAGCTTGGATAACATCGCCAGTTTTTACACTTACTTTTAATCCAGCAGGAACAGTTTGCTCCTTAGCTTCACCAGCAGCGGTTTGAATTGTAACTCGTGTTGTCCCTTTATCACCAGCTTCAATTGCTGTAACTTTTCCTGCAGCTGTTGATGTGAAAGTGTTATTATTACTCTTTTCTCCACTAGGGTAAACTTGACCACGACCGCGGTTTGCTCCTACATAAATTGGATAGTTTAGGTAGTGAACACTTTTATCTTGGGCAGGATCTGGTGCTAGAATTGGGAAAGTAACTTCACGATTCTTTTCACCTAAAATCGGACCTACCACTAGGATATTAGGACGAGTTTTACTGTAAGGTTGAACAAACACGCCTTTAGTTTTTGCTTTAAGTTCGTCGGACATACGACCTTTAGGCGCTAGTTTAAAACCTTCTGGTAAAATAACTACCGCTCCTACATTTAAAGGACCCGGTGTACCACTAGCCGTTACTTGTTGTACTTTCGTATCATAAGGAATGTTCACAACAGCTTCGAATACTGTGTCTGGAAGTACTGCTTGTGGCACTTCAACCTCTGTTGGTTTTTGGGCTAAATGGCAGTTTGCACACACGATTCTTCCTGTTGCTTCACGCGGGTTATCGTAAGCTTGCTGCGCAAACACGGGATAAGCGTTAGCCATTTGAGGAAACAGTAATGATCCACAAAGACTTACACTAATAAAGACAAATTTAAAGAATTTTGAAATCTGCATGGAACGTCAAATAGATATAAATATATTTCTTACACATTGTATTATATATGCACTACTAATAGAATACCATTACATTTGCAATAAATTACAAGGAAAGATTATTTCTTAAGAAGAATTAGCACTCCAGCTCCACTTAGATATAACGCTAATAAAGCTCCAGATAATAAAATTTGTGTAATGGGATCTGTTGAGGGGGTAATAATAGCTCCTAAAATTGTCGAAATAACAATGACATACTTCCACGAGCTTAACATCATTTTTCCAGATATAATTCCGAGCAAGCCAATTACAATCTGAATTACTGGTACTTGAAAAGCTAGTCCCGTGGAAAAAATTAATACTGCGACAAAATTAAAGTACTGGTCAAAGGACCAAAATGGTTCCACTACATCACTTCCGTAAGCAATAAAGAATTTTAAGGCTGCGGGCACTAAAAAAGCGTAGGAAAACCAAAGGCCACCACTAAAAAGTACACCTGAACCAATGGTCATTGGTAAAATGACATCTCGTTCTTTTTTTGTTAAGCCTGGTAATGTGTATAGTAAAATTTGATAAATTACAACTGGACTGCTTATCAAAATTCCACCAAAAAAGGCTATCTTTACTGACGCGAAAAAATATTCACCAGGCGAAAATTGAAGAAATTTAATTCCCTCCGCAGGAGCTTGGAATATACGAACAATCTCTTTCACATCAATAAAGCATAAAAGGGTTGTACAAGTTAACAGAACTAAACAAAATATTAGTCGTTGGCTAAATTCTTCAATGTGCTCCGATAATGCCATTTCATCATCCGTTACAGAATTTGTACGAACGGGAAAAATCCCGTATTTTTGTCGAAATTGGGAAGAGAAAGCTGAGGCCATACGGAAATTGGGATATTAAATTACTTTATTATTTTGTTTCTTTATTTTTATCAACAATTATACATTCTGTTGTTAGAATCATACTTGCGATTGACGCCGCATTTTGTAATGTTGAACGAGTAACTTTGGCAGGATCAATAATTCCTGCCTCATACATATCAACAATTTCATTTGTTGCAGCATTATATCCAATTTCAAAATCAGATTCTTTAATTCTTTCAACAATAATCGATCCGTTTTCTCCTGCGTTTAAAGCAATTTTTTTAAGTGGTGCCTGAAGAGCTTTTTCTACAATTAAACCACCTAGCAATTCATCTCCGGTTAATGTTTCTTTTACCCATTCGAGTAATTCGGCTGCAATGTGAATTAGAGTAGTTCCGCCACCAGGTACGATACCTTCTTCTACGGCAGCTTTTGTAGCATTTACAGCATCTTCTAATCGTAGTTTACGATCTTTCATTTCAGTTTCAGTTGCTGCACCAACTTTAATAACGGCAACTCCACCAGTTAATTTTGCTAAACGTTCCTGTAGTTTTTCTTTTTCATAAGTTGAATCACTTGTTTCCATTTGTCGCCTTAGTTGTTCGCAACGTGCTAGGACTTCTTGTTTATTGCTATCAGAGATAATTGTCGTGTTCTCTTTTCCTACAACTACCCGTCTCGCAACACCTAAATTTTCGATGTCCATACGTTCTAGGCTAAGTCCAGCATCTGCTGTAATAACATCACCTCCTGTCAGTACTGCAAGATCTTGAAGTATAGCTTTTCTACGATCACCAAATCCAGGTGCGCGCACAGCAACCACATTTAAAATACCTCTTAGTTTATTAACAATTAATGTTGCTAAAGCTTCTTTTTCGACATTATCACTAATAATTAATAATGGTTGATTCGTTTTAGAGACTAATTCTAATGTTGGAACTAAATCTTGTTTAACAACTGTAATCTTTTTATCGGTTAATAAAATATAAGGGTTGTCTAAAACCACTTCCATTCTTTCCGTATTTGTCACAAAATACCCCGAAATAAAACCTCGGTCAAAACCCATACCCTCTGTAATTTCGAGTTCTGTTGCGGTAGATTTACTTTCTTCAAGAGATATTAGCCCTTCGCGTCCAACCTTATCAATAGCATTGGCAATTAAACTTCCTACTTCCGCATCATTCCCGGCAGATATTTGCGCAACTTGCGTAATATCTGTCAAATTTTCAATAGGACGGGCATAGTCCATAATTTTTCGCACAACAAATTGCGTTGCTTTTTCAATTCCTCGTTTTAAAACAATTGGATTTGCCCCTGCTGCAACGTTGCGCATTCCCTGCTTAATTATTGCATAAGCTAAAACAGTTGCTGTAGTAGTGCCGTCGCCAGCGACATCATTTGTTTTTGAAGCCGCTTGGCGAATAAGCGAAACACCAGTATTTTCCAGTGTATCTTGTAAATTAATCTCCTTGGCAATCGTTACCCCATCATTAACGATTTGCGGTGTTCCAAATTTTTTTTCTAACACTACATTTCGTCCTTTAGGACCTAATGTTACAGAAACTGCTTCAGCTAAAATATCCATCCCACGTTCCAAAGCTTTCCTTGCATCTTCTTGGTAAAGAATTGTTTTAACACCCATTTAAACTATTTTTATTTATTGAAGTGAAAATTATTTAGCTACTCTCTTAATAAAGTAATTGGCTCAGGCTGGACTTGAACCTGCGACCTTGGGCTTATGAGTCCCCTGCTCTAACCAACTGAGCTACTGAGCCATATTAAAATCATAGCGAGTAATTCAAATTTTAGCAAGCAAAAATTTAAATTTTTAATTTTGTTAATATATATATATATACCGAAGAAATTGTCCCGTTAACTATCTAATAAGTCAATTTCTTCGGTACATATAACTGTTATTTATAACGAGTTAAAAGAACTCGAATTGAACCATCCTGCGAATTTTCAGATTGTGTAAAGTTAAAGTTTTCTCTTTCACTTACTTGCACAATTGAATTATATGCATAACGTTGATTAATTTGGTTTAAAAATTTGTCCACAGAATAAGGCTGTGCCCAAAACATTAAATCCGTAACAAGTTCATATTCAACACCATTCCATTTAAAACCAATATCGTAATTATTTGATTGCTTTACGATAATTTCGGCGTCATGAGTTTGCTTTTGGTAACCGACAATTTGTTGATTTTGTTCGGTCCATTCTAATTTTAAATCTGAAAGACTCTTTTTCAGAATATTGCGATCATATAATTTAGTCTTAATTTTACTGAAGTGGGACATATATATATAACAAATCGCGAAAGTTAGTACTGTTTACTGCTTATTGTAGTTACGTTGGGTTACTTCCCAATGGTAAAATATAAATTATAAAAGGAATATTTTATATAATTAATATTATATCATTAGTATGCGGGTTTTTATAAAAATCATCCTCACTTTAGGGGTTTGTTTAAAAACCTTCTAATCTAATAGCTTACATTTTCGATTTAATTTCGTTAGTCGGTTTAATAATTTAGATTAAATAAAAATTAAAATCCTAATTCATTTACCCCTATACAATACAGAAGAGTATGCTTCTTGCTGATAATTTAAATCAACTTTTAGATATATTACCTGAATTTATTAGTAAGCCCCTCCGAACTACGGAAATGAGAACACAGTTAATTGAAATTGTGTTAGATATTGGCCGCCGCCCTGAAGCGCGTTTTGCAACTGGTACTAAATATTTATCTTACAAAACAATCGTTTGGCAAGATTTAGAATACGTTTTAAAGCGCCTTGGAAAATTTAGTGGTGATAATCGGGCTGGGATCGAGAAAACTTTACACCGTGTTAGTGCCTTGCGAAATCGTAATGGTGGAGTGATTGGTCTAACCTGCCGTATAGGTCGCGCCATTTTTGGGACGGTAAATATAATATGCGATCTTTTAGAAAAACGAAAATCCATTTTATTACTTGGTCGACCTGGTGTCGGAAAGACAACAGCAATACGTGAAATTGCTCGTGTTTTATCTGATGATATGAATAAAAGGGTGATTATTATTGATACATCGAATGAAATTGCCGGCGACGGTGATTTGCCTCATCCATCCATTGGAAAAGCTCGACGTATGCAAGTTCGAAATCCTCAAAATCAGCATCAGGTTATGATTGAAGCGGTGGAGAACCATATGCCTGAAATTATAATTATTGACGAAATTGGTACTGAATTAGAAGCGACGGCTGCCCGCACCATTGCTGAACGAGGGGTTCAATTAGTTGGTACTGCGCATGGAAGTGCACTCGACAATTTAATCAAAAATCCTACGTTAACTGATCTCATTGGAGGGATTCAATATGTGACGCTGGGCGATGAGGAAGCTCGTCGAAGAGGCTCATCTAAAAGTATATTAGAAAGAAAAGCTCCACCAACTTTTGAAATTGCCGTAGAGATTCATAATGTCAAAACATGGGTAATTCATGATAATATTGAGCGTTCTGTGGATTTACTTTTACAAGGGCAAAATTTAGCTTTGCAAAAACGTGAGCTATCCCCATTTGATCGTGGTATTGTAAAATGTAGCCTTACGCATTCTAATAAAGAGGACGAAAGTCTATATGGAATTGAAAATTCTTCAAATTTCACTAATCCGGGGTATAAAAAGTCAAAAACAAATCCTTCTCAGTTAGGTAGAGATGAATATGTAAAATCTAAAAAGTCGAATAAAAATAATTCTTTGGTAAAAAAAGAACTAGGTGAGCGCTTTATTTTTTTATATGTTTATGGGATAAATAGCCAAGATCTTTGTTCTTTAATAAAAACTTTAGATTTACCAATTATCGTTACGCGTGAGGTTCAATATGCAGATAATGTTTTAGCTTTAGGAAACTTAATTAAAAATAATAAGAAATTACGCCAAATTTCCAGCTCTCGTAATATTAATATTTCAACTATTCCAAATAATAGCTTGCTACAAATTGCTAAAGCTTTAAAACAGATTGTGATTCGAAATTCCTCGGGTTCTGAATTTAAAAACGATGATCGTATTAAGCGGGCAAGTGGACAACTATTTTCACCTCTAGAAGAAACGCAATTTTTAATTGATGAAATAATTCAATCGAAAAAGCGAGCAATAAATTTGTTACCACGTTCGCGGGAGGTAAGGAAGTTACAACATCAATTGATTAGCCATTATCAACTGAAAAGTATTTCTGTTGGTGTTGAGCCTCATCGTTATGTTCGACTTTTTCCAAGTGGAATACGTTAATTCTTTTTGTATAGAATCTAAAAGGAATTTTATACAAAAAGACCAAGGTGGCAAACAAATCTTTTTTAAAGAAAGAGTGCTCCTTGGTCTGGTAACTTTAATTAAAGGTTTCCACGCTTGAAGTATAGTAAGAAAATCACAGCTGGTCCTGAAAGTGTTACTAGTGCTAGGCTCAGTAATTGAGCAACAATATTCCAATTAAACATAATTAAGTAGATTACGTAAATTAATATTTACCTTATGGAAATAATTATACTATTGTTTCCGATAAATAAATTACTAAATTATAAAAACGAAATTTAATAGTGATTTGTTAGTTTTTGTTTCATCCAATTTGGTATGGTTGGAACTGTTTTTATAGAACGAATGACGGTAAATATGTATTTTTATTCGAATTTTCTTCTAATAAAATATAAATTTTTATTTAATGTCGTGTTTTATTAATGAAACTATTTCCTAAATACTTTTTATGGTATAATTTTAGCATCAAAGATATTGATAATTTTATTTTAGAAGCTAGATGTTTGAACGCTTTACAGAGAAAGCAATCAAGGTTATCATGCTTGCCCAAGAGGAAGCTCGAAGATTGGGTCACAATTTTGTTGGTACTGAGCAAATTTTACTAGGTTTAATTGGTGAAGGTACAGGTATTGGTCCAAAAATTTTAAAATCAATGGGTGTTAATTTAAAAGATGCACGTGTTGAAGTTGAAAAGATTATTGGGCGGGGTTCCGGATTTGTTGCGGTGGAAATACCATTTACTCCTCGTGCGAAAAGAATTCTTGAATTATCTCTTGAAGAAGCTCGTCAATTAGGTCATAACTATATTGGTACAGAGCATCTGTTACTTGGATTAATTCGAGAAGGAGAAGGTGTTGCTGCACGTGTGCTTGAAAATTTAGAGGTTGACCTTTCAAAAGTACGTAGCCAAATTATTCGCTCATTAGGTGAATCAACGGATGTTGCCGCTGGTAACAGCAGCACAACTCGTAGTAAAACGCCTACATTAGAAGAGTTTGGTACTAATTTAACCCAAAAAGCCACAGAAGGAAGATTGGATCCGGTAGTTGGACGAAGTAAAGAAATTGAACGTGTTATTCAAATTTTAGGACGTCGGACAAAAAACAATCCAGTTTTAATTGGTGAGCCGGGGGTTGGTAAAACAGCAGTTGCTGAAGGCTTAGCTCAGCGTATCGCAAATCGAGATGTTCCAGATACCTTAGAAGATAAGCGTGTTGTTGCATTAGATATTGGACTACTAATTGCTGGTACGAAGTACCGAGGCGAATTTGAAGAGCGTCTAAAAAAGATTATGGACGAAGTTCGAACAGCTAATAATATTATCTTAGTTATCGATGAGGTTCATACGCTTATTGGTGCTGGTGCTGCGGAAGGTGCGATTGATGCCGCTAACATTTTAAAGCCTGCTTTATCGCGTGGCGAACTTCAATGTATCGGAGCTACAACAATCGAGGAGTATCGTAAACATATTGAAAAAGACGCTGCATTGGAGCGTCGTTTCCAACCAGTTATGGTGGGTGAGCCAACAGTTGAAGAAACAATTGAAATTCTATATGGCTTACGAGATCGTTATGAGCGTCACCACAAATTAGTTATTTCTGATGAAGCTTTAGCTGCTGCGGCTAAGTTTGCAGATCAGTATATTGCTGATCGATTCTTACCAGATAAAGCTATCGACTTGATCGATGAGGCAGGGTCTCGAGTACGTTTATTAAACTCACAATTACCTCCTGCTGCGAAACTTTTAGATCAGGAACTGCGTGATGTTTTAAAATCAAAAGATGAAGCAGTACGGAATCAGGATTTTGAAAAAGCAGGCCAATTACGTGAGCGTGAAATGGAAGTTCGCGCACAAATTAATGCCGTTATTCAAGTTTCAAAAGATCCATCAAGTTCTGTACCGACTCCTACAGTTACAGAAGAAGATATTGCTCAGATTGTTGCTGCTTGGACAAGTATTCCGGTTAATAAGCTAACGAAGAGTGAATCTGAGAAGCTTCTACAAATGGAAGAAACTTTACATAGCCGTATTATTGGACAAGATGAGGCCGTTGTTGCAGTTTCACGGGCGATTCGTCGTGCGCGAGTAGGTCTAAAGAATCCAAATAGACCTATCGCAAGTTTCTTATTTTCTGGGCCAACAGGTGTTGGTAAAACTGAGCTGACCAAAGCATTAGCTACTTACTTCTTTGGTTCAGAAGAGGCTATGATTCGACTTGATATGTCTGAATTTATGGAAAGACATACAGTTTCGAAATTAATTGGTTCACCACCAGGTTACGTTGGTTATAACGAAGGTGGTCAATTAACGGAAGCCGTTAGACGTCGACCATATACTGTTGTTTTATTTGATGAGGTTGAAAAGGCACATCCAGATGTTTTTAATTTAATGCTACAGATTTTTGAAGATGGTCGTTTAACAGATTCAAAGGGACGAGTAATTGATTTTAAAAATACACTATTAATCATGACTTCGAACATCGGTTCGAAAGTGATTGAAAAAGGTGGTGGTGGATTAGGGTTTGAACTAGGTGAAGACCAAGATAATTCAGCTTACAACCGTATTAAGTCCTTAGTAAATGAGGAATTAAAGCAGTATTTTAGACCGGAGTTTTTAAACCGTTTAGATGAAATTATTGTTTTCAGACAACTAACTAAATCTGAGGTTGGGGAAATTGCTGAAATTATGTTAAAAGAAGTTTTTGATAGAATTTCACAGAAAGGGATTGAACTTGCTGTAACCGATAGATTTAAAGCTCGTTTAATTGATGAAGGTTATAACCCTGCTTACGGTGCTCGACCGCTCCGTCGTGCAGTGATGCGTTTACTTGAGGATAGCTTATCAGAAGAGGTACTTTCTGAACGTCTACAATCCGGTGACGCTGCGGTTGTTGATGTAGATGAGAATGGTAAAGTTCAAGTCTTAACAGCAGATAAATTTGAAACTTTATAATTCTATTTAAAAAGAATTTAGAAAAGATTATCCGGCGTAAAAATTTTACGCCGGATAATCTTTTTTATTTAGGCAACTGCTTGTAAGCGGGCTTTTGCCTTTCGAAGTTCAATTGTAGCTTCAATTTTTTCTTTCTTTGTGGCTGCTTCGTCAACAAGTAAGGTAACTTTTTCTAAAGCTGCTTGAGCTGTAGAAGCATCAATTGATGCGCCTTCTTCAGCTCCATTACAAAGAATTGTAATTTTGTTATCTTCAACTTCGGCGAATCCTTCCATTAGAACGAAAGAAATCCAGTTTCCACCAGTTTTTAAACGCATTACACCGATATCAAGTGCTGTTAGTAAAGGAGCGTGGTCAGTTAGAATACCTAACTGACCTGTACTACTAGGAAGAATTAATTCTTCCGCATTCGCATCCCAAACTATGCGGTCTGGCGTGATTACACGAACATTCAAACTCATATTATCTATTTAGCGTTAATTTTTGCAGCTTTTTCGATTGCTTCGTTAATATCTCCAACAAGATAGAATGATTGCTCTGGTAAGTCATCGAATTCACCATCTAAAAGTCGATTGAAACCATCAATACTATCTGCTAGCGAAACGTACTTTCCTGGTGATCCAGTAAATACTTCAGCAACGAAGAAAGGCTGCGATAAGAAACGCTCCACTTTACGTGCACGCGCAACTGTTAGTCGATCTTCTTCTGAAAGCTCGTCTAAACCTAAAATTGCAATAATATCTTGAAGCTCTTTGTAACGTTGAAGAGTTTCTTTGATGTTTTGTGCTGTTGCGTAGTGTTCTGCACCAACGATTTCAGGTTGAAGCATTGTTGACGTTGAGTCAAGTGGATCTACTGCTGGGTAGATTCCTTTAGACGCTAAACCACGAGATAATACTGTTGTTGCATCTAAGTGTGCGAAAGTTGTAGCCGGTGCTGGATCTGTTAAATCATCCGCAGGTACATAAACCGCTTGGATTGAAGTAATCGAACCTTCTGTTGTTGATGTAATACGTTCTTGAAGTACACCCATTTCAGTTGCTAGTGTTGGTTGGTACCCAACCGCTGATGGCATACGACCTAGTAGTGCAGATACTTCTGAACCAGCTTGTACAAAACGGAAAATATTATCAATGAATAATAAAACGTCTTGCTTGTTTACATCACGGAAGTACTCAGCCATTGTTAAAGCTGTTAATCCAACTCGCATACGTGCACCAGGTGGTTCGTTCATCTGACCATAAACTAGAGCTACTTTTGAGTTATCAAGTTTCTTCTCATCGATTACACCAGACTCTTTCATTTCGGCATATAGATCGTTTCCTTCACGAGTACGCTCACCTACACCACCGAAAACTGATACACCACCATGTGCTCGGGCGATGTTGTTGATTAATTCCATGATTAGTACTGTTTTACCAACACCAGCACCACCGAATAATCCAATTTTACCACCTCGCTTGTATGGTGCTAAAAGATCAACTACTTTAATTCCAGTTTCGAAAACAGATGGCTTTGTATCTAAGTCTGTAAAAGCAGGTGCTGCACGGTGAATTGGTAAACCTGCAGTTGCTTCACATGGACCCATTTCATCTACTGGCTCACCTAGAACGTTAAAAATTCGCCCTAAAGTTGGAACACCAACGGGAACAGTAATCGGTGCACCTGTATTAACAACGGCCGCTCCACGCTTCAGACCATCTGTTGATGTCATTGAAACGGCACGAACTTTGTTACTACCTAGAAGTTGTTGTACTTCACATGTAACACTACTTTCACCTTCACCAACAACAATTGCGCTGTAAACCGTCGGTAATTCACCACCTGGGAATTCTACGTCTACTACAGGTCCAATAATTTGAGAGATAAATCCAGTTTTTGAAGCTGTATCAACCATACTTAAAATTGTTTTACAAGAACTTTTTTTTGCTACGCTGATCGACAAAATTTCGAAACTCTATTTTTTACGTGATATAAATAAATAGAGTTTGGATTTTAAAACGAAGTTTTCGTTTTAAAATTAGTACGAGAAATTAGATAATACGAACTAATTTATTCCAGTTACATTATCTAAAACCAACCGACGCTTGCCAAACAAACGCTAGTAATAGAAAGAATACTGGAATAGCTGGCATTACGTCAACAATTGGTCGGAATGCTGCATACGGCTCAGGTAGAGCAGATAATAAAAAATTTACATCCATTTGAATATACAATTTATTAGAAAAACTAAACTTCTTAATATTATAGGATACATATTAAGTTTAAAAACATAAAAAGGGTTTGGTCAAAATATGAAAACTATTTTTTTCAATTTGGGTGGTTTATAAATCTCCCACAATTTGGGAAAAATATATGTTTAGATTTTGCAACTATTCTAAATTTAAAAAAAAGAGGAATTGTAGTATACAATGTTCTTTAACATTAAAGTTAAAAAAGAGAAAAAGTAACGTGGTTGGAATTCTCCCATTATTTGTTGTTCTTCTTATCATTGTATCATTTGCTATGGTAGTCGCTGTACCAGTTATTTTAGCGACGCCTGGTGAATGGGAAAAATCACAAGGTATTGTTTGGAGTGGTGCAGGCTTATGGTCTGCTCTAGTTATCCTAACAGGTGTTTTTAATGCTGTTCCAGCTTAGGAATAACCAAAAAAATAAAAACCCAGACTTTCTAATTTTTAGAGAGTCTGGGTTTTTTTATTCTTTTACATTATATACGTAATAAAAATATTAGGTTATCTCCCCAGGTAGGATTTGAACCTACGACAAACCGGTTAACAGCCGACCGCTCTACCCCTGAGCTACTGAGGAAAATTAAGTACTCTCAATTAAGAATAATAATCCGAGTTGTATACCTTTGTCCAGTGTTTTTTAAGCTTTAACAACTTAATTAAATCAGTACTTGTAAATGAGCGAGTGACGCGATTCGAACGCGCGACATCAACCTTGGCAAGGTTGCGCTCTACCCCTGAGCTACACTCGCTTGTCTTAACTAATATGAAGTGTACTAAAAAACTTACATTTTGCAAACTACATTTTTTTCATTAAATGTTTTTGTATTTAGTATCGTGATTGTTATAAAGCTTTTGAATTTTCGAAATAATTAATTTAAAAGTAAAAAATAGATCATTTCGTTGTACAATTTTATCTAGTTAAGTTACATTTGTAATTTTATATTTGTAAGAAAGTTAAGAATTTTTCTAACGGAGGAAAAGAGAAAATGGCACTACCTTGGTATCGTGTTCATACAGTAGTTTTAAACGATCCTGGCCGACTAATTGCAGTTCACCTAATGCATACAGCATTAGTTGCAGGTTGGGCTGGTTCAATGGCTTTATACGAGCTTGCAGTTTTTGATCCTTCGGATCCTGTTCTTAACCCTATGTGGCGTCAGGGTATGTTTGTGATGCCTTTTATGGCCCGCTTAGGAGTAACAGATTCTTGGGGTGGATGGAGTATTACAGGAGAAAGTGTTTCGAATCCTGGTATTTGGAGTTTTGAAGGTGTTGCGCTAACACACATTGTCCTTTCAGGTATGTGTTTCTTAGCAGCAATTTGGCACTGGGTATATTGGGATCTAGAATTATTTAGAGATCCACGTACAGGCGAGCCTGCTTTAGATCTTCCAAAGATTTTTGGTATTCACTTATTCCTTTCAAGTTTACTTTGTTTTGGATTTGGTGCGTTCCACGTAACAGGTACTTTTGGTCCTGGTATTTGGGTATCAGATGCTTATGGTATTACTGGCCGTGTTCAAGCAGTTGCTCCTGCTTGGGGTGCAGAAGGGTTTAACCCATTTAATCCAGGCGGTATTGCATCTCACCACATTGCAGCTGGTATTCTTGGGCTTTTAGCAGGTGTATTCCACCTTACAATTCGTCCACCACAGAGACTTTACCGAGCTCTTCGTATGGGTAACATTGAAACAGTTCTTTCAAGTAGTATCTCAGCAGTATTCTTTGCTGCATTTATTACTTCAGGTACGATGTGGTATGGTGCAGCTACAACACCAATTGAATTATTTGGTCCAACGCGTTACCAGTGGGATAGTGGTTACTTCCAGCAAGAGATTGAGCGACGAGTAGAATCTTCACTAAGCGAAGGTTTATCTTTAAGCCAAGCTTGGTCAAGAATCCCAGATAAACTAGCGTTCTATGATTACATTGGAAATAACCCAGCGAAAGGTGGTTTATTCCGTGCTGGTCCGATGAACAAAGGAGATGGTATTGCTGAAGCGTGGCTAGGACACCCGGTTTTCCAGGATAAAGAAGGCCGAGAGTTAACTGTGCGTCGTATGCCGGCATTCTTTGAAACATTCCCAGTTATTTTAGTTGATAAAGATGGTATTGTACGTGCGGATATCCCATTCCGTCGTGCGGAGTCAAAGTATAGTATCGAGCAAGTTGGTGTAAGTTGTAACTTCTATGGTGGTAAGTTAAACGGCCAAGTATTTACAGATGCTCCAACAGTTAAGAAATATGCAAGAAAATCTCAATTAGGTGAGGTATTCGAGTTTGATCGAACTACATTAGAGTCAGATGGTGTATTCAGAAGTAGCCCACGAGGTTGGTATACTTTTGGTCATGCAAATTTTGCTTTATTATTCTTCCTTGGTCACTTATGGCATGGTGGACGTACTCTATTCAGAGATGTGTTTGCTGGTATTGGTGCTGAAGTTTTAGAGCAGGTTGAGTTCGGTGCTTTCCAAAAGCTTGGTGATAAGTCAACTAAGAAGCAAGGTATTGTTTAATCAAGTTGGAAAACAAATTATTTTTTAAAAATTCTGTTTACAAATGGAAGCGTTAGTATACACATTTTTACTAATTGGAACATTAGTTGTAATTTTCTTCGCGATCTTCTTTAGAGATCCGCCAAGAATTGTAAAAAAGTAGACTATAGATTATTAGTCTAAGCAAAAAATTTATCAAAAAAATCATTCACGCATAACGTCGGAATGACTTTTTTGATAAATTTTTTATTCTTCATGTTCTTCAAAAGGATCACGAAGTCCTTTAGAAACGGGCCCGAATGCAGTATAAACTGAGTAGCCCGTAACTCCTAGAAGTAAGCCTAAAATAAAAATACTTAAAATTGTTGCGGTTTCCATAAAACAGAAAATCTCTGTGTAAAAAAGTAGGTTAGAAGTGAAAACATTGTCTATAATGTATATTATGTTGTTAGATATTGCTCCATAACTAAGTATTTTACAATCTTAATTTTTTATTACTTTAAAATTATGGCCTTAAGAACGCGATTAGGAGAAATTTTAAGACCACTAAACGCCGAGTATGGAAAAGTGGCTCCAGGTTGGGGTACCACTCCAGTAATGGGAGTTTTTATGGGTTTATTTTTAGTATTTTTAGTAATTATTCTTCAAATTTATAACTCATCAATTATTCTTGAAAACGTAGACGTTGATTGGGTGACAGTTAACTAAGTTTTGTCGTGCATAGGATAGGTTGTTTGGTATTTAAACAACCTATTCTTTTTTACTTGCCAAAAGAGCTTGATTTTGATACTCTTGTTATAGATATAATAATCCGCGCGGTCGTGGCGAAATTGGTAGACGCACTAGATTTAGGTTCTAGCGAGCAACCCTCATGAGAGTTCGAGTCTCTCCGACCGCACTTTAAATGCTTACTAAAACTACAATAAAACTTCAGGATTTACATTGTTTTCAGACAATGTAGATCCTGAAGTTTTTGTTAATATGTTAGTCCGAGACTTCTAGTTGTCTCACTTCCTAAATATACTCTAACACTTAAGAAATCCGTTGGGCATGCTGTTTCACAGCGCTTACATCCAATACAGTCTTCAGCACGAGGCGCAGAAGCAATCTGACCAGCTTTACAACCATCCCAAGGCACCATTTCTAGTACGTCACAAGGACAGGCACGTACACATTGTGTACAGCCAATACAAGTATCATAAACTCTTACAGAGTGCGACATAAATTAAGTTGGGGTCAATTATTCTATGGTAAAAGTAAAAACTTTATAAGTTTAGAATACTATAACATTACCAAGTTTTTAAATAGATAGTATTAATTAGTATAGGCTAAATCTATAATAGATTATTACTTCTTAATAATATTTTACAAATATCTAAATCCAAGGTTTAAAACAATCGAATTGGGGGTAGCGAGACTTGAACTCGCACGACAATTTGCCGACAGATTTTAAGTCTGTTGTGTCTACCATTCCACCATACCCCCTAAGGCGACACCCAGATTCGAACTGGGGATAGAGGATTTGCAATCCACTGCCTTACCACTTGGCCATATCGCCTATATTTATTTGTTATATAGATGATTTCATTGTAATATAAGCTTAGCAATAAGTAAACCTCTTTGTATAGACATACAGAAATAGAGTGAGGATTTTTAGTTAGTAATGCCAGGATCCAGATTTGAACTGGAGACACGAGGATTTTCAATCCACTGCTCTACCGACTGAGCTATCCCGGCAAGTTATTATAACTTCACTCTCGTTATACTTATAATGTACTATAGTATTAGTATTTTGACAAGTGAAAAATAAATGGTTTTTTCCACAAAATTATATACGACAAAGTTGCTTAAAAAATTGGCGGATCTTCGGCTCGCAATTTGGTTATTAGCATCTATTGGTATATTAATTGCTCTTGGAACTTTTATCGAGCAAGATCAACCGCTTGCTTTTTATCAAGAAAATTATCCAACAACGGCCCCGATTTTAGGCTTTGTTGATTGGAAATTTATTACATCACTAAATTTGAATACTTTGTATTCTAATATTTGGTTTTTTGGAATTGTTGGTTTCTTTGCATCTTCTTTATTAGCCTGTACGTATACAACGCAAATCCCCGCATTAAAAAAATTTCGGTTATGGGAATTTATTACCAATTTTAAAAGTTTAAGAAAATTTCAACTTAAGCGCCAATTACCCCGCAATCTAGCTAGCACTTCCGTTTATCAACTTTATGGCAAAAATTATCATGTTTTTCGTCAAGGCAAAAAAAATTATGCTTATTCAGGTTTATTAGGTCGTGTAGGTCCAATATTAGTCCACTTTAGTATTTTATTTGTTTTATTTGGTAGTGCTTGTGGTGCATTAGGCGGATATACTGTGCAAGAAATTGTACCACGTGGGGAAATCTTCCACCTACAAAATTTAGTAAAATCTGGTAATTTAAGTAAAATCCCGCAATATTTATCATGGCGCGTGAATGATTTTTGGATTACATATACGGAAGAAGCAAAAGTTAATCAATTTTATTCCGATCTCTCGATTTTAGATGTAAAGGGGCAAGAAGTAAAAAGAAAAATTATTTTTGTGAATGAGCCTTTAGTTTATAACGGGGTTAGTGTCTATCAAACTGATTGGGATATTTTAGGTCTTAAGCTTAAGCTTAATGATCAACAGACTATACAAGTTCCATTAAATAAAATTTCAAAATCAGGCCGTAACTTTTGGCTCGGTTCCGTTTTTTTAGATGGAAACTCTAAACAAAAAATTACAATTTTATTGAATGATTTAACGGGTAATATTTACGTTTATGATAACGCTGGTTTATTAGTCGCGACAACAAAACTTGGTCAATTAGTGGTTTTTCCGGAGGATCAAAGTCTTCGTTTTCAAGAGTTTTTAACTACTACAGGTCTTCAATTAAAAGAAGATCCTGGTTTGCGCTTAATTTACCTATCATTTTTTTTAGTGATGGTCAGTATTTATATTAGTTTTTTATCGTATTCACAAATTTGGGGGTTTGAAAAAACTGATGAATTTATTTTAGCAGGGAAATCAAACCGTGCCGTTTTAGCTTTCCAAGAAGATTTTAAAAAAGACGTAAAAGAAATTCTTAATACGCTCAAATTTAATTAATTTAATTTCCGGAACATAAAAAATATCCCCAAGATCCATATATAATATTAATATTAGTTTTTTGCTAAAAAATTTATCGAATTTCCCTTTTTATGAAGGTTTTATTAAATTGGCTTTTAGTAGCTAGTCTTTTTGCGGCGTCTCCAAAGGCCGCGTTTGCTGATGTGAGTGGATTAACTCCCTGTAAAGATTCCGCAGTATTTAAGAAGCGCCTTGATGGTAGTGTAAAAAAACTGCAAGCTAGGTTAGCGAATTATACTGAAGGTACACCTGCCTATTTAGCGCTTGAGCAACAAATTGATCAAACAAAAGCTCGTTTTGCAAAATATGGTGATAAAGGCTTACTTTGTGGGGCTGATGGTTTACCCCATCTTATCGCAGATGGTAGACCGGATCATGCGGGTGAATTCGTGATTCCTGCTTTTGGCTTCCTATATATTGCTGGTTGGATTGGCTGGGCAGGCCGTAGCTATCTTCAGTTTTCTAAGAAAACAGATAAGCCTAATGAAAACGAAATTATTATTAACGTACCTGTTGCCCTAGGGATGATGTCAGGAGCCTTTCTATGGCCTTTAGCAGCTTGGAAAGAGTTAATTAACGGCCAACTATTAGTTCCAGGTGACGAAGTTACAGTTTCGCCTCGTTAGGATTGGAAGGTCTATTTTTAAAATTTATAAAACAACTATAATTAGATTGACTTATGAGTAAAGATCTTTTGAAATATCTTTCAACAGCGCCTGTTCTGTTAACTGCTTGGATGAGTTTAACTGCTGGCATGATCATCGAGATTCAACGTTTTTTCCCAGATTCACTTTCTTTCTAAAGTGAAATAGTAACAGAAATCGCTTTTTGAACTTTAAACAAAAGGTTCAAAAGCGATTTCTATGTTTTTAGTTTTTTGCAAGTAAGGTAATGAACTCCTCCTCTTTAGAAAAATTTTCTGATAAAAACACACCGTTAGAGCCAGAAAAATTGTTTATTCGTCTTTATACACGATTAAATTTATCTCTTGATAACAATACTAATTTATTGCTTGGGACCGATTTATTACGCTACGAAGTAAAACAAAATCTTTTTAAGCATGCTATTTCAACGGTTGAAGTTTGTTTTTTAGATATGTTACAAAAAAAACAGCAAGTAGTTTCTGTTGCTCAAAGTCGGTTAATTCTAGCGGATTTAATTGTACGTGTTGGTGAAGTTTTTTTAAATTCGCAATATGGGATAAAAATTAAACTTGATGCGAGCAAACTACACCGAAGTTCAAATACTTATCTTCAGACCCTTTATGACGATGCAGACATTTTGGTAGCTTTACCTTTTTCCTCGTTATTAAATAACAAATCTCAAATTTTTCGTTCTATATTTACACCTGTATATGAAATAGCAAGTGTTGCATTGATCGAATCCTTGTTTGAGAATTTAATCATCGCTCTAGCGAGTGGGGTAATAATTATAATTAGTACGGAATTTTCGCTTGTGCCGAATATTCGTCAAAACTTGTATAAATCAAACTTTTTGTCGATTAGAAATATTGAGCAATTTAAAAATAAATTAGCATGGCAAAACCGTCTGAAACAGTATGTTATTAGACCGAAGAATCTTTATAATAGCGAATATAGCTTATTTGTTATTCGAACGGATGGTATTTATTCACGTTCGATTTATGCGAATCGTATGAACGAATTGTTAGAGCTAAATAGTGTAGCTTTATTTGTTGTTAATTATATTGAATTGCAGGATTTTATAGTAGCAAGGTCGAATGGAACCCTTTTGTTAGTTGGAAAGGGAACTCAGTATTTTTTTACATCGGTAGTTGGCCGGGCTATTGGTTTAATTTGGAAAGGAGTTCTTGAGGGATTAAAAAAATAAAAAAATTTACAGGACTTTAAATGATCTTTAATTATCGGAGGCTGCGTGAAATTTTAATGTTACCCTGCAGCTAGATCTTCTATTCTATCCTTTGGCAAGGGTTGTATAATAATATAAATTGTATTACAATTAACAGTGTTAATACGAGATGTAGCGCAGCTTGGTAGCGCACCTGCCTTGGGAGCAGGGTGTCGCAGGTTCAAATCCTGTCATCTCGATTTAAATTTTTTAAAAGTTACCCACCACCAGCTAATGTTATAATCTCAAGTTGGTCATTTGGTTCAAGAAAAACGGTTGTCCAATTTTCTTTTTGTAAAATTAAACCATTGTAATCAAGTAAAATTAAATTTATATTAAACCCAAGGTATTCAATTAGTTCGTATGCGGACATGGGGCTTTTGTAAGCATAAGGCGAAACCATTTACTAATATACGTTTTTCCATTTTTAGTTTCTTTAAGTATTTTTTAATTTTGGATAATATCCGCAGAAATTAGCGCTATAATTAACGTATAGATAATTAATTCTCAAACTGTTAATGAGCGAATTTGTTAAACCGTACAATAATGACCCATTCGTGGGCAACTTATCGACTCCTGTAACAACTTCAACTGCGACAAAACTTTACCTTGGTAACTTACCAATATACCGAAAAGGTTTATCTCCACTATTACGTGGATTAGAGATCGGTATGGCTCATGGTTACTTTTTAATTGGGCCATTCTATATTTTAGGACCACTTCGTAATTCGCCTAATGCTTTACTTGTTGGTTTATTTTCAGCTTTTGGTTTAATCCTAATTTTAACTCTTGGATTAACTATTTATGGCCTTGCGTCATTTCAAGGGACTGAGGGTGGAGAAAATTTAGAATCCGCAAAAGGTTGGCGTAACTTTACAAGTGGCTTTTCGATTGGCGCATTTGGGGGAGCAAGTGTTGCATATGTTCTTTTAGATAATATCAGCTTCTTTGCTTAAATATATAAGATAGATACAGGCGAATTACAATTGTTATTCGCCTGTTTTTAGTTAGTAACATAAAATTTGTTAGTTCAAGTAGCTAAGAAGAACTGTTAGAAAATAAAATGCTACAATAAGTATCCACGAGAAATTCCTTATGAATTTTTGACTTTCGCTAATACTTGAAAACATTAAAGTTATATTATTGTTTCCAATACTATTTGTGGAACTTTTTGGATCTGTTGATAATATTAATACAATAATTACCAAACTAATTAAAATCCATACATTTTCATATATGCTCATATATGTTTATTTTTTGGTTGAATTTTCAGGGAGCAAATTTTATTCTCCTTGAATTTTTAAAAGACCAAAACCTACGCTTAATCCTGTTAGCACTAATGCCCACATAACACCAGCTACCGTGAAAATTTCTTTAGCCATTTTTTTGATATTTATTTAAAATTGAAAATTAATTCTTTTAGTTTCTAATAGTGCATTAGAACCCATTACGGCCCCATACAACTAAGGCTAAGGAGAAGCTAAACATAACCATCAACGATGACCAACCTAAACTTAGTAAATCCATTTTTTATTCGTATCTTTTATTAAAAGAAATTATACCACGATATAATTTGTATTATATCACCTTTATAAGGTAAAAGAAAAACTTCTTATGCTTGCAAAAAGGAGAGGATGGGATTCGAACCCACGGTACACGATGAAGCGTACATCAGATTAGCAATCTGAAGCTTTCAACCACTCAGCCACCTCTCCACATTTGAAAATGTTTAAACATCTTAAAAATCACGCCCTGAAGGACTTGAACCCTCGACATCAGGTTTTGGAAACCTACGTTCTACCAACTGAACTAAGAGCGCGAAAATATTTTGCTTTCTTATACAGATAGTATCAAAAAATTAGATGCAGGTCAACCGCTTCCTTAGGGAGGGTTAGAAAATTAGTTTCTTAGATATCTACTGAAGTTGTATCAAGAGATACAGTTGATACCCCTTTCATTTTTTCAAATTTTACAAGTCCTTCTTTTAAAGCAAATAGGGTATAGTCTTTTCCAACCCCAACATTAGAGCCTGGTTTAAATGTTAATCCACGTTGTCTGATGATTATTCCGCCAGCTTTTACTGCTTGATTTCCATAAACCTTAACGCCTAGACGTTTAGAATTTGAATCACGTCCGTTTTTTGTACTACCTGCTCCTTTTTTGTGAGCCATAAATTTATTAATTTCGTAAATAAATAACACTTACAGGGTAGCAATTAATTCAAATTGGTGTCAAGTTTTCAGGTTTTTAAAACCTGTTATGATTGTGTGGTGGTTTTTCTTTTTAAAACGGTGGGTTTTTGTGATAATATTAAGTTTATATAATTAAATATTTTAAATGTAAAATACTATGAGCGCTCTTATTGGTTATATTTTACTAATGACTTTAATGTTTAGCTTAGCCGCAGGATTATACTTCGGGTTAAGAAGCATCCGATTAATTTAGTTCTTTCCAAAACTAAAGTACTTGTCAGTCTGTAATTTGTATAATGGATGAATTATACTTGCTAAGCAAAAGTTTGCTGAACAAAGCATCTGTTTGTGGGGCTGGCTTGTACGTAAGGTTTATATTAAAAATAGTTTTAAAGTTTATTCAGAATGCGGACATATATCAGTGGGTCTCGTCGCTTAAGTAATATTTTTTGGGCATTAACTATTACATTAGGTGGTTTAGGCTTTTTTTTAAATGGCTGCTCAAGCTATTTTAATACCAATTTATTGATTTTCTCAGACGCCAGCAGTATTGCCTTTATTCCCCAAGGAATTATTTTAATGTTTTACGGCACTGTTGCACTTATTTTAGGCCTTTTTCTTTGTTTAACTATTATTTGGGACGTAGGATTTGGTTATAATGATTACAATGCTGATCAGATTACAGTGTATCGTAAAGGTTTTCCTGGTAAAAATAGAGAATTAAATTTAACATTTCCAAGTGAAGTAGTTAAGTCAATAAAAGTTCGGGTAACGGAAGGCTTAAACCCAAGACGTCAGTTATTTTTATGTTTAAAAGATAGCCGTGAAATACCATTAACAGGAGTTGATCAACCAGCGGCTCTTAACAAGATTGAAAATGAGGCAGTAACCTTAGCAAAATACTTAAATGTATTTTTAGAAACAGAGTAACTCGAAGCATAACCCAAAACCTTTTATTTCTAGTCGGGCGAACGACGGGAATCGAACCCGCGAATGCTGGAACCACAACCCAGTGCCTTAACCACTTGGCTACGCTCGCCTATATTATTAATTATACTTACCACCACTTAGAAAATCCAGAGTGGAAAAAATTACTCGGGCAATTTTTTCTTTAAATACTAGAATATGTACCTTTTTTCCTGCAGGCATTCATTTTCAGTTTTATAAAGTCCGAGCATAAAATTTTTAACGAACCAAACCTGTGACCGGGATATCACCGAAAGAGAAAATATTAGTTGTGGATGATGAATCAAATATTCGTAAGATTTTAGAAACACGTCTCACAATTAGAGGGTATAATGTAATTTCGGCTTCTGATGGTGAGGAAGCAATTCGGTTATTTCATCAAGAACAACCTAATTTAGTAATTTTAGATATTATGTTGCCTAAACTCGATGGTTATACGGTTTGTAGTGAACTGCGAAAAAAGTCAAACGTGCCGATTATTATGCTAACTGCACGTGGTGACATATCTGATCGTGTTATGGGGCTCGAATTCGGTGCCGACGATTATGTTATTAAGCCTTTTTACCCTAAAGAATTAGAAGCACGTGTTAGATCTCTTTTACGGAGAAGCGAAAAAACAAGTAACTATAGTTCGAATAAGTATCTTTTTCAAATTGGAAACCTAACTATTAATACGCAAAAGCAACAAGTTTTTCGTGATAATGCACGTGTGCGTCTAACGGGAATTGAATTTAGTTTACTCGAATTATTGATTACAAATGCAGGTGAACGTTTATCACGCGCGTATATTTTAGATACGGTTTGGGGCTATACTCCTGAGCGTTATTTGGATACGCGAGTTGTTGACGTTCATATTTCACGCTTGCGATCAAAACTTGAAATTGACCCAGGTAAGCCCGACTTAATTCTTACAGCTCGTGGTACAGGCTATATGTTTCAAAAGATTGTTCAATAATATAATTTTCTCAAAATTTCCATTCTCTTTCCCCCAAAAGTATCGTAAACTATTTTATTGCCTTCGAAAATTTACCTAAAATTTATTGCATATAAGATGCGGATTACATAATGCTTGATCGAAACAAAAATATTTATAAGTATCTTTTGCCTAATCTACTTGACGTTCAACGAGCAAGTTATTGTTGGTTTCTTGAAAAGGGTTTTGTTCAAGAGCTTCGTACTTTCTCAGTTATACGAGATTATTTAGGCGATTTGGAATTAAATTTTGCAACAAAATTTTATACTATAAATCCTCCCCGCTATACTTTAGAAGAAGCAAAGCGTAAAGATGCAACTTATAGTGTTCGTATTTTTATCCGTGCCCAACTTAATTACCTAGAAGGAGCCGACCCACAAGAAAAGCAAGTCTTTTTAGGTGATATACCACTTATGACGGATAGCGGAACATTTTTAGTAAATGGAATTGAACGTATTATAATTAATCAGATTGTTCGTAGCCCTGGTATTTACTATAAAAGTGAAGCAGATAAACAAGGGGTTAGAATTTATACAGCAAGTTTGATCTCTAATCGAGGCACATGGGTTAAATTTGAAATTGATAAGGATGACTTAGTATACATAAAAATTGATAAAGCAAAAAAATTCTCAATTTTTGTTTTTCTTAAGGCCCTCGGACTAGATAATCAAGAAATTTTTAACTCAATTGAAAATATTAATTATTTCCGAAAAACGAGCAATACTGACGAGCAACTAACAACGGAACAATGTTTGTTAGAAGTCCATAGCCACCTAAAACCAGAAGAACCGGCTACTGCAAAAGGGTGTCAGAAATTATTATATGCAAAGTTTTTCGATTCTAAAAAGTATGATTTAGGCTATGTTGGTCGCCATAAATTAAATCAGGCCCTAATGCTCGACATTGATTCAGATGTTCGAATTTTAACTTCTTTAGACCTAATCGGTATCATTAATCAGTTAATAAGGTTCCGCTTCATGCCGATTGTAAGTGATGACATTGATCATTTAGGAAATAGACGTATAAGATCAGTTGGAGAATTGATGGCGAATCAAATTCGTATTGGCTTAAATCGCCTCGAACGTGTTGTTAGAGAACGTATGGCCATTTGCGAGCACTCTTATCTCCGTGTTAATACACTTGTTAACCCTAAGCCTCTTGCCGCATCTATTCGCGAATTCTTTGGTTCAAACCCATTATCCCAATTTATGGACCAAACTAACCCATTGGCGGAATTAACACATAAAAGGCGGATATCGGTTTTGGGGCCAGGGGGTATAGCACGTGATCGCGCCGGATTTGTTGTTCGTGATATTCACCCAAGTCAGTATGGTCGAATATGTCCTGTAGAAACTCCAGAAGGTCCAAATGCTGGTCTAATTGGATCTTTATCTACATACGGGAAAATTAATGCTTATGGCTTTATTGAAACTCCGTTTTATAAAGTTAAACAAGGAAAAGTTTTAAAAGATCTACCTCCAATTTATTTGGATGCGATCGCAGAGGAACAATATAAGTTAGCTGCGGGTGATGTCGCCACTGATGAACATGGTGTTCTAAAGCAACCCGATGTCCCTGTACGCTACCAACAAAATATTGTTACAGTTTCAAAAAATGAAGTCGACTACATTGCCGTTTCACCAATCCAAGTTGTTTCATTAGCAACTTCATTAATTCCATTTTTAGAACATGATGATGCTAACCGAGCCCTAATGGGATCAAATATGCAACGTCAATCAGTTCCTTTACTATATGCTGATGCGCCACTTGTAGGAACAGGTTTGGAAAGTCAAACGGCACGTGATTCTGGCATGGCAATTTTAAGTTCTAATTGCGGTAAAGTTGTTACTTTATCGGATGAGCAAATTGTGGTCCAAGATAAAAATGGTAATCAGTTAATTTACAATTTAACAAAATACAAGCGTTCTAATCAGGATACTTGTATTAATCAAAAACCATGCGTTTCATTATATGAAAAAGTTCGCGTAGGACAGCTTTTAGCTGATGGTACTTCAACGGAAACTGGTGAATTAGCAGTTGGGCAAAACATTTTAATCGCCTACATGCCGTGGGAAGGATATAATTATGAAGATGCTTTTGTTGTTAATGAGCGTTTATTATATGACGATCTGCATACTTCAATTCATATTGAAAAATTTGAAATTGAATCTCGCCAGACAAAACTTGGAGCGGAGGAAATAACCCGTGATTTACCAAATGTCAATGAAAAAAGTTTATCGAAACTTGATGAAAATGGAATTATTCATATTGGCTCGTGGGTTGAACCTGGCGATATATTAGTTGGTAAATTAACTCCCAAAGGTGAGTCGGATTATTTACCTGAAGGTAAGTTACTTCGAGCGATTTTTGGTGAAAAATCTCGGGATGTTAGAAATACGTCCTTAAAATTACACCATGGTGTCAATGGACGAGTTTTAGATGTTAAGATTTTTTCTCGGGCGAACCAAGATGATCTGTCACCAGGCACAAATGAGGTTATAAAAGTTTATATTGCCCAAATCCGTAAAATACAGATTGGGGATAAAGTTGCCGGTCGCCATGGAAATAAGGGCATTATTTCAAAAATCTTGCCACGGCAAGATATGCCTTATCTTCCTGATGGAACGCCTGTCGATATCCTGTTAAATCCGTTGGGAGTTCCATCACGAATGAATGTAGGGCAGATATTTGAATGTTTATTAGGCTTAGCGGCAGAACACCTAAATGCAAGATTTAAAGTAATACCTTTTGATGAAATGAATGGTGTGGAAGCATCGCGAGGTTTCGTAAATAATACTTTAATGGAAGCTGCAGAGAAACAACCATGGGTTTTTTCAACCCAGCATCCAGGTAAAATGATGCTAACAGATGGGCAAACTGGAGAAATGTTCGATAATCCAATTACAGTGGGGCGTGCTTATGTATTAAAGTTAGTCCATCTTGTAGATGATAAAATCCATGCACGTTCAACGGGACCGTACTCACTTGTTACACAACAACCGTTAGGTGGGCGTGCCCAACAAGGTGGGCAAAGATTGGGTGAAATGGAAGTATGGGCTCTGGAAGCTTTTGGGGCAGCCTATACTTTACAAGAATTGCTGACGATTAAATCTGACGATATGCAAGGAAGGAATGAAACATTAAATGCGATTGTTAAAGGCTATCCGATTCCTCGACCGGGAACACCTGAATCTTTTAAAGTTTTACTTCGCGAGCTACAGGCATTATGTTTGGATATTGCTGCTTACAAAATAGAAGATACAACTCTATTAACAGAAGATAAAGAAATTAATTTAATGTCAGAGCTAAATAGCTCACGGGACGATCAGTCAGTTGCAAATAATTATTTATTAACCCGTGGAACAACACCTTAATTTTGCTATATAAGTTGTTATACGTATTTTAAAAGTAATTTAATATGCCCCATGGGGACGACAAATCGTAAAAATGGATAGATCTTTTGACTATGTAAAAATCAATTTAGCTTCTCCTTCTCGAATACGAGAATGGGGAGAACGTAAACTTCCAAATGGCCAAGTAGTTGGAGAAATTACAAAACCTGAAACGATAAATTACCGAACATTAAAACCAGAAATGAATGGGTTATTTTGTGAGAGGGTTTTTGGTCCTGTTAATGATTGGGAATGTCACTGCGGAAAATATAAAAGAATCCGCCATAAAGGAATCGTTTGTGAACGCTGCGGGGTCGAAATAATCGACTCAAAGGTTCGACGCCATAGAATGGGTTTTATTGAGTTGGCTTCGTCAGTCACACATGTATGGTATGTAAAAGGTCGCCCTAGTAAAATTGCTTTGATTTTAGGTATGACTGTAAAGGAGTTAGAGCAAATTGTCTACTTTAATTCTTACGTAGTGACGAAAGCAAATAAGGACTTAAATTTATCATATCAACAACTTCTTAGCGAAGCTGATTGGCTCGCGATTGACTATAATGATGATTTTTCGTTAAAAGAAAATACCATATCAATTGGAGCTGAAGCCATAAAAACTCTTTTAAAGAATGTCGATTTACAACAAAGTGCAAGCGAAATTCGCGAATTACTGCCATTTGCAAAGCGTTTTTTCAGCGAAAAACTAATCCGCAGACTTCGTGTTATAAATCAATTTATTGCTTCAAAATTCGATCCTACATGGATGATTTTGGACATTTTACCTGTTTTACCTCCAGATTTAAGGCCGATGGTGCAACTTGATGGGGGTCGATTTGCCACTTCTGATTTAAATGATTTATATAGACGTGTAATTAATCGAAATAATCGTTTAGCACGACTACAGGAAATTGTAGCTCCGGAATTAATTATCCGTAATGAAAAACGAATGCTTCAAGAAGCAGTTGATGCTTTAATAGATAATGGTAAGCGGGGTCGTGCAGTTGTAGGTTTAAATAATCGTCCCCTTAAATCTTTATCAGATATTATTGAAGGAAAGCAGGGTCGATTTAGACAAAATCTTTTAGGGAAAAGAGTTGATTATTCCGGCCGATCAGTTATTATAGTTGGGCCTGAATTAAAGTTAAATCAATGTGGTTTACCGAGCGAAATGGCCATTGAATTATTTCAACCATTTGTTATTCACCGGTTAATTTATGAAGGCCTTGTAAATAATATTAAAGCTGCAAAAAGTATTATTCAAAAAAACGGTCCACTTGCTTGGGAAATATTAGCAAATGTAATGGAAGGACACCCCATTCTTCTAAATAGAGCCCCGACTTTACACCGTTTAGGAATACAATCTTTTGAACCCATCTTAGTAAGTGGTCGCGCAATTCGTTTGCATCCTTTAGTTTGTCCAGCATTCAATGCAGATTTTGATGGAGACCAAATGGCCGTACATATACCACTCTCTTTAGAGGCCCAAAGTGAGGCTAGATTATTAATGTTAGCACCTAATAATTTTCTTTCCCCTGCAACAGGTGATGCTATTTTAACACCAAGTCAAGATATGGTATTAGGATGTTTTTACTTAACGGCGAATAATCCCTCACAACAATTAAACAAAAATCATTATTTTTCCGATTTTGAAGATGCAATTTTGGCTTACCAAAATTCACAAATTCATTTACATACTTTTATTTGGGTACGTTGTAATAATGTAGATTTAACTGAAGATGAAACTTGTTCGCAAACGCAAAGTGGAAATCTAATTTTGACGCATGGAGCTGATATTAAATCTAAGCAGTCTAGTTCACAAGACACCAAAACAAAATATATTAGAACAACACCCGGTCGAATTCTTTTAAATGAGATTTTCCAATAACATATTCCCATGCAACCAGACTTTAAAAAGATCCATTCTTTTGAGAACAACCTAATTAATAAACGTAGTTTAAAAGACTTAATGTACCAAGCATTTTTAAACTACGGTATTGTAAAATCTTCAATTATTGCAGATCGTGTAAAAAATCTGACATTTCATTTTGCCACACAATCAGGCGTTTCTTTAAGTGTTGAAGATCTACGTGTTCCTGCAAAAAAACGAGAGTTAATTGGTTTAACCCGTAATGAAGTTGAAACTACACAAAAACGTTATGAAATCGGTAGTATAACAAGTGTTGAAAAATTCCAAAAAACAATTGATATTTGGAATAATGCAAATAACTTTTTAAAAGATGATGTTTTAACTTATTTTCGCGAAAGTGACCCGTTAAACCCGCTCTATATTATGGCCTTTTCGGGAGCACGAGGAAATATCTCGCAAGTACGTCAGCTAGTGGGGATGAGGGGTTTAATGTCTAACCCTCAAGGTCAAATTATCGATTTACCAATTAAAAGTAATTTTCGAGAAGGTCTAACCGTAACCGAGTATATTATTTCTTCGTACGGTGCAAGAAAAGGATTGGTAGATACAGCCCTGCGGACAGCAGATTCGGGATATTTAACGAGACGTTTAGTCGACGTAGCCCAAGATATTATTGTTCGTGAAAGTGATTGTGGAACTACAGAAGGACTATGGGCCACGGAATTAGCGTCTAATAATTTCTTAAATTTACGCGGCCGGTTACTTGCTGAGCCAATATTTACTCAAGAAGGTAATTTATTTGCGCCTGCTAATACTGAAATAACAGAAACATTTTTACAAACTTTAAAAACTTTAAAAGACCATAGCCCAATTAAGGTTCGCTCTTCGTTAACTTGTACTTCAACGCGGTCTGTATGCCAAAATTGTTATGGATGGCACCTTTCACATTCAAAATTAGTCGATTTAGGTGAAGCTGTCGGAATTGTAGCGGCTCAATCAATCGGTGAACCAGGTACGCAACTAACAATGCGAACATTTCATACCGGGGGTGTATTTTCTGGTGATTTAACGCGCCAAGTGAGATCACCCATGGAGGGTAAAATTGAATATTGGGAAGGGCATAAAGCAAGTTTATTTCGAACAATGCACGGGAAAATGGGTTTCCGGTTAAAAGAAGAGGTTAATTTAATAATAAAAAATTCATTTGGGACAACTATTTCTTTTGAAATTCCAGCCGAAAGTTTACTTCTTGTTAATACAGACCAGTATGTCTACGAAAATGAAATTATTGCGGAAATTCAAAAAGATACAAATTTAATTCTAGAAGAAGAACAAAAGGAAATATATAGTGAAACAAGTGGTGAAGTTTTCTTTAATGCCCTAGATGTTAAAGTTCAAGCAGATAAACAAGGCAATACATATAAAACGAATAATAAAGCGGGTCTAATTTGGATTCTACAAGGTTCGTTTTATGAGCTGCCAGCTTTTTCTGAAACCCTTCTTAAGCCAGGTTTAAATTTATCGAAAAATACACTTTTAAGTCGAACACCTCTTTATAACAAATACCCAGGTTGGGTACAAATTGATAAGAGTGACAACGGTACCGGTATTTGTGTCCAAAATTTTTCTGTTACGTTAACAAATGCCTTTATTAATGAAAAAGTAGAAAATAGTTCGCGTTTACAAATTAAGACAGACAATCAAGATTTTCAGTTTCAACTTACAACTGAACCAAATAGTGTTTTAAAACAGGGAGATACGATTGCGGTTTTAGATGACAATACATATCGTACAACGACAGGTGGTATTGTTACCTACAGTTTAGAAAATCCTCAAGCATCGAAAAAAAGAAAGAGCGTTAAAAATTTATTTAAAGGTTATTTTTATTGGATTCCTGAAGAAACTTTTAAATTCTCGACTCTCGATGAAGTCCGCCTAAGTTTCAGCAAAAATGAAAGCATCGTAGGGGTAGGTGAAGAAATTATGCCAAATACATTTTCAAAAGTTGGCGGGTTTTTTCAAATTAAAGAGGCAGAGCAAGAAGTAACTATAAAACCTGGGGAATTATTTGAATTAACGTCAGCTGAAAGCCAAATTTTTGACAAATCTGATAGATTCGTTAAACCAGGAAACTTTATTGTTCCAGGAAAAATTATCACCCAACAACTAGTTTACTTAGAATTTTTTGAACTAAATGAAAAGCAATATATATTAGCCCGACCTGTTCAAGTTTTTGAAGTTCCTAAAGAAGAAGATCTTTCTTTATCGCAATCATTTTTCCCTTATAATTCACACGAACATATTAAATTAAAAGTTATTAAACGAGTTTTCTATAAAAATTGGGAAAAGATCATTTCAAATAATGGTATAAATTTACTACAAACGTTTATTGTTTTTGATTTTAAGCAAGAACAACAAGGACTTGAACCAAGACTCGAATTTACCCCAAGTAAAGTGCCTGGAAAATCGTTTCTTAAAATTGCTTTATACGAAGTGATTAAGACATTTGAAAACAATCGAAAAAGTTCACATTCAAGCTTACCAACAACTACGCGGAATTTTGTTTCAAATAAACAATATGTTGCATCGAATACATTAATTGGCCAAATTGAAACGACAGCAGGATTAGTAAATAAGTTAGCCGCCATCAATCCGCACTTAAATAGTGGCAATATGAAGGAAGTATTAATTTTAAATCCTTCCGACCTAAAAAAGGTTTTTTGTCCAAATGTCGAACTTTTAAAAAAAGTTTCGGTAGGAGATTTAGTTAGAATTGGTACCTTATTAAATGACAATGTTAAATCACCTTACTCTGGCCAAATTCTAGAAATATTCGAAGACCATATTCTAATTCGTTTAAGCCAGCCTTATTTAATTTCCGCGGGAACTATCTTACATGCGACCTCAAACAATTTAGTAAAAGCTGGTGATATCCTAGCTACTCTTGTTTATGAAACAATTAAAACAACCGATATTGTTCAAGGTTTACCAAAAGTAGAAGAGCTTCTAGAGGCCCGTAAAGTATTACATAATGCGCTTTTAGCTCCTTGCCCAGGCTATGCATATGTCCGATTCAATAAACACGGAGAGTCAACTGTACAGCTTATCGGTTTAGATAATGAGGTTCAAACTTTGGCACTTAAACCCGGCATTAAAACTAAATTTAACTCTGGCGATTTTGTTGAAGTTAGTTCCGCTTTAACAGATGGTTTAATAAGCCCGCATACTAAATTAGAGACTTTATTTTCATACTTTAAAAATCGTTATACTTCGTTTGAAGCTTGTAAACTGAGTTTTAAGCTCTTACAGTTATTTTTAATTGGTGAAATTCAAAGAACCTATCGTTCACAAGGAGTTGATATTGCAGATAAACACGTCGAGCTTATTGTTAAGCAGATGACATCAAAAGTTTGTATTGAAGATAGTGGAACAACAACATTTCTACCAGGTGAAGTTTTAAATTTCCAAAAAATGGCAGACATTGCTTTAGTTGCTGAAAACAAAGGGGAAATACCACCATCTTATGTTCCCTTACTGTTGGGTATTACTAAAGCATCTTTAAATAGTGATAGTTTTATTTCCGCTGCGAGTTTCCAAGAAACGACACGGGTTTTAACTGAAGCAGCAATTGAAGGTCGAAAAGATTGGTTAACTGGGCTTAAAGAAAATGTAATCATTGGTCGTTTAATTCCTGCTGGAACGGGATTTAATTATTTAGAAAATCAAGAAAGGTTAGCCAGAGAAAAAGGTGAAATAGATGCAACTTTTCATCGTGAAGCTAAACCTCTATCCGAGAATATTTTAGATCTACGTCTTGTTAAAAAAGAATAAAAACCCTAAAACATTTTTTATTTTATTTTTTTCGAGAAATATAGTATTATTGCATAGGTGGAAAATTTTAATTTAAGCAAAAAAAATTATGGCTCGTTATAGAGGAGCAAAATTGCGTATAACACGCCGTCTGGGAGATTTACCCGGTTTAACGAGTAAAATTGCCAAACGAACAAGTAGACCAGGCCAACATGGGGCAGTTCAAAAAAAGCCTACCCAATATGGTATTCGTTTAGAGGAAAAGCAAAAGTTGAGATTTAATTATGGAATCTCAGAAAAGCAATTAATGAATTACATTCGACAAGCTAAAGGTATTAAAGGTACAACCGGTACTATTTTACTTCAGCTTCTAGAAATGCGTTTAGACAATCTTATTTTTAGATTAGGTTTAGCACCAACTATTGCTGCAGCTAGGCAGCTTGTTAGTCATAAACATATTCAAGTAAATAATACACGTGTCTCTATCCCTAGTTATCAATGTCAACCAGGAGATGTTTTATCTGTCCGCGATAATGCCGCGTCAAAAAGTTTAGTCAATACTTATTTAGAATCACCTTCCTTATCACAATCGCCTCAACACCTAGATTTTGACAAAAAAAATTTAACAGCTAAAGTCTTAGGAATTGTTGACCGTGAATGGGTTGCATTAAAATTAAACGAATTATTTGTGATTGAGTACTACTCACGTAAAATTTAATTCATTATTTTGTCCCCAATTATTTCTTTAAGTTACTTAGATTTCGAAAATAAAAAAGAATATTATGACTGTAGTTACATTAGGTGAATTGTTAGACGCAGGTGTACATTTCGGTCACCAAGCAAGTCGGTGGAACCCGAAGATGTTCCCCTACATTTATGCTGAACGAAATGGTATCCATGTTATTGATTTAGTTCAAACTGCGCGACTTTTAACACACGCGTATGAATTCGTACAAAAAGCGAGTCAGGAAAAAAAGAGCTTTTTATTTGTTGGAACAAAAAGACAAGCCGCTTCTATTATTGCTGAAGAAGCGCAACGATGTGGTGGCCATTATGTTAACAACCGTTGGTTAGGTGGAATTCTAACAAACTGGTCGACAGTCCAAAAAAGGGTTGAATACCTAAAAGAGTTAGATGCAAAAGAAGAAGATGGGACGTTAGATCGCTTACCAAAAAAAGAAGCCGCATTTTTACGTCGTGAGCAGGAGAAATTAAGTCATAACTTGCGGGGCTTAATAAACATGACACAAATCCCTGATATTGTTATTCTTGTAGATCCGAAACGAGAAACTACGGCATTACTAGAGTGTAGAAAATTAGGGATTCCAATTATTTCAATTTTAGATACAAATTGCGACCCAAATTTAGTCGATATACCAATTCCGGCAAACGACGATGCTGTACGTTCTGTGAAACTTATTATTTCAACTTTAGCTGACGGTATTCTAGAAGGAAAGCAAAGTTACCAATAATGATAAGTGGGTAACCCAAAAGAATTCGCTTTGGGGTAATTAAAAAATTAATTACCTCAAAGCGAATCTTTCTTTAGTTTAGCTTTATAAAGCTCAAAGCACTCTTTTTATTTTTAACCAAACTTAATTATAGAAAATCTTCTTATATTGACCAGGCTGGAATACACCTAGGTATAATAATAATCAAGCAAGAAAAAAATTGCATTACTTACTTCGAATTAGTCTTTCGTTTATGTTTTTTTCATTAGCTGCTGTCGAAGTTGGTACCCATCTATATTGGGAAATAGGAGGATTTACAGTACACGGGCAAGTTCTATTAGTTACTTGGCTTGTACTTGCAATCATCTTAGGTCTCGCTGTTGTGGGTACATCTAAACTTGAGCAAATTCCAAAAGGAATACAAAATTTTCTCGAATCTGTTTTCGAATACGTAGCAGGTATCGCGAAAGGCGAAATTGGAGAATACCACTATCGTCCATGGGTCCCATATGTGGGAACAATTTTCTTATTTATCTTTGTAGCTAACTGGTTAGGTGCGTTAATCCCTTGGAAGTTAATCCAACTTCCAGAAGGTGAATTAGCAGCTCCAACAAATGATATTAATACTACGGTTGCTTTATCATTACTAACTTCAATCAGTTATTTTTACGCTGGATTTAAAGAAAAAGGGCTTGGATTCTTCGCAAGATATATCTCGCCATCTCCGCTTTTTTTACCTATTAATATATTAGAAGATTTCTCAAAGCCGCTATCACTTAGCTTCCGACTTTTCGGAAACGTAGTTGCGGATGAAATCGTTGTATCAGTTTTCTGTTTACTAGTTCCAGTATTTATTCCTTTACCAGTTATGATTCTGGGAATATTTGCTAGTTCTGTACAGGCACTTATTTTTGCCACTTTATCGGCAGCTTACATCGGTGAATCAATCGAGTAATTAATAGAATTCGGATTTTATCCGTCGAAATTATATTTGTATTAAAAAACAAAACCACTAATTATGAACCCTATCGTATCAGGTGCATCAGTTATTGCAGCAGGATTAGCTATTGGTCTAGCGTCAATCGGACCAGGAATTGGACAAGGTACAGCAGCTGCACAAGCAGTAGAAGGTTTAGCACGTCAACCTGAAGCAGAAGGTAAGATCCGTGGTACTCTTCTTCTATCTCTAGCATTCATGGAGTCACTAACAATCTATGGTCTAGTAGTAGCTCTTTGTTTATTATTCGCAAACCCATTTGCAGGTTAATAAATACTCGAAAGCGCTTAGTTTAAAACTAAGCGCTATTTTAAAACGCATTTATTCACAAAGTAAAAATGAATAACCTTATAATGCTTGTAACGAATGCCGTTACATTATCCGAAGCAGCTGGTGGTTTATTTGATTTTAACGCCACATTACCTCTTCAAGCTTTACAATTCATTTTACTTACTGTTTTATTAACGTTTATCTTTTATAAGCCAATCGGGAAATTACTCGAAGAGCGTGAAACATTCATCAGTAACAACCTTGCTGAAGCCTCAGCAAAACTGTTAAAGGCGGATGAGCTTTGTGAGCAATACGAAACCCAGCTAAAAGAAGCGAAAACAGGAGCTCAAGACGTAATTGCAAAAGCGGAAAGTGAAGCAAAAGGAATTGTCGCCCAAGAAATTACTCAAGCGCGAGCAGATGCAGCGAGTTTAATCGCTCAAACAAATAAAGAACTTGAAGCACAAAAAAAGCTTGCTTTACAACAACTTGAGACCCAAATCGATGAATTAAGTCAATTAATCAAAGAGAAATTACTGGGCAAAGTGGTTCTTTAAATTTTGTAATTCAACATTTATTAAAAGAGCATGCATCTATACACTCAAACTCTAAATACTGTCACAGGGCTCCTAGCGAATGAAGGGTCCTTCGGTCTGAATTTAGATATCTTTGAAGCGAACCTTATTAACATTGTAATACTTGGCGGTGGAATTTTTAAGCTTGGTAGTACAGCGTTGTCGGAAAGTTTAGCCGAAAGACAACAAAAAATTGTAGGTGCAATTCAAGAATCTGAAGAACGTCTAGAACAGGCTGTAACTAAATTAACAGAAAGCGAAAAGCAACTAGCCCAAGCGCAACTTGTAATCACTTCTTTAAAAGAAGAAGCGGAAGCAACTGCGAAGCAAGTTAAAAGTGGAATTTTAACCGATGGAAAAGCCGAAATCGAGCGCTTAACTGCGTCGGCAAAAGGTCAAATTGGAACTATTGAAAAGAAAATCCGTAAGGAAATTTCAGAGTATGTTGTTACTTTGGCTCTTCAACGTGTAACTCTACAACTTGAGGGTAAATTAGACGTTAATTTACAGCAACAAATTATCGATAAAAATATTTCTAAATTAGAAGGCTAAATTATGTTAGTTGTTAAAATTGCTGTGCCTTATGCAGAAGCACTTTTAGAGTTAGCTAACGCGAACAGTTCTTTAAAAGAGACTACAAACGATATTAATATCGTTTCGCAATTTTTAGCTAATTCTAGCGACCTAAAGAAATTTCTGGGAAACCCTTTAATCACTCGTGATGCTAAAAAGGGCGTTTTAAAAGATGTTCTTGGCGAGCAAATCGGTGAAAAAACATTAACATTTTTAATGTTATTAGTCGATAGAGGACGTATTGCTTACCTTGATGGTATTGCATACAAATTCCTAGAATTATCATATAAAGAAGAATCCATTGAGATTGCAAAAGTAACATCTTCTGTTCAATTATCAGCGCAACAGCAAAAGACTATTGCGGAGAAATTGAAAAAGATTACCGGTGCTAAGCAGATTAAACTTGCACTTAAAGTAGATCCACAGCTAATCGGTGGTTTTACAATCGAGATTGGATCAAAATTAATTGATACAAGTATACGCGGTCAACTAAAACAAATTAGTACTCTTCTTGGAGCAGTTTAAGCTCATTTCAAGGAGTTAAGGCAAAATACTTTTTTGTAACCGTACTTATCTAAATTATTTAGTCAAAGAGTAAATTCGGCAAGAATATGATTAACATTAGACCTGACGAAATTAGCAACATTATTCGTCAACAAATTGAAAGTTACGACCAAGAAGTTCAAATCGATAATGTAGGGACAGTCTTACAGATTGGAGATGGTATTGCTCGTGTCTATGGCCTAGAACAAGTAATGGCAGGTGAACTTCTTGAATTTGATGACTCAACTGTTGGTATTGCCTTAAACCTAGAGAATGATAACGTTGGTGCCGTTTTAATGGGGCCTGGTTTAGGAATCTTAGAAGGTAGTGCAGTACGTTCAACAGGTAAAATTGCTCAAGTTCCTGTTGGAGATGCTTTCTTAGGGCGAGTTGTTAACTCGCTTGCGAAACCAATTGATGGAAAAGGTGATATTCCTGCATCTGAGACACGTTTAGTGGAATCAATGGCACCAGGAATTATTACAAGAAAGTCAGTATGTGAGCCTGTTCAAACAGGTATTACAGCAATTGACTCAATGATCCCAATTGGACGTGGACAACGTGAGCTAATTATTGGAGACCGTCAGACAGGTAAGACTTCTGTAGCGATTGATACAATTATTAACCAAAAAACAGAAGATGTTATTTGTGTATATGTAGCAATTGGACAAAAAGCTTCTTCGGTTGCTGGTGTTGTTTCAACACTAGAAGATAAAGGTGCTTTAGGTTATACAATTATTGTTGCAGCAAATGCTGATGAACCAGCGACACTTCAATACATTGCCCCTTATACAGGAGCAGCTTTAGCTGAGTACTTCATGTACAAAGGAAAAGCAACGGTAATCGTATATGACGATTTAACGAAGCAAGCATCTGCATACCGTCAGATGTCTCTTCTTTTACGTCGTCCACCAGGCCGTGAGGCATACCCTGGCGATGTTTTCTACCTTCACTCGCGTTTACTTGAACGTGCAGCGAAATTAAGTGATGCACTAGGTGGTGGAAGTATGACAGCCTTACCAATTATTGAAACACAAGCTGGTGATGTATCTGCATACATCCCGACAAACGTAATTTCAATTACAGACGGTCAAATCTTCTTATCAGGAGACCTATTTAACTCTGGAATCCGACCAGCCATTAATGTAGGTATTTCGGTATCTCGTGTTGGTTCAGCGGCACAAACAAAAGCAATGAAGCAAGTTGCAGGTAAACTGAAGCTTGAATTAGCACAATTTGCTGAGTTAGAAGCTTTTTCACAATTTGCTTCAGACCTAGATGCAGCCACACAAGCGGAATTAGCACGAGGTGTAAGATTACGTGAAATGTTAAAGCAAAAGCAAAACTCTCCAATTTCGGTTGAAGAGCAAGTAGCTATCATTTATGCTGGTATTAACGGGTACTTAGATACTATTCCTGTAAGTGAGGTTAAAGGATTCGTAGAAAAACTACGTAGCTACCTTCGTAACAGCGCTCCACAGTTTATTTCAAGTATTCAATCCGAGAAAAAACTAAGCCCAGAAAATGAAGAACTTCTTAAGAAGATTCTTACTGACCTGAAAGGTTAATTTTTTCAATTACAAAGATCAGTCCTTAAGACTGATCTTTGTATACTTGGATATTAATAATTGACAATTTTGTACAAATCGATATATTCTTAGCATATATGATGGGTATGGGGCGTCGCCAAGTGGTAAGGCATCGGACTTTGACTCCGCTATTCGTAGGTTCGATCCCTACCGCCCCAGCTTACATACATACACTTGACATTTTGTTATCCAACGTTTAGATTAGCTAATAGAACTACAAAGGGCTTGTAGCTCAGTGGACTAGAGCACGTGGCTACGAACCACGGTGTCAGGGGTTCGAATCCCTTCTTGCCCGATTAAAATTTTACCCCATTAGTAGTTATAAGAGCTGAACTTTTCCGCATAAAGATAGGTAATTAAGGCTTCTATTTAATAGAAGACTGAGCTGATAAAAGAAGAAGAGTTTATTTATAAATAATTTATAGCGTAGCTATTTAAACTTGTAGCGCTTATTACTTAGCTAGAGGGTAATATAGAATTAGTATTTTTAAACAAGAGCTTATCAAAGAAATAGGTTACCACTAGTCACCAACCCCAAAGACTTCTTTCCAGTTGGTAATTAGTTATTCTTAAATACCACACCAGGTACTTAGTCTTTTAATTCGTACTAAACGGAGAAGGTGGGATTCGAACCCACGGAAGCTTGCACTTCATCTGATTTCAAATCAGACGCAATCGACCAACTCTGCCACCTCTCCAATTTCTCTTCTAACAATCAAATAATAGTCGATTTTTGGCCTATTTGTCAAGAACTAAAGATAGATATTAAAAAACATACTTCCAGGTTTTTTACCTGGAAGTATGTTTTTTGCTATGCGAAATGTAGATTAATCTAAAGGACGCATTGAAAGTACTGGCTCGTTTTCACGGTTAATACCTTTTTCAAATCCTGCTGCCGCTGCTCTCGCACGACCAGCATGCCATAGGTGTCCTACCCATAGGAAGAAACCTAAGAAGAAGTGAGAACAAGTTAACCAAGATCTTGGTGAAACGTAGTTTACAGAGTTAATTTCTGTCGCTACACCACCAACCGAGTTTAACGCACCTAATGGAGCATGTGTCATGTACTCAGCTGCTCGACGCTCTTGCCAAGGCTGGATGTCGTTACGAATTTTGTTTAAATCTAATCCGTTTGGACCACGAAGTGGCTCAACCCAAGGAGCACGCATATCCCAGAAACGCATTGTCTCACCACCGAAGATAATCTCTCCAGAAGGCGAACGCATTAGGTACTTACCTAAACCTGTTGGACCTTGCGCTGATGCAACGTTTGCACCTAAACGTTGGTCACGTACTAGGAATGTAAAAGCTTGTGATTGCGAAGCTTCAGGACCTGTTGGTCCATAGAACTCACTTGGGTAAGCAGTGTTGTTGTACCAAACAAAAACAGCTGCAGTTAAACCCATTAATGAAAGTGCCGCTAAACTGTATGATAGGTAAGCTTCACCTGACCATACGAATGTACGACGCGCCCATGCAAATGGCTTTGTTAGGATATGCCAGATACCACCAACAACACATAAGAAACCTAGCCAAATGTGACCACCAACAAGGTCTTCCATGTTATCTACACTAATTACCCATCCATCACCACCAAATGGCGACTTTAGAACATAACCAAAAATGATTAAAGGGTTTAACGTAGGAGCTGAGATAATTCTAACATCTCCACCACCTGGAGCCCACGTATCGTAAACACCACCAACGAAACAAGCTTTGGCAACAAGTAGGAAACAACCAATACCTAATAAAATTAGGTGGATTCCTAAAATTGTTGTCATTTTGTTCTTATCACGCCAGTCATACCCGAAGAATGGGAATGACTCTTCTAGTGTATCAGGACCAATTAGTGAGTGGTATACACCACCAAAGCCTAAAACAGCAGAAGAAATTAAGTGTAAAACACCAACAACGAAGAACGGATATACGTCCGTAACTTCACCACCAGGTCCAACACCCCAACCTAACGTTGTTAGGTGTGGGATTAAAATACAACCTTGTTCATAAAGAGGCTTTTCAGGAATGTAGTGTGCAACTTCGAAAAGTGTCATTGCTCCACACCAAAAAACCATTAAACCTGCGTGTGCAACGTGTGCACCTAATAATTTACCGGATACGTTAATTAAACGTGCATTACCTGACCACCAGGCAAATCCAGTAGATTCAATATCTCGACCTGCAATTACTGTATTAAAGGGCGTTTCCACGTGGTAAAACCTCCTCTGGGAAGATAAAGTTTTCATGAGGTTGATCTTGAGCCGCCATCCATGAACGAATACCTTCGTTTAGAAGGTTGTTCTTCGTGTAGAATGTCTCAAATTCCGGATCTTCAGCAGCACGAAGCTCTTGTGATACGAAATCGTAAGCACGTAAGTTTAAAGCTAAACCTACAATACCGATTGCACTAGTCCACATACCTGCTACAGGTACGAATAACATGAAGAAGTGTAACCAACGCTTGTTCGAAAACGCTACACCGAAAATCTGCGACCAGAAACGGTTTGCTGTTACCATTGAGTAAGTTTCTTCCGATTGTGTTGGAGTGAAAGCACGGAATGTGTTCGCCGCATCACCATCTTCGAATAATGTGTTTTCTACAGTTGCACCGTGAATTGCACATAATAAAGCACCACCTAAGATACCAGCTACACCCATCATGTGGAACGGGTTAAGCGTCCAGTTGTGGAAACCTTGTAAGAAAAGTAGGAAACGGAAGATTGCTGCTACACCAAAACTTGGTGCGAAGAACCAACTAGCTTGACCTAATGGGTAAACTAAGAAAACTGTAACAAATACAGCGATTGGTCCTGAGAATGCAATCGCGTTGTAAGGACGAATACCTACTAAACGAGCAATTTCAAACTGACGTAGACAGAAACCAATTACACCAAACGAACCGTGTAGTGCAACGAATGTCCAAAGTCCACCAATTTGGAACCAACGAGTAATATCACCTTGTGCTTCAGGTCCCCAAAGTAAAAGTAGAGAGTGACCCATACTGTTTGCTGGAGTTGAAACAGCAGCTGTTAGGAAGTTACAACCTTCAAGGAATGAACTTGCTAAACCGTGCGTGTACCAAGATGTAACAAATGTGATACCTGTTAACCAACCACCAACTGCTAGGAATGCACATGGAAATAACAGTAAACCTGACCAACCAACGAAAACGAAACGGTCACGCTTTAACCAGTCATCAATAAGATCGAATACTCCACGATCTTGCTTTTGTCCAATTGCGATAGTCATATCGAATATTTTTCTAAAAATTATTTTAAAAGTAATCTTTTTATGCTTTATGAATACATACATATATTAAAAGCGACTTAAAGATGTACTTATCTTTACATATTACTATTTAATAGTATAGAACCAATTTACTTAAAATGGCTTAAAAGCAGAAAACATATTACTAAAAGATTTCTGTTTCACTTAATTTACCTGTAATTTTTAGCCAATTTTGGGCTTCAATATAATTATTTGGTGCTAATCTAATCGCTTTTTTCCAATAACTTGCTGCTTTATCAAAATTATTTTGGGCTACTTCAAACTCTTTTTTTTCAGAAGATTTTGTGCCTTGGTAATGATAAATCACAGCAATATTATTTAACGCTTGTGGTAGTCGAGAATTGAGGTCAAGGGCTTGGTGATAATAATCAAGAGATTTTGAATAATCACCATTATTACCGTAAATTAAACCAATATTATATAAAATATAACTACGGTCAAAAGGATCTTCTTCTAACTTTAGTGCTTCGTAATAATTTTCAAGAGCTTCAGCATAATCTCCACTTGATTGGGCTGACATTCCATAACGATAATACGAAAAAGCTTTTTTTTCTTCTTTCGTGGCTGGTAAAACTTTTAGTAAAATATCAGCTAAGACAGTAAATGTCTTATCGATAAAGTTATCGTTTTTTTGACTCATTAATTTTTTTTAAAAAGTAATTATTTGTAGAAATACATAAAATAGAATTAATATAATGCAACTACTTTAAGGAGTACTAATAAAATTTTCTCCCATAGGTAGGAAAAAACCTTAATGTTATTTAATTTCGGCCTACGTTTACAAATAATATAACAGGCTGTTTATACGCTTTATAAAGCTTGCATGTTTATTTCTATACTATTATAAGTATACATTTAGATCTTTAAGCTTATTAAGAATCAATTATAAATTATATGGCTAAGCAAAGCATGATTCAGCGAGAGTTAAAACGAGAGCGTTTAATCTCTAAATACTCCGCAAAACGACAGCTATTAAAAGAAGAGTTAAAAACAGTTTCTAGTTATAATGATAAACTAGCAATTTACAAGAAATTAGAAAAATTACCACGAAATTCTTCGCCAAACCGTCACCGTAATAGATGTTGGGCAACTGGTCGAAGCCGAGCATACTATCGCGATTTTGGATTATCACGACATGTATTACGAGAGATGGCACACGAGGGTTTAATTCCAGGTTTAACAAAGTCAAGTTGGTAAACCGACTTGTCTATAAACTTTATTAATTTACCTACTAATACCCAATGACACAACGAACGCTTCATGGAACGGTTTTAAAAAAAGTTCGAACTTCAGGTTTTCGAAGTCGAATGGCAACAAAAGCCGGACGCCGTGTAATTAATGCTCGACGACGAAAAGGTCGTGCTAAGTTAACAGTTTAGTGTAAAAAATTTACTATAACAAAAGATAGCATGTTAAAAATTAGACTTAAAAGATTTGGTCGTAAGGCGCAGCCCTGCTATCGAATTGTTGTAACTGATAGTCGAGTAAAAAGAGATGGTAAAGCTCTTGAAGAAGTTGGATTTTACAATCCACTTACAGATGAAACACATCTTAAATTTAACCGAATCGTTGAGCGTTTAAAAACTGGAGCACAACCAACCGAAACTGTGCGTAACATCTTTTTAAAAGCTAAAGTTTTCGATGCGTTAACATAAATTTTTTTATATCGCCAGATTTCAAGGCTCTTACTTACATTTATTAAATGAACCAACGCTTTGGCTTTAGATTAGTGTGGGGAGAAAATTCCATTGGTATTGCTATTGATGAAATTTTTCTTACCACGCCTAGTCTTATAACAAATTATTATTATTGGCCCCAAACTGATGCCTGGGAACAAATTCGTTTAGATTTGGAAACGAAAATTTGGATCCCAAAGGACGAACAGAGGAAAATTTTAAATACAATAACAGAAATCTTAAATAGCTGGAAAAAAAACACAAATCCGAAAGAATTATACCTCAATGAAAACTTGAGTTATGAAATTGAATTCGTGGGTTTGTTTTAAAGAGAATTACTAGGCTTATAGCTCAGTGGATAGAGCACTAGATTCCGGTTCTAGGTGTCGTGGGTTCGATTCCCCCTAAGCCTGTTAAAAAAAAAAAATTCTTCAATCTTAAGATTGTAATGCATCCGACTGGATTTGAACCAGCGATGTCTCTTTGAGAAGCGGATTATGAGTCCGATGCCTTCGACCACTTGGCTACAGATGCAATTTTGGAGCTGGTGGGATTTGAACCCACGTCCATTCAATTTTAAATTGAACCTTTGTCAACTACGGCGTTTTATTCGAGATGAAAATTTCTTTGTATACGTAATACAGCATTCACTATAAATCGAACCAATAAAATAAGTGACCAATTTCATTGGTAATTCAAAAATTTTAAGCGATAGCTAACTTTGAATTAAAGTTTAAGATGTTGTTTGCATTTGTTCTAAAGTAAATAACTTTATAAGTTATAACAAAATGTCCTAAAAATTTTAATGTCGATTCCAAAACAGCCCCTTGGGGGATCTTATCTCCCAAAGGATTGTAACATAAACTTTATACTTCCGTAACCTAACTCTTAAAAACTACCCCCGCGGCTAAACAGATAACGTAAGCTGAATGTAAAAACATTTCGACGTACTTTTAAAGCTCTGACTAACTTTGTAACCGGCGTTGATAAGCCTTCAATTTCCTCGTCATTTAAAGTTTCAAAATATTCTTTCGTTGATGATGGTGAAATAAAATGTGTTTCTTTAGCTGCAAAAAGTTGGCTTGGTTCGCTAATTTTCTCCCCACCGTTTTGGGAGTGCGTTTCTAATAAAAGATGATTTTCCCAATGTTCCAATAAATTCTCTAAACTTGTAACAAAAATAGTCGGCTTACGAATAAGCGCATCAAATTGTAGACGCCAAGATTTTTCATTTTGCCGAATTAAATATCGGCTATTTTGTTGGCAAAAAGCTAATGCCTGCTGTTGACTAAAAAACACATAGTTAGAGACCTTATCTGAGTTTTGAAGTTTATTAGCTCCTGCCCGAAATATTTTAATTTTTGAACCTTGGTCACGGCTAAACCGACCAAAAGTGGATGTGTTGAGAATTGTATCAATTTTCTCGGCGGCAAGTTGAAAATTGTGCCAAATGAAATTCCGCGGAGTCGTTTGTGTTTGAATAAGATAAATAGGGATTCCTTGGACACAAGTTTTTTCAATTGTAGGACTAGTAGTAGATTTATTTACCACTTCTTGCGTATAACCAAAAGATTGCTCAACTGCATCTTTAACTTCTTGTTTTTCTTCAAAAATAAACCTCGCATTATCTGTTTGATCGGCTAATGAACTAACTTCTTTAAGATTCGGGACAAAACGTAGATCAAAACCAGGGTGAGGAGAACGTAAAAGATTGTAGGCTGACTCTAAACTTACACAATGTATAGTTAAACCAACAGTTTGTGAACCACGAGTATCTTGTTTAAGAACATCATCTCTAAATACTTCAGCATCTTCGTAGTTGAAAAAAACTAAACCTAAATCAGAGCTTCGCGTATTTCCATTATCTTGGAAGGCACCGCAAAAATCATAAAAAATTTTTGCCAATTCACGACGTGGAGATGCAATAAAACTCTTATCCCAAATTCCCCTAGAAAATTTTGTATTTAAATTTTCCTTATGAAATAAAACAATTTCGTCTCGACCATTTACAACGATATAAACGGGCACTGATTTTAAAGCTTTTTGAATTGGTTTTGTTTGAATTTTATAAAAATTTGAGGTGAAATTTTTATTTAAAAACCCATTTATATAATCTGTAATTTTATACGAAAGTTTATTTTCTAATACACGCAAAGAGTTTGCCGGTCTTGTTTTGTTTTTCAGTTGACCATTAAAATTGTTCACATTAGTTTCCCCAACACTAACATTAAACTTAGGCGGGTATGAATATAGGTCAGTTAAAAATGAAATAGTATCAATTTCTTGAAATTCAGGAGGATTTAGTACGTTAAGAGGTGATTTTTGAATGGGTGCTTGTGTATTTTCCATTTAATTAAAAGACTAGACTTAATAGCCAAATTCTATTTATTATATAGTTAGTTGTGTAAAAGAGGAATTTACTTTCTGCTGAAAATTAGCATTTGATAAATCCGCGGTTAGGGGTTATGATATGATCATGATACAGAGGGCGGTTAGCTCAGTGGTAGAGCGCCTGCCTTACAAGCAGGTGGTCACAGGTTCGAATCCTGTACCGCCCACTCTTAATTACCAAAAACGGTGAGCAAAAATAAATTTTGCTCACTTCTATTTATTAGGGCCCATCGTCTAAGGGATTAGGACAGGGACCTTCTAAGTCTCTAATGTAGGTTCGAATCCTACTGGGCCTAATAAAACTTATCGGAAAATTTCTTCGAAAACTTTATTTACTTTATCACCGGAATCAATAGATTCTAAAGGATCTTTTCTTAATCTGTGACGTAAGCATGACGTAATCACAGCTTCAATGTCATCAACCGTAACTTCAGTACGCTTATTATACGCTGCGTATGCTTTTGCTGCTCTATTGGTAACAATATCACCTCGTAAACCATCCACGTCAAGTTCTCCACAAACCTGTGAGATTTTAACACGTAAACTGTAATCAAGCTTAACGCTTGAAACAAGCTCTTGTGCTGCAACAATATTATCACGTAATTCTTGTTGTTGTTCCGCATTTTCACTTAAACAAGCCTCCGGATCTTGATCAAAATTACTTCGTTGCTCTACAACTTGTACACGTAATTCTGGATCACGCACTGTTCGGATTTCAGCATGCATACCAAATCGGTCTAATAGTTGGGGTCTTAATTCTCCTTCTTCCGGGTTTCCAGATCCAACTAACACAAAACGTGCTGGGTGCTTGATCGAAATTCCCTCTCGTTCAACCGTATTCCAACCAGATGCTGCTGAATCTAATAAGATATCCACTAAATGATCATCTAGAAGGTTTACCTCATCAACATATAAGATGCCTCGGTTAGCTTTCGCTAAAAGACCTGGTTCGAAAGCTTTAACACCATCTGTAAGCGCTTTTTCAATATCAATTGTTCCACACACACGGTCTTCCGTTGCACCTAGTGGTAAATCAATCATCGGTACTTTACGTGCCTCTAAAGGAATATCCTTATTTTGCATAACAGCAACTTTAGCCTCTTCACCCATTAGTTCAAAATCAGTAGGAGATGAATTAAACGGATCACCCGCAACTACTTGAATTTCAGGTAAAAGATCAGCTACAGCACGAATTGTAGTAGATTTACCTGTCCCACGATCTCCCATAATCATTACACCACCAATCCGTGGATCAATTACGTTTAAGATAAGAGCTAGCTTCATTTCTTCTTGACCAATAATTGCTGTAAACGGGAAAATTGGCCTTTCGGTCTTTTGCGGTTTTATGTCTGTAACCATTGAAAAAGTTTAACTAAAATTTTTATAACACTATCTATATATCATATATTAGATGACCCTAGAAAATCTAGTAATTGATTTTTATTTTTTCGAAAGCCCCACTATCGGCGAACTTGGCTGAGCCAATTTTCCGGCATCAATTTTTCCAGCTTGAAAAGCTGCTCTTCCTGCAAGAACACCTAATTGCATAGCATAAGCCATTTGAGGAGCGTTTTGCGCTTTTGCCACTGCTGTATTAGCTAATACTCCACCAGCTCCTATTTCCATTGCTTGAGCAGCTTGACTTGGAGTACCAATTCCCGCGTCCACAATAACGGGTACATTTGCATTTTCGATGATAATTTGAATATTCGATAAGTTTTTTAGACCTTGCCCTGAACCAATAGGTGAACCTAAAGGCATGACTGTAGCACAACCGGCATTTTCGAGCTGTTTAGCGAGTATAGGATCAGCATTAATATAAGGTAGAACTGTAAAATTTTTTGACACCAAATATTCTGCCGCAAGTAAAGTTCCTAGGCCGTCAGGCAACAAATATTTTGGATCGGGAATGACTTCAAGTTTTGTAAAGTTATTATTTTCAAACCCAATATTTTTGGTAATTTCACGACCAAGAAAAGCAACTCGGATGGCTTCTTGAGCAGTCTGACAACCAGCCGTATTTGGCATTAACCAAATTTTCGACCAATCTAATCCTGTGATTAAATTTCCCATACTTTGTATTGTCGAATTTTGTGCCCTCCGAACAGCGACTGTTAAAATTTGACAACCACTTGCAGTAATACTTTTTTTTGCTTCATCTAAATTTTTATACTTACCAGTACCTAACATCAAACGGGAAGTAAATTGGCGTTCACCAATTACTAAAGGATCTATTACTGGTTGGTAAGGGGACATTTCGAATGTTTCAGTCATATAAGTGGCTAATTAGAATAACAAATAAAAAATGGTGGTAATTTAATACCTAAAAATATAATACTTAATCTAATGTAATGGTATAATTACCCTATCTTAATCATTTCCTATAAAAAATCATGTCTCGTATTATAGTTATTACGTCTGGTAAAGGAGGTGTAGGTAAAACAACGACAACCTCAAATATAGGAATTGCCTTAGCCAAATTAGAGCAAAGAGTTCTATTACTGGATGCTGATGTAGGGTTAAAAAATCTTGATTTACTATTAGGATTAGAAAACCGTATTGTTTATAATGGTTTAGATGTTTTAAATGGTGAATGCAGGTTAACACAAGCCTTAATCCAAGATAAACGTCAACCAAACTTAACCTTTTTTCCACTATCCTCAAACCAACTAAAACTCCCTGTAACAAAGGAACAAATTAACGATCTCGTTGACCAGTTAAAAAATAATTACGATTTTATTTTGATTGATAGCCCAGCGGGTATTGACGAAGGCTTTCAAGTTGCTATCCATACAGCAAAAGAAGCAATTGTGGTAGTAACGCCTGAGGTTACCTCAATACGCGATGCTGATAAAGTTATTGGTCTTCTTGAGGCAAAAGGAATTACTGATATTAGTTTAATAATTAACCGACTAAGACCTGAAATGGTTAAAGCAGAAAATATGATGTCAGTTACTGATGTTAAAGATATATTGGGTATCCCTCTAATTGGTGTTGTTCCCGATAGCGAACAAGTTATTACAGCATCAAATCGAGGTGAACCATTAGTTCTAGATGATAAGGTATCAATACCAGGCTTAGCTTTTATTAATACCGCACGTCGTATAATGGGTGAAGCTGTAGAATTTATTGATTTTGATTCGGTAACTTCGACAAATCCGTTAAAACGTTTAATTAAAAATTTAGTTAAACGATCTGACAAATCTTATTAAGATTGCAAAAGAGTATAGAGAAAACCATTTATTATAAACATGGCTTTCTCTAAACGAAAAATATTATGACATTCTTTTTAGTTGTTGCAGTGCTAGACGGCCAATATTAAAAAGGGCCCATGCTGCTGCTGTTGCAACTGGTAATAAGACAACTAATAATCTTGTATCCATAATTATTTTTATTTGGGATTTACTTTATTGGATAATATTATACATCTTTTCCACATTTAGTCTTTAAATCGCGCTGATTTTTCTTGGTTTTTCAAACCTGCAATTTTTAACTCCGTCAAATATAACGTGTCAGATCTTCCTTTTACCTTAGATCAACTAAAAATCATTAAAACGATTCACCGCGAAGGGAGTTTCAAAACGGCTGCAAAAAAACTATACATATCACAACCTGCGGTCAGCCGCCAAGTACAAAACCTAGAGCGACAACTGAATACTCCGATCTTTTATCGTGATAAGCGAAAAGCACGTTTGACTGAAACAGGACATATATTAGTCAAATATGCCGAACAAATTTTAAGCCTTTGTGAAGAGACCTGCCAGGCTCTTGATGAATTAAAATCTATCAACTCAGGAACACTAGTAATTGGTGCAAGCCAAACAACAGGTACATATCTAATGCCACGCCTGATTGGTATTTTTCGGCATAAATACCCCCAGATTAGCATTGAATTAAAAGTTCATTCAACTAGAAGAATTTCGTGGGGTGTAGCCAATGGCGAAATTGACTTAGCAATTGTGGGTGGCGAAGTTCCACCCGAACTTCAAGGCACCTTAGAAATTATTTCATATGCCGAAGACGAATTAGCATTAATAATACCGCAAGCCCATCCTTTTGCTACGCTTCAGTCAATCCAAAAAGAAGATTTATATCGACTACGATTTATTGCTCTTGATACACAATCCACCATTCGTTCGGTTATCGAAAATACTCTCACTCAAAGTGGAATTGATAGCCGTTACTTTAAAATTGAGATGGAGTTAAACTCGATCGAAGCAATTAAGAATGCAGTACAATCCGGATTAGGTGCAGCTTTTGTTTCAGTTTCAGCTATTTCAAAAGAACTAGAACTTGGAATTTTACATTGGGCTAAAATAGAAGATGTTACAATTAAAAGAACTTTATCAATACTTATTAATCCTAAGCGATACTATGCCAATCCAATAAAAAATTTTGAAAAAGAAATTATGGAAATTTTATTGACTTCAGCAGCCTCAACAAATAATCCATAATTCAAACTTACTGCGTAACATAATCATACTAAGAAATAATAATATGTTTCTGTCTACGAAAACTAAAAACGGAGAAAATGAAAAAGTAAATTGTCCGTTATTAAGGAAAAATTATTTATAAGTAAAACTTGACATACACTGATGTTATGGTTTATTTTTCTATTAGTAAAAGAAACATCTTAGCCCCCATCGTCTAGAGGCCTAGGACATCTCCCTTTCACGGAGGTAACGGGGATTCGAATTCCCCTGGGGGTAATCGTAACGAAATAAACCATGTTAAGTAAAATGCTTAACATGGTTTATTTTTTATTATTTAGTTCAATTATAAAACTTTAAATTTAAATTAAAAACCAAGCTTTGTAACATAAAAAGTTACAAAGCTTGGCTTTAAAATAAAGTGGGGTTAAAGTGATGACCCTAGACCTGAATAAGAGCCAAAGACAAATAGAATTAACAACCCACCGGCTGCTAATCCGCCCACTGTTGCTACCATCCAAAGTGGTACTCTTCCAACATCAGACATAAATAATCTCCTGTAAAAAAAATTCGTAAATACTACGATTTATGAAAAATTCTTCCTAATAAACTAACAACCTAGTTAAAGAAATAGCTTGAAAATAATACAGCTAAAACAAACATTAGAAGTAAACCCCAGTACAGAGACGTACGGTTTAACTCCACCGGTTGTTTATTTGGGTTTGGTGCACTCATTTCGTATCTCCTATCGTTGAATAAATTGCATTGATGTAATAGCACCTAGGAAAAACACCGTTGGTACTGCTAATGCATGGATTGTCAGCCAACGAAAAGTAAAAATAGGGTATGCTACCGGTTGATTTGTATTAATCATTTAAACCTTTAATAATCCTTTTTTAGTTTTTTATAATCCCTTTGTTAAATCTTCAAGCTCTTGCTTCGCACTGAAACGGTCGTTTACAAGTGGGATTTGCTGACGATCTTGAGTAAAGTATTCATTAGGGCGTGGTGTGCCGAAAGCATCGTAGGCTAAACCTGTACTAACAAAAAGGAACCCCGCAACAAATAACGATGGAATCGTTATACTATGAATGATCCAATAACGAATACTTGTAATAATATCTGAAAAAGGTCTTTCTCCTGTTGAACCACCTGACACAACTCTTCTCCTACTGAGTTTAAATTATTTTTTAACCTTTCCATTAAGTTAATTAACGAAAAGTCAATAGTATAAAACTAATAAAAGCCACTATGAAAGAGCTTTTAGTTTATACGAAAACATGTTAATAATCTTGAAAAGATCAACCTGAATATAAGTATATACTGCTTTCCATATTTTTTATTACTTTATTCGAATCTTTCTTCTTTTGGCTTTACAATTTTTTTAATACCATATAAAAAGCTCGCTTTTTCAACTTGATACTTTGAAATTTAGGATTATAGCTTATAATCTAAGTAACGATTGGTAATTTTTTATATTAGTATATGAGTTTAAATTTACAAGAAGAGTATAACAAAACTGATATTCAAGGCGTTATTGATCAACTAGACGAAGATTTAGTTGGTCTAGCACCTGTAAAGGCAAGAATCAAAGAAATTGCTGCTTTACTATTAGTTCAGCGACTGAGAAAAAATTTAGGCCTAGGCTTAAACTCGACATCCGTTGGTCTACATATGTCTTTTACTGGTAGTCCAGGAACCGGTAAAACAGCTGTGGCAACAAGAATGGCCGATATTTTATTTAAATTAGGTTATATTAAAAAAGGCCACTTAATAACTGTTACACGAGACGATCTCGTTGGACAATATATTGGTCACACTGCACCTAAAACCAAGGAGGTTTTAAAACAGGCAATGGGTGGTGTTTTATTTATTGATGAGGCGTACTATCTCTATAAACCTGATAATGAAAGAGATTACGGTGCAGAAGCAATCGAAATCTTATTACAAGTAATGGAAAATCAACGTGAGGATCTTGTGGTGATTTTTGCTGGTTATAAAGATCGTATGGAGAGTTTCTATGAGTCAAATCCAGGTTTATCCTCGCGAGTTGCAAACCATATTGACTTTCCAGATTACACTGCTGAAGAACTTCTACAAATTGCGCGCCTTTTACTAGAAGAGCAACAATATCGTCTAACAAGTGGAGCAGAAGCAGCACTATTAGAATATGTTGATAAACGACGCCAATTACCGCTTTTTGCAAATGCGCGAACAGTAACAAATGCGATTGATGCGGCTCGTATGAGACACGCAAACCGCATGTTTAATTCGGGAGATTCAATTTTAACAAAAGCAGATCTTGTAACAATCGAAGAAAAAGATATTCGTGAAAGCAGTCTATTTTCCGAAGTTTAATTTTTCAAGGTACAATAACAATAGATTTATTGTTAATAAAATAATAAAAGAAAAAAATGGTTGAAGTTTTACTATCAGGAATTGTATTAGGTTTAGTACCTGTAACGATTACAGGTTTATTCGTAGCAGCATATCTTCAATACCGAAGAGGAAACCAATTTGGGCTATAGAAAAACTCAAAAATAGCATTAGCAAAATCTTGTTTTGCTAATGCTATTTTATTATTCAAAATCAATTGTTATCTTTGATCGGAAAATAAAATAAATTACCTGATGACGGATACGATTTAACATTGTCACAAATGTACTATAAGACTCCTTTTTATAATCAGTTAACGGATCACGTTGACCATATGAACGCCAACGGATAGAATCACGTAGAGCAGAGATTTTTTGCAAATGTTCTTTCCATGAGAAATCAATTTGCTGAAGAAGGAAGGAACGCTCTAATTCTCTCATAATGCCTGGTTCAATAGCCTCTAACTGTGCCTCTTTTAATGTATAACTAACCTGAAATTGATGCTTTAAATTATTTAACAACACATTAATATCGCCCTTAGCAGACTCCCACTTGACTTGATATGGCATACCAAGTAATTCTTGAGTTTTTAGAGCAAAAAACTTGTCTAAAGCTAAGTTGGTATTGGTTGAGAAAGCTAATGTAATGTCATATAAACTTCTTTCGCCATACTCAATTATCCAATCACGTAAACTTTCTTTTTCTAAAACACGTTTGCGTTCTGAATAAATACCATTTCGTTGCATTGTTAATGCCTGATCATATTCAAAAAGCTGTTTTCTTGAATCGAAATAATAAACTTCCACTTTCTTTTGAGCAGATTCTAAACTCTTTGTTAGAATAGGCGATTGAATAGGCGCATCGTCTTCGAGACCTATATTTTGGAGCAAATTAAGAATTTGATCTCCACCGAATAATCGTAATAATTTATCATCCAAACTCAGAAAAAATCTTGATGAGCCAGGATCTCCTTGCCGCCCAGAACGCCCACGAAGTTGATTATCAATCCGGCGTGATTCATGACGTTCAGTACCAATTACATGCAAACCACCCAATTTTGTAATTAGGGTTTTTTCTTCGAGTAAAATAGCAGCCCTTTCTTTTAAAAAAGAATTATAAGCCGTAATAAAATCCGTAATATCCGATCTATCTGGGATTATGCCTTCATTTAAATACTCAAGTAAATCTTCCCGCACGGAACTTTCATTTAATTTTGACAAGCCAAATGTCTCAAAAACAGGAACAAAGGAAACTAAAAATTCATCGAATTGCGCTGATTTAAGAACCGTTGAAAAATCCGCAGACACCAAATCACTTATAAATTTTTTTAATTTAACCTTTAATAATGATTCTAAATTTCCCCCAAGTGCAATATCTGTTCCCCGACCAGCCATATTAGTAGATATGGTTATTGCTCCTCTGCACCCAGCTTGAGAAACAATTTCTGCCTCACTTTCAATATTTTCTGGACGTGCATTCAACAAGCGATACGGGACATTATATTCACTCAATAAAGCCGCTAATAATTCAGATTTTTCAATCGTCGTTGTTCCAATTAAAACTGGGCGGTCAATTTCATTCATCTTGATACATTCATTCGCGATTGCTTGCCACTTTAAATATTGGTTTTTATAAACAAGATCAGGGAAATCCTTTCTTTTAACGTCACGGTGAGTGGGAATTGGGATGACTTTTAAACCATAGATTTTTTCAAACTCCAATTCTTCAGTTTTTGCTGTCCCAGTCATCCCAGATAACTTATCGTAGAGTAAAAATAAATTCTGATATGTGATAGAAGCTAATGTTTGACTTTCATCTTGAATAGGTAGATTTTCCTTTGATTCAATAGCTTGATGTAAACCATCACTCCAGCGACGACCGGCCATTGTTCTGCCAGTAAATTCGTCGACGATAATAACTTCCTCCTCAACATTCACAATATAATGTGTATTCCGAATAAAGAGCTCTTTTGCCTTAATAGAATTTAAAACATAAGAAATCCAAGGATCAGATGGGCTATACAAATCGGCAATCTTTAGTGCTTGCTCACAAAAAAGTGTACCTTCGTCAGTTAATTTAACAACCTGATTTTTTTCGTCGATTATATAATGAATGTTTTTTTGTAAAACACGAGCTAATTGTGACGTTTGAAGATACTTTTGAGTCGGTGCTTCACTAGGACCGGAGATTATTAATGGGGTACGGGCTTCGTCTATTAAAATAGAATCGACCTCGTCAACAACGCAATAAAATAATGGTCGTTGGACAACCTCTTCCTGTGTAAAGGCCATATTGTCACGTAAATAATCAAACCCGAGTTCATTATTTGTAACATAGACAACATCACATTGATAATTTTGCTTTCGCTCTTCAGGACTCATATCCTCTTGAATTAGCCCCACCGTTAAGCCTAAAAATCGGTGAACCCGACCAACAGTTTCAGCATCTCGACGTGCTAAATAATCATTCACCGTCACAACATGAACCCCTTTTCCATATAGGGCATTAAGAAAAGTAGGGAGCAAAGCAACAATTGTTTTACCTTCCCCTGTTTTCATTTCTGCAATTTGACCATCATTGAGGACTAATCCACCAATTAATTGAACATCAAAATGTTTAATATCTAAGGTACGAAACGTTGCTTCACGTACAATTGCAAAGACTTCGCAAATAATGTCAGCTTCATTTTTATTGGATAAAAGCTGTTGTTTTAAGATCTGCACCCGCTGGCGAATTTCATCATCTGATAAATTGCTCAGCATAGGGCCGAAGTTATTAATCGCATCAACTTGACTATTATACTTAGTCAAAGATTGGTTAAAATAATTTTTAAAAAAAGGTTCAAGCATATATTTAATCGAAAATTCGTGATGTGGATATCTTTAATAAGGACGAAATCTTTTGAAGTTTGTTATCTTAATAACTTTAATGGTTCTATAGGGAGACGGAGCAGCACTTCTATTTTCAATAAAGGAGCTATAAATATTATCTATAAATTATACCTTTAAAAGAAATAATTTCTTCTTTTCACGTATAATTTGTTAAAGCATTGGCTTAACCTTTAATAGATTTTCAAAGTCGGCAGTTTTAATAATTCTAGAATTTTTTATACCTGCAAAGATAACTAATACTCAATTCCAAAATAAAAGAATTCGCCGCAAAATTAAAAATTTTATATGATACTAAATTTAAAATATTTTTTGGGATATTTAAATAAACTTTGGTTGAATTTTAGGCTTCAAACGAAATTAATACTTGCTTCTACCTTTTTCATTTCAATAGGAATTAGTGGTCTCGCCTTTTGGTCAGCCAACTTAATTCAACAAGAAACTTTATTTAATAAAATTCGTTTAGCAAATGATGTCACTGTTTTATTGGGAGCAAATCTAATATCACTTACTAGTGAAAATGATTATAAAGGCATATTACCGCTTTGTGAGCGTTTTTATAAAAACAGTCCAAATATAAAATACATCATTTTTTTTGATTCAAAAAATAAACAAACTTACGGAGTCCCATTCACATATAGTGAATTAACGTCAAAATTTCTTCTTCAAACCAAAGGGGAATCTCCCTATTCCGACCCAATAAAAGTAAATACATCCTTACTCCTACGTTCAAAAGGAAATGAAGTCGGAACCGTAATTGTAGGTATTAATTCAAGCCAAAATTTAATTACCAACTCAAAATTAGTAAGAACGTTACTTGTAATAATAGTTTTAATTTTTTGGTTAACTTTAATTTTGGGCGCAATGATAAATGCTATTACAATAACTGGCCCTCTGAGCGAATTACGAAAGGGAATTCGAAGAGTGGCCGATGGCAACTTTTCCCACAAAATTAATTTAGTATTTAACGGTGAATTAGGGGATTTAATTCTCCAATTTAATGACATGGGCAAAAAATTACAAAAATATGAGGAAAAAAATATTGATCAACTTTTAAGTGAAAAAATTAAATTAGAAAGTTTAGTTGGAACAATTACTGAGGGGGCACTACTACTAGATAGTAGCTTAAAACTGGTATTAGTGAATGATGCTGCTATTAAAATTTTTTCTTGGGAAAAAAAGAAAAATTTAATTGGCTCTAAACTTTGGGAGCATTTACCTCGTCCTTTACAAAAAAGAATGTTTGAGTCACTAGAAAAAATGATACGTACAAGCTCAAACCAGGTTTTTTATAGTGCTTTACAAACGACGCCAGATAATAACAAACCTAAATTTTTCCGTATCCTGCTAAAGCTTGTGTATGAATCGCAAGAACTAATTTCACGGCCAAAAGGAATTGCCATTACAATACAAGATTGTACAAAAGAATTAGAATTAAACCAAGCACGAAATCGTTTTATGAGCAATATTTCTCATGAATTACGTACACCTTTATTTAGTATAAGATCCTTTATTGATACAACCCAGGAATATAGCTATACTCTCACCACACAGCAAAAGTACCAATTTTTAGAAACTGTAAGTCTTGAAAGTAACCGACTAACACGACTCGTTAACAATATTCTAAATTTATCGAGACTTGATTACATTAAACTAAATTCCTTTGAACCAGTTGACCTTAATGACGTAATTACGAAAGCAGCAACTAATTTTTACCTTTTTGCTGGAGAGAAAAAAATTATTTTTACAACAAATGCCAAACCAAACCTAGCTTTAGTGCAAGGTAATGTCGATCTCATTACTCAAGTTCTGGTGAATTTAATTGGAAACTCTTTAAAATTTACTTATCCACAAGGTGAAATTCTCTTACGCGCATATCCCCTCCGTAAAAGTCTTGGGAATAAGATTCGTATTGAAATAAGTGATACTGGAATAGGGATTTCACCCATTTTTAGAAAAATTATTTTTAATCGGTTTAGTCGAGAAGAAAATGAAGTTCACAATTTAACGGGAACTGGTCTAGGTTTAGCGATAGTTGAATCTATATTAAAAGAGCACAATTCACGCATTTATGTCCTGACAAAGCAACATGTAGGAAGTATTTTTTGGTTCGACCTAAATGTATAAAACTTAACAATTGGGTTGCCTGGGACTCGAACCCAGAACTATTCGGTTAAAAGCCGAGTACTCTACCATTGAGTTAGCAACCCATATATCCACTTATAGTATATAAATACATTTGAATTTTTCTCAAGAGGAAAAGGATTTACAAGATTTAAACTTCCAAAATTAAAAAGCTTTTGTATTCCCCTGACTAAGAGCCTTTTTAAAATTCTTAATTCTTTAAAAAGAAAAATAATTATCAGAAAAAATTTATCTTTTTTACTGCAGGAATTTACAAAACAAAAAAAATTTGTTAATATACTCGGTGAAATGAATAAAATAAAGTAATTTTCGTGATGCAAAAAGAACTAGAATTGTACGAAATATTATATCTCGTAGATCCGGGCTTTAACGAAACCGAATTAGAGAAAAAAACAGAATTTTACAGAGATTTTTTAACAAGCCGTGGAAGTCAAGTCATGGTGCAGAACCGAGGTAAGAGAGGTTTAAGTTATAAAATTAAAGGTTGTGAAACAGCAAGCTACATCCAGATGATTTATGTCGGAAATCAAAAGCTAAGAACAAGTTTAGATGTTGCCTTAGGCCGGGACGTTTCGATTTTAAGACACCTAACAACAAAAATCCCAGAATTACCCGAAGTTTTATATTAAAGTTCTTTAAGCACTTTATTTAGTCCGTTACATACCTAAAGCATTGCTGCGTTTATAATAAACATTGCAAAATAACGAAAATAAGTGCTTAAAGCAGTTATCATAAGCTAGTAGATTGACAAGACCACCAAATATAAACTACTATTACACTGACCACCTTATGTCGCGGGATAGAGCAGTTTGGTAGCTCGTCGGGCTCATAACCCGAAGGTCAATGGTTCAAATCCATTTCCCGCTAATAAAATTCTTTTCTAGCCTCTTTTTTTCTATTGTAAAACCCATAATTGAAAAAAATAATAGTGAAGTAGTTAGTCAAAATTTGGCTTTATCAACTACAATTTCTGTAAGAGAAAAATTTAATTTTTTATATTAAAACCAAAATGTCAGCGTCTTTTCTACCTTCAATTTTAACACCTGTTGTTACGCTAGTTTTCCCAGGGCTTATGTTTGCTCTATTTTTTGTACTAATTGAGCAAGAAGAAATAGCTTAATTTAATAAATCGAAAAATTAAATAACTATGAATATTCAAGCATTTTTAGACAATTTAGTTTTTCTAAATCTACTAATTGTAACAATAATTTATTGGGCAAGCTTAGTTGCCTCCAATATTACTTTTTTAGAAAAACTAGGATTCTTTAGTAACGTTTGTGCAAATTTTCTAATTTTTGTTCTACTAGGTCTCCGTTGGTTCAACTTCGGTTACTTTCCATTAAGTAATTTATATGAATCCTTAATGTTTTTAGCGTGGGGAATAACATTTGTTAGTATCTTTGCTGAAAATCAATCAAAAATTCGGGCAATCGGATCCATCACAAGTCCAATTTCTTTATTTATTGTAGGGTTTGCTAGTTTATCGTTACCTGACGGTATGCAAGCCCCATCACCACTTGTCCCTGCCTTAAAGTCAAACTGGTTAATGATGCACGTAACTGTTATGATGCTAAGTTACGCTAGTCTAATTGTAGGCTCATTGTTAGGAATTTTCTTCTTAGTCCTGGCATATGGAAAAAGCGAACAAATTACCCTACAAGGAAATTCTTTTGGTAAAGTATTTTCTGAAAATAAAACTGGTCAGGTAGCTTTCTATAAAACAGAAGCCACGCTTGATACAAATAGCTTGTTAGTAAGTCCTCAAGAACAGCAAGGAGTTCAACCCTCTGAACGCTTGAGTTTATTAGAAAGTATTGATAACTTAAGTTACAGAACTATTAGTTTTGGATTTCCTTTATTAACGATTGGTATTATAGCTGGTGCCGTTTGGGCAAATGAGGCTTGGGGATCGTATTGGAGTTGGGATCCAAAAGAAACTTGGGCGTTAATAACATGGCTTGTATTTGCATCCTATTTACACGCTCGTATTACTAAATCTTGGCAAGGCGAAAAACCTGCAATTATAGCTTCTATTGGCTTTATTGTGGTTTGGATTTGTTATCTTGGGGTTAACTTCTTGGGAAAAGGTTTACACACTTATGGTCAAATATTATAACCATAAGAGGTTACATGAGCGGTATTTTTACACCAATTGATAGCCGTAATTTAAAATTAATAAATAGTCCCTAATCTTTAAATAAAAGTTATTGAAAGATTAGGGACTAATTGCAAACTCTAGTTTGGTTTAAACATAAAGTTGGCGGCCAAGACCAATTGCTAAAACTGCCGCTGTTAATGCAATACATAGAGCGAAAAAGATTTGACTATCTGTAATCATAGAACGTCTTGTGTTTAATTAGCAGTTACTTTTAATAAAATTCAAACATCGAATATATATTTTCTCTATTCAAAAATTCTTAAAACTACTTTAATAATATATATATTATTCCACAAAAACTAATAAAACTCGCCTAACCAATTTAATTTCTTAGTTATTTACCCTTAGGTGAAAAGAACCCATTAACTACCAAGTTTAAAGGCATCGACGATCAAACCATAAATTAAACCAAGTTTAAAACTATTCAATAAGAATAAAGTTTCACTATAGTATGTTTTAGAGGACAAAAGTTGAACACGCGAAATAAAAGAATAATAAATTTTACTCGCAGTCTCAACACTTGCCACAGTTAGTGCCGCACCAAGAATTGACCAGTCTTGGAATTCTCCCATCGTTGTATCAAAAATACTGGCTAATAAAAAGCCGCCAAAAAAACAGGTTATTTTCAATAACATAAACTTAAAAAGAATTGTAAATAATTATTGTTTTTTATTTTTCTTCCGATTTCGGAACCAAGTACGATTATAATTTTAATCATACGCGTTTTCTAACGTCTTGCATTCAAAAATACTTTTTTAGTATATATACAGATCAAATATGACTTCAGATGTATTAAACTTACAGATTCCCACACCAACTTTTGGTGGTAGTACAGGGGGTTGGCTCAGAGCCGCAGAAATTGAAGAGAAATACGCTATTACTTGGACGAGTAAAAAAGAGCAAATTTTTGAGATGCCAACAAGTGGTGCTGCAATTATGCAGAAAGGTGAAAATTTACTTTACTTAGCCAAAAAAGAGCAATGTCTTGCACTAAGCACACAATTGCGGACCTTATTTAAAATTAGTGATTATAAAATTTACCGAATTTTTCCAAATAGTGAAGTTCAATACCTTCACCCTAAAGACGGTGTATTCCCAGAAAAATTAAACGAGGGTCGTATTGGTGTAGGAAATGTTGGATACTCAATCGGAAAGAACCCTAATCCCGTAAATGTTAAGTTCACGGGGAAAAATACATTCGATTAAGAAACGGTAAGTTGCAGTAATTTGATAGCTCGTTTTAATTTTGAATTTAAAATGAGCTTTTAGATTTTTCTAATCTTATTCCTTACTTTATTTTAAAAATACTTCATTATATACACTATAATATTGCTTAGTATTTTTAGATTTATTTTGTACATTTGGTACGGTTAAAACATAAAAAATTTATATGGCACTAAAAAGTAAATTTTTAGTCGGGAGCATTTTAGCAACGTTTATTTTAAACGGGTTTTCCTCACCTGCTCAAGCTCTAGAATTAGACGAAGATACAAGAACAGTTACGCTTGACGGAAAAGGTAATACTGTAGTTCTAAGCGTGGAACAGATTAAACGTGGGAAACGACTTTTCAACAATGCATGTGCAATCTGTCACGTAGGTGGACTAACAAAAACTAACCCCAATGTTGGTTTAGACGTTGAGGCATTAAGTTTAGCTACACCTCCTCGCGATAATGTTTCAAGTCTTGTATCTTATTTAAAAGACCCAATGACATATGACGGTGCAGATTCTATTGCTGAATTACACCCAAGTATTAAAAGTGCAGATATCTTCCCTAAAATGAGATCATTAACAGACGAAGATTTATTTGCAATTTCAGGTCATATTTTAGTTCAACCTAAAGTTGTGAACGAAAAATGGGGTGGAGGTAAAATCTACTATTAAGCTTTTGAACCCCTCTCTTTGCCGTATGTAAAATTATAATTCGGCAACAAATAAAGTTTTGAATCCTCAAATAAATAGTAAAGGATTCAAAACTTTTTTCTCTTTCAAAATAAACAATTTCGATTAATAAATCTACCCAACAAATCGGAGCTATGCCAACGAATAATTTATTATCTCCACCACTATCCCAGGAGTCAATTTTTTGCTCACTATTAGCTTTAAGTACACTAAATAATAGTGTAGAACTTTATTGTAAAGAATCGAGAACCTATTTCTATAGAATACATAACGAAAGTAAGACCGCCACTATAAAACAATTAGCTGGTGAAATATTACTTTTATATGACCAATTAGGCAATTTACCAAATCTTTACACTACTCAATATCTTAAAAAGCTCGAAAAGGTTGATTTAAAACTAATGAAAAATTATTTAGATAAGTTTCACTACTTTTATTCGTTAAAAAAGAACGAATCTTTAAACGCTGAAAATTTTAAACAAATAAACTCTAATGCTTTAGAAGCACTTGTAATAATTTATAATACATAACTCTCGTGGGCCGAGTTGGATTTGAACCAACGTAAGCAAAGCTAACGGATTTACAATCCGTCCCCATTAACCGCTCGGGCATCGACCCATGACTTAACTATAAAAAGATAATACCATAAAGTCCTATAGTTATTCAAGCGAAAAGTCTAATTTCCCAGTTCTAATTGTAAATTGTTATAAACAATTAGAACTAGGAAATTATTTTTATCTAGATAATCCTCAAAATATTAAAAATTATTTTTCAGTAGAGAAGTCTGTCTCAATAGCGTCATCTTGTGATGGTGCAGCGCCGCCCTCGGCTCCTGCATCTGGAGTATAAACCTTTTGTCCAACTTCCATCATGTTTTTCTGTAACTCTTCACTAAGAGTTTTCATACCTTCTAAATCATCATTTTGAACAGCTAATTCTAACTTTGTTAAAACCTCTTCAACCTTTTCTTTATCGGCCGCCTCTAGTTTTGAACTAAGTTCTTCAAGCTGCTTCTTCGTTTGGTAACAAAGCGAATCTGCTTTATTTTTCACATCAATCTGTTCAGATTTTTCCTTATCAGATGCAGCGTTTTGTTCAGCTTCCTCAACCATGCGCTCAACTTCATCTTTCGCTAAGTTAGATGCACCCGAAATGGTAATAGATTGCTGCTTATTTGTAGCTTTATCTTTTGCCGTCACTGACAAAATACCATTAGCATCGATATCGAAAGTTACTTCAATTTGAGGTACGCCTCGTGCTGCTGGAGCAATTCCATCTAATCTAAATGTTCCTAAGCTTTTATTATCTTTTGCTAACTCACGCTCACCTTGTAAAACATGAATTTCAACATTTGGTTGATTATCAACTGCAGTTGAAAAAGTTTCTGATTTTTTCGTCGGAATAATTGTGTTACGTGGTGTAATTTTTGTTGTAATTCCACCTAACGTTTCAACCCCAAGTGATAATGGCGTTACATCTAATAATAAAATATCTTTTACTTCACCTCCTAAAACTCCCGCCTGAACCGCAGCACCGACAGCTACAACCTCATCCGGGTTCACTGATTGGTTTGGTTTTTTACCAAGAAGTTGCTCTACTAGCTCTTGAACAGCAGGAATACGAGTTGAACCACCAACAAGAACATTTTGATCGATTGAACTTGGGCTTAATTCAGCATCTTTTAATGCATTTTGAATCGGTGTTTTACAACGATCAATTAAGTCGGAACATAATTCTTCGAATTTAGCTCGCGTTAAATCTTTTTCAAGATGCTTAGGGCCTTCTGGTGTAACCGAGATAAAAGGTAAGTTGATAGATGATTGTGTTAACGTCGATAATTCAACTTTAGCTTTTTCTGCCGCTTCTGTTAAACGTTGTAAAGCTTGGTTATCTTGCGTTAGATCAATGCCTTCATCATTTTTAAACTCGTTTACAAGCCATTGAACAATTTTTTCATCAAAATCATCACCACCTAAACGTGTGTCACCAGATGTTGCTAAAACTTCAAAAACACCATCACCAACTTCTAAAATAGAAACATCAAATGTTCCACCACCTAAATCAAAAACAAGAATTGTTTCGTTGTCTTTTTTATCTAGTCCATAAGATAAAGAAGCTGCTGTTGGCTCATTAATAATTCTAAGCACTTCAAGACCAGCAATTTTACCTGCATCTTTTGTAGCTTGTCTCTGTGAGTCATTAAAATAAGCAGGAACAGTAATAACAGCTTGCGTTACTGTTTCTCCTAAATACTTTGTAGCATCATCTGCTAATTTCCTTAAAACTTGCGCCGAAATTTCTTCTGATGCAAATTGTTTTCCTAATGCAGGACAATCTAATTTAATAATATCCTCTGTTTGAAGAACTTTATAAGGCACTTGTCGAAGCGCCTCTGTAACTTCACTAGTTTTTCGACCAATAAAACGCTTTACTGAATAGAATGTATTTTCAGGGTTAATTACTGCCTGGCGTTTCGCAATTTGACCTACAAGTAAGTCACCCTTCTTTGTATAAGCAACAACAGAAGGGGTTGTACGCTGCCCTTCCGAATTAGTAATTACAGTCGGTTTTCCACCCTCCATAACTGCAACAACCGAATTTGTTGTTCCAAGATCAATTCCTACAACTTTTCCCATTTTTAAAATGCTTTTAATTTTTAGAATTTATTTGTTTTCTAATATTTATTATTATCGAACTCTTCTACCAGCGAGTAGGGGGTATTTACCGCACATAGAAAATTTTAAAGCTATCCCAAAATCGGATACTTAAAGTCCCTCATTAACTAGACAATTTAGAGTTTAGTAGCCTATACTACAATTGATTCATTGTTATTGAATTAATTTTTTTGTGAAAAAAAATTGCATTGACTTAAACACTTTTGTGAACACAATTTACACAAATGACAGCAGGTATATTTGGTAGAAAAATCGGAATGACACAAATATTTGATAAGGATGGCTCAGCTATACCCGTAACATTGGTAAAAGCGGACCCTTGCCAAGTATGTCAAATTAAAACTACTAAAACAGACGGGTATGATGCTATTCAAGTAGGGTATCTGGAGGAAAAATTGAGTAAAATTTCCAAGCCAATTCAAGGACATTTACAAAAATGTGGTTCGACGGGGTATCGTAAATTTGGTGAATTTCGCGTCGAGGATCCTGAAACTTATAACTTGGGAGACCAAATAACAACAAGTGCTTTTTCAGTCGGACAAAAAGTTCGTGTGACTGGTACTAGTATTGGTAAAGGTTTTGCAGGTAACCAAAAGCGACATAATTTTAGCCGAGGGCCAATGACTCACGGTTCAAAAAACCACCGTTTACCAGGTTCTATTGGTGCTGGTAGTACACCAGGCCGCGTATATCCAGGTAAAAAAATGGCAGGGCACCTTGGAAATACAAAAACGACTATTAAAAATAGTGAGATTCTTTTTGTAAGTGAAAAAGAAAATATTTTAATTCTAAAGGGTTCGTTACCTGGGAAAGCTAAGAATATTTTACGAATCGCAGCTAAAGTTTAAAATTAACTAACTATTTTCTGCATTCATTTAACTATTAAATCAAAAGATTACGACATGTGTACGAGTTCAAAATCTCTTCTCGATTTAATTAAGTACCCAATTTTAACGGAAAAGACAAGTCGACTTATTGAGCAAAATCAATATAGTTTTGCAGTTGATCGGAAAGCAGACAAAATTTCAATTAAAAGTGCTGTAGAAGCATTATTTGATGTTCAAGTTGTAGCTGTAAATACCGCTAACCAACCATTAAAAAAACGTAGGGTAGGAAAATTTATTGGGAAGAAGTCCAGAGTTAAAAGGGCTGTTGTTACATTAGCGCCTGAGAATTCAATCACTTTCTTCGAAAATGCTTAACAATTCTCCTGGGCATTTTAAAATTAAGTAATATTTATCAATAGGATTTTATGGCAATCCGCTTATATCGGGCTTATAGCCCCGGGACCCGTTCACGTTCATCTGTTTATTACACGGATATCACACAACAAAAGCCAGAGAAAAGTTTAGTTTTCGGTAAAAAAGCTTGTAGTGGAAGAAATAACCGTGGAATTATCACACTAAAAGGACGTGGGGGTGCTCACAAAAGAAAGCACCGTATTATTGACTTTAAACGAAAATCAATTGCAACCACTGCACGTGTAGCGACAATTGAATATGACCCAAATCGTAATGCACGTATCGCATTATTGCATTATGAAAATGGTCTTAAGCGTTATATCTTAGCGCCACGCTCATTAAAAGTAGGAATGGAAGTATGTTCCGGACCGGAAGCACCAATAGAAATTGGAAATTCACTTCCACTAGCAGCTATTCCATTAGGAAGTACTGTTCATAATATCGAATTAACGCTAGGTAAAGGTGGCCAAATTGCTCGCTCAGCTGGTACTTATGCCCAAATTATTGCAAAAGAAGGTGATTTTGTAACTTTAAAACTACCTTCAAATGAAGTACGTCTTGTTTATAAGGAGTGTTACGCTACATTAGGACAAGTTGGAAATATAGATGCAATTAATACATGCCTTGGTAAAGCTGGCCGTAGCCGTTGGTTAGGAAAACGACCAAAAGTACGTGGGGTTGTTAAAAACCCAATTGATCACCCGCACGGTGGTGGTGAGGGTCGTTCACCTATTGGACGTGCTAAACCAGTGACACCATGGGGCCAACCAGCCCTAGGAATTAAAACACGTAAGAAAACAAAAGCAAGTGGTCGTTATATCTTACGAGGGCGAACTAAATAAATAATTTTAGATTATTCAAAATGACACGTTCATTAAAAAAAGGTCCGTTTGTTGCCGCACAATTAATGGACAAAATTAATAAAATGGAAGCAAGCGGAAAGAAGGATTCAATCACAACTTGGTCACGTGCTTCAACTATTCTTCCAACAATGATTGGGCATACATTTGCAGTTTATAATGGTCGGCAACATGTGCCCGTGTTTGTGACAGATCAAATGGTTGGACACAAATTAGGTGAATTCTCACCAACGCGTACTTTTCGGTCGCATATAAAAAAAGATAAAAAATCAAAACGTTAAGGTGTTATGAGTAAAACTCTACTCCAAGAAAATGAAACAATGGCTGTTGCGCGCTATGTACGTATGGGACCGAATAAGGTTCGCCGTGTCTTGCGACAAATTACAGGCAAAAGCTACTCAGAAGCTTTACTTCTGCTAGAATTTTTACCTTATAAGTCTTGTGATCCAATTATTAAAGTATTGCGTTCCGCTGTAGCAAATGCAAAAAATAATCTTGGTTACGATACGACTAAATTGGTTATTAAGAAAGCGTTTGCAGACCAAGGCCCCGTGATGAAAAGATTCCGTCCACGGGCGCAAGGAAGAGCTTACCGAATTTTAAAACCAACTTCACACATTACTATTGTAGTTGGATCTTAGAAGCGGAAAACTTAAAATTTATTTAACTTAATTAAACATTTTTCTGTGGGACAAAAAACACATCCAACAGGGTTTCGGATTGGTATAAATAAATCCCATGATTCGACATGGTTTGCAAACTATGGAACCTATGGGGAAATCTTAAAAGAAGATTATAAAATCCGTAAATTTTTTGAAAACGATTGGGGAACACTTTACAATAAAGCCGGAGTTTCTAAAGTAGAAATTAAAAGAAAAGTAAATCAACTAGAATTATTGATTCATGCTGCTCGACCCAAAGCAATTGCTGGCACAGCAGATGAAGAGTCTACATTTTCAACTTTACGTGCTCAAATTAAAAAACTGACAAATAATCCAAAACAAACTCGGATTAAAGTTATCCAGGTTAATAAGATGGAAACGGAAAGTGTTTTAGTTGCACGAGCTTTAGCAGAACAACTAGAAAAACGAGTTGCGTTTAAACGAGCAATACGATTAGTAGCACAACGTTTACAAAAAAGTGGAACCAAAGGATTTAAGATCCAAGTTTCTGGCCGATTAAATGGTGCTGAAATGGCACGAGACGAATGGGTCAGAGAAGGACGAGTACCGCTTCAAACATTACGAGCTGATATAAGTTACGCAACAGCACGTGCCTATACTACATATGGAGTACTTGGCATTAAAGTTTGGATTTTTAATAAAGAAATTATTTAACGCAAGCCAGAGAATTCTATGTTACTCCCGAAGAGAACGAAATTTCGTAAAATGCACCGGGGAAGATTAAAGGGGGTTGCTACTCGAGCAAATACTGTCGTGTTTGGCGAATTTGGTATTCAAGCTCTTGAGCCAGTGTGGTTAACATCACGACAAATTGAAGCAACCCGCCGTAGTATTACCCGATATGTAAGACGTACAGGAAAAATTTGGATACGTGTATTTCCAGATCGTTCCGTAACTGAGCGAGCAGCAGAATCACGAATGGGAGCCGGAAAAGGAGCCGTATCTTATTGGGTTGCTGTTGTAAAGCCAGGAACGGTTCTTTTTGAAATTAATGGTTTAAGCGAAGAAATGTCGCACCAGGTTTTAAAATCTGCCTCTTATAAATTACCAATCAAGACAAAAATAATTAGCCGGGAATCCGGAAATTAAATAAAACAAAATAATCTATTTGTCTTAGATATATAAAAAAAATGGTTGCAAAAGAAAAAATTGGAACAGTCGTAAGTGACAAAATGTTAAACACCCGAATTGTGGCCGTTAGTGATCGAGTTTCCCATAAAAATTACGGGAAAGTAATTACACGAACAAAACGTTATGTTGCCCACGATATCGAATCAAACTCAAAGATTGGTGACAAGGTGAAAATCCAGGAAACTCGACCAATAAGTAAGAGTAAGAATTGGATCCTTGTTAGTATTTTAGAAAAATCTTCAACATAAAAAATGATACAACCACAAACTTGTTTAAACGTGGCTGATAATAGTGGGGCAAAAAAATTAATGTGTATTCGTGTCCTAGGAACGAATCGCCGTTATGGCCACGTTGGTGATGTTATTATTGGCGTTGTAAAAGATGCTACACCGAATTTAACTGTAAAACGCTCTGATGTTGTTCGTGCAGTTATTGTTAGAACAAAACAATCAATCCGTCGTAAAGATGGCTCTCGATTACGCTTTGACGATAATGCAACAGTAATTATTAACAAAGAAAATAATCCACGAGGGACTCGAGTTTTTGGACCAATTGCTCGAGAATTAAAAGATAATGGTTTTACAAAAATTGTTTCGCTAGCCCCTGAGGTTCTTTAGTGGGAATCTATATAAAAAGTTTTCGTAGAAATGAAAAAAGACACAAAAAACTTGTACAAAGAAAAAATTGTTCCATCTCTAATGGAAGAGTATGGTTACAAGAACGTTCAGCTCGTACCTAAATTACTCAAAATTTCTATTAACAGAGGCTTAGGTGAAGAGGCAAGAAGTTCAAAAGAAATGGATGCTAATCTAAAAGAATTGGCAGTAATCGCCGGCCAACAACCTACTGTGAATAAAGCACGTAAATCAATTGCAGGTTTTAAAATACGTGATGGTATGCCGGTTGGAGCGTCTGTAACTCTTCGCCAAGACCGCATGTACGCATTTTTAGAAAGATTAATTCATATAACATTACCACGGGTAAGAGACTTCCGTGGGATTAGTGCAGAAGGTTTTGATGGTCGAGGAAATTATAATCTAGGAATTAAAGATCAATTAATCTTCCCGGAAATTTCTTATGATGATGTAAATCAACTGCAAGGCTTTGACATCTCCATTGTGACTAGTGCAAATACAGATGAAGAAGCCTACAGCCTCTTAAAAAAGTTTGGCATGCCGCTTCAAGCACGTGCTTAACTTTTAAAATTTAATTTTTAGAAAATTTGTTCACAAATGGTCAATGACACTATAGCCGATATGCTTACGCGAATTCGTAACGCGAATTTAGCGAAACATCAGATTGTGCAAATTCCTTTAACAAAAGTTACAAAGAGTATTGCACAAGTTCTACTCAGAGAAGAGTTGATTAATTCATTTGAAGAATTAAGAAATGGAACACAAAGTTCCCTTTTACTGTCACTAAAATATACTGGCAAAACTCGAACTCCAAGTATTCAAAAAATTCAACGTATAAGTAAACCTGGATTACGTATTTACAGCGGAGCAAAAAAAATGCCACGCGTTTTAGGTGGCTTTGGAACAGCAATAATTTCGACATCCAATGGTTTAATGACCGACACAGAGGCGCGCCAAAAAAATGTTGGAGGCGAAATTCTATGCTATATTACATAACTTTTTAATATAAATCATGTCTCGTATAGGTAAACAATATATTTCAATACCCGACAAAGTTAACATTCGACTTGAGGGACAAAAAGTTTTTGTTGACGGACCGAAAGGTAAATTAACACGTATCTTGCCTTCATTTATATGCTGCACTATTGATGAACCAGAGAAAAAAGTATTTTTAGAAAAGGCAGAAGAGAATAAATTATCCCAAGCACTATATGGATTATCTCGTACGCTCTTATCAAATATGGTTACAGGTGTATCAAGCGGATGGCATAAAAAACTCACTATTGCGGGAGTAGGTTACCGTGCTCAGCTCGATGGAAAAGATTTAATTTTAAACATGGGTTATAGTCACCCTGTTAAGATGGTTACGCCCCCGGCATTATCTGTTAGTGTAGAAAGCCCAACTAGCATTACTGTTTCGGGTCTAGAAAAAGAAGCTGTAGGTGAATTTGCTGCAAAAATTCGCTCAGTTCGCCCTCCAGAACCTTATAAAGGTAAAGGGATTGCCTATGAAGGCGAAGTAATTCGTCGAAAAGCAGGAAAAACGGGTAAAAAATAAACACGAACTAGATATGGTAGATAGAAAAAGAAATTATAAGGATCGTGATAACAGAGTTGAATGGGAAGAACGCGTAGTTTCTGTTCAACGTGTTACAAAAGTAGTTAAAGGGGGTAAAAAATTGAGTTTCCGTGCGGTTGTTGTTGTTGGCGACCAGCAAGGAAAAGTTGGAGTTGGAGTTGGTAAAGCAAGTGATGTTAGTACTGCTGTAAGGAAAGGTGTAACAGATGGCAAAAAAAATGTCATTACTGTCCCTTTAACATCATCAAATTCAATTCCGCATAAAATTAATGGTCGATTTGGTGCTGCCAAACTTGTTTTACGTCCATCTGCACCCGGATGTGGTGTAATTGCAGGAGGCGCGCCAAGAATTGTTTTAGAATTAGCCGGTATTAAAAATATTCTTTCTAAGCAGTTAGGATCAAATAGCCTTTTAAATAATGCGCGGGCGACAATCGATGGTCTTAGTAATCTCCGAACATTTGTAGCCTAATTAATTTAATCAAAAATCTTCAATATGGAACAATCGACAACAAGAAGCCTATTGAAAGGTAAAATATTGAAAATATTAACTCTCCTACTTCTTGTTCGGTTAGGGCTCTACATTCCAGTTCCTGGGGTAGAGTTAGATATTCTTACTCAGGGTCAAACAAGCAACCCAATGTTTGGATTCGCGAAAACACTTGTCGGAAATTCATTTCTGGGAATCGGCTCGTTGGGAATCCTGCCTTATATTAACGCATCGATTATCATCCAACTCTTAACACCTCTTTTTCCCAATCTCGAAAGATTGCAAAAAGAGGAAGGAGAACTAGGGCGCCAACAAATTAGTCGATACACAAGATATTTAACATGTATTTGGGCAATAGTACTAAGTTCGGCCATTGCATTCTTTTTAATTAAGCCTATAACATTTGGTTGGAGCTTAAAACTGGGACTTGAAATCGTACTTTCCTTAACAGTAGGCTCAATTTTATCAATGTGGTTTGCTGAATTAATTACTGAAGAAAGTTTAGGAAATGGATCCTCAATGATTATTTTTATTAATATCGTTGGTGGGATACCGAATAATCTGAGCTCGCTAAGTAAAACTTTTTCGGCTGCGAATTTAGCTAGTGCAATACCATTATTATTAACTGGACTGGGAATTTACCTCGGAATTGTTTTAATTATTATTTTCTTTCAAGAATCGTATAAAAAAATTACTATCGTTTCTGCGAAACAATTAAACTTAACAACAAGTGCACAAACGCAATCCGAACGTCTAGCAAACAATAGCTTTATTCCGTTAAAACTTAACCAAGGCGGTATTATGCCCCTAGTATTTAGTTCGACAATTGCTGTTGTTTTCATGTACCCAGCCCAAATATTATTAAGTTCAGCACTTTTAACTAATGCAGCTGGATTGGCAAGTAAATTGCTGACCATTTACTCGTTTGGTATAAATTTTGTACTTGTTATCTTTTTTAGTTGTTTTTATGTATCGCTAGTTCTTAAACCGAAAGATATGTCCGAAAATTTAGGAAAAATGGCATACAGTATCCCAGGAATAAGACAAGGAAAAGAAACAACAAAATATCTTGAAAAAGTAATAAATCGACTAGCGTTTATCGGGGGGTTATTTTTAGCTTTTTTAGCTTTCTTTCCATTATTCGTTGGAAACTTTATTCAATTTGGTTTATTTAAGAATTTAACATCCTTATTAATTTTAATCGGGGTAATCACGGATACAACATCACAGATAACTGGGTATTTAGTCTCAACAAGATACGAAGGGTTGAAATAAGCGTAGACTTTTTTAACTAATTCGACTATGCTAAAATTAGCAAAATGAGGTTTTTAACCTGTTTTTGCATACATAAAATAAACTATTTAATTAGTTAATGGTTTAATACGCGACTAAAAATTATAACCAAAATTAAATCATGAAAGTTGTAAGCTCGATTGGGAGTCTTAAAAAGCGGTCCAAAGATTGCCAGGTTGTTAAACGACGTGGACGAATTTACTTAATTTGTAAAAGCGACCCAAGACTTAAAGTTCGACAAGGACGAGCAAAAATGAAGCGTAAGTAAAAAAGAGTATATAAATGGTACGTATTTCTGGGGTAGACCTGCCACGTAACAAACGAATCCAAATTGGACTAACTTCAATATTTGGAATCGGAAATACAAGCGCAGACAAAATTTTAACGACAGCAAATCTTTCACCAGATATTCGCTGTTCGGATCTCACAGACGAACAAGTTTCGTCACTAAGAACTATTATTGATGAAAGTTACCAAACCGAAGGGGATTTAAGACGAGTTTATTCATTAAACATTAAACGACTAACGGAAATTGGTTCAGCTGCAGGAAGACGCCACCGTGTTAATTTACCAGTACGTGGACAACGAACACGAACAAATGCGCGAACAAGAAAGGGTAAAGTTAAAACGGCTGTAGCGAAGAAAAAAGGACGTTAAGGCTAAAACTCGGACATTAAGAATGTATTTTTAATTTAATATGATTAAACAAGTTAAGCGATTTACGAGTAAAAAGTCTAAAAAGACTGTAAATGCAGGAATCGTTCATATAAAATCGACGTTTAACAACACCATTGTTAATATTACCGATAAACAAGGTAATACGTTATTTTGGGCGTCAGCTGGTGGTTGTGGATTTAAGGGGGCAAAAAAAAGTACACCTTTTGCTGCTCAATCAGCTGCTGAAAAAGTAGGGTCCATGGCTGTGGAACAAGGCATGAAACAAGCCGAAGTTATTATTAGTGGACCTGGAAATGGTCGAGAGACTGCAATTCGAGCTTTACAAAGTTGTGGATTAGAGGTCTTACTAATTAAGGATATTACACCTGTCCCTCACAATGGCTGCCGACCACCCAAAAAACGACGTGTATAAAAACAGATTAGTACAAGCAAGTATATTAATACTAACACTTCTGTAATAGACGTTATGTTTCAAGTACAGTGCTTAGAATCCGCACAAAAAGCAGCTACAGAAAATGTAGCTAAATTTTGTATTGAACCTTTATCAAAAGGTCAAGGTATAACGATTGGTAATGCCTTAAGGCGAACACTATTATCTAATATTCCTGGAACAGCAATTGTGGGTACACGAATTTCTGGGGTGGACCATGAGTTTTCTGTTATACCAGGTGTCAAAGAAGACGCATTAGAAATTTTGTTAAATTTAAAACAGCTCGTTTTTAAAGGTAACTTAAATGAGCCAATTATTACACGTCTAAATATTCAGGGGCCATGTATTGTTACAGCTGGGGATATTGATATACCAACAGATCTGGAATTAATCGATCCACAACAATATATAGCGACAATAACTGATTTTAGTCACTTAGAAATGGAATTTATCCTTGAACAAGGAGAAAGTTATGTTTTAAGTGAAAAAACAGCGTCAAATAATCCACGCGGATTCTTAGCTGTGGATGCGGTCTTTACACCAATTAAAAAAGTAAATTTCTTTGTCGAAACCTCTAGTAGCAAAGAGCGCCTAGAAAAAGAGCGCCTGATAATTGAAATAGAGACCAACGGTAGTATTTTACCGCTTGAGGCTCTAAATTTAGCTGCAGAAAGACTAAGCAGCCTTTTTAAGTTGGTAAATAGTGCCGATCTAACAGCAGAGTTTCCAACGGAAGTAGAAAATATTGTCCAAGTTTCTCAAACAGACGTTACAGGGGTTTTAATTGAAGAGTTAGAACTCTCTGTACGCGCCTACAATTGCCTTAAAAGAGCACAAATTCATACATTAGGGGAATTGCTAAAATATTCAAAAGAGAATCTTTTAGAGTTTAAAAATTTCGGTCAAAAATCAGCAAATGAAGTTTGTGAGAATTTACACGAACGTTTTAATTTGACTTTAAATTAGCAATATAAAATAAGTGAATTAAATGTCAACAATATCATACACAGCAGTTGGAAGGCGAAAAGAAGCCACTGCTAAAGTAAAATTACAACCTGGGACTGGTATCATCACAGTAAACAAAAAACCAGGTGAAACGTATTTTAATTATAATTCCGAATACCTTAGCACATTACGTGGCCCCTTACTAGCTTTAGGGCTAGAAAATGACTATGATCTTCATATTACGGCTAAAGGGGGTGGTATAAAAGGGCAAACCGATGCTGTTAAATTGGGTTTAGCTCGTGCAATTTGCACAATGTCAAGTGAAAAGAGAGAGAGTCTAAAACCCCATGGTTATTTAACTCGGGATTACCGCGCGAAAGAACGTAAGAAGTACGGTTTACGTAAAGCACGAAAAGCTCCACAATTTTCTAAACGTTAATTTAAAATTTATTAATTACAAAATGCCAAAATCTGCAATACATCCAGACTGGTACCCGAATGCAAAAGTTTACTGTGATGGGCAACTTGTGATGAAGGTGGGAGCAACAAAACCAACACTAAATGTCGATATTTGGTCAGGAAACCATCCTTTTTATACAGGTTCACAAACTATCATTGACACAGAAGGACGGGTTGAACGTTTTATGCGTAAGTATGGGATGGAAACTCAATAACTAAAAATCTAATATGCCAACGATTCAACAATTAGTAAGGTTTGAACGCCAGACCAGTGAAAAAAAGACAAAATCACCGGCTTTAAAGTCGTGCCCTCAACGAAGAGGTGTTTGTACGCGTGTTTATACAACAACACCAAAAAAACCAAATTCTGCTTTACGTAAAGTTGCAAGAGTTCGACTAACGTCAGGATTTGAAGTAACTGCATATATTCCTGGAATTGGACATAATATTCAAGAACACTCCGTTGTTTTAATCCGTGGAGGCCGAGTTAAAGATTTACCAGGTTGCCGATATCACGTTGTTCGCGGCTCACTTGACGCTAGTGGAGTGAAGGATCGTAAGCAAGGAAGATCAAAATATGGTGGTAAAAGGCCAAAAGGTGATTAACAAGCAGGTTTTTTGTAATATTAATCAATCCCATTATGTCACGTAGAAGTAAATCAAAAAGAGTTTTAGCCCAACCGGATCCGATCTACAATAGTCGGCTAGTAAATTTACTAGTTATACGAGTTTTAAAATCAGGGAAAAAATCCGTTGCACAAAAAATTGTTTATACAGCATTAGAAATAATTGCCGAGAAAACAAACGAAAATCCAATTTTATTATTGGAAAAAGCAGTCACTAATGTAACTCCCCAAGTAGAAGTAAAAGCTCGTAGAGTGGGGGGTTCCACTTATCAAGTACCAATTGAAATTCGTGCCTACAGAGGAACGAATATTTCTTTGAAATGGTTAATTGAGTTCGCACGAGAAAGATCAGGAAGAGGTATGGCCTCTAAATTAGCGAATGAGATAATAGATGCTGCTAAAAATGCAGGTGGCTCTATTCGAAGAAAAGAACAAACACACAAAATGGCGGAAGCAAATAAAGCTTTTGCACATTTTAGATATTAAGGAAAGATTTTAAAGCATCTTTACCAACGCCAAAAGTATTGGAAAATAAAAAGTTTAAATAATTTAATTTGATTTTATGGCTCGCGAAAAATTCGAACGATCAAAGCCTCACGTAAATATTGGAACTATTGGTCACGTAGATCACGGAAAAACTACATTAACAGCTGCTATTTCAGCAACATTAGCAGTTTATTCAGGGAGTAAAAAAGATATCAGCCTAATTGATTCTGCTCCTGAAGAAAAAGCTCGTGGTATTACAATCAATACAGCACACGTAGAATACGAAACAGAAACGCGTCATTATGCACACGTAGATTGTCCTGGTCACGCAGATTATGTAAAAAACATGATTACTGGTGCAGCACAGATGGATGGAGGTATCTTAGTTGTATCAGCTGCTGATGGCCCAATGCCTCAAACACGTGAGCATATCTTATTAGCAAAACAAGTTGGTGTACCTCACCTAGTGGTATTTTTAAACAAAGCTGATCAAGTAGATGATGAAGAACTACTTGAATTAGTAGAATTAGAAGTACAAGAATTACTAGAAAACTATGATTTCCCTGGTGATGACATTCCATTTGTTTCTGGTTCTGCTCTTTTAGCTTTACAAGCAGTAGAAGGCGGTCCTAAAGCAAAAGGTGATGACAAGTGGGTGGATAGAATTTTCGATTTAATGGAATCAGTAGATAATTACATTCCAGCACCAGAACGAGATACAGAAAAAACATTCCTAATGGCGGTAGAAGATGTTTTCTCAATTACAGGTCGTGGTACTGTAGCTACTGGACGAATCGAAAGAGGTATTCTAAAAATTGGTGATACTATCGAAATCGTAGGTCTAAAAGATACGCAAACAACAACAGTAACTGGTATTGAGATGTTCCAGAAGACTCTGGATGAAGGAATGGCTGGTGATAATGTTGGAATTTTAATCCGTGGTGTTCAAAAGACCGATATCGAACGAGGCATGGTGTTAGCTCAACCAGGTACAATTAGTCCTCACAAAAAGTTCGAGGCAGAAGTTTATGTGTTAGGTAAAGATGAAGGTGGTCGTCACACTCCATTCTTTACTGGTTACCGACCTCAATTCTATGTACGTACAATTGATGTAACAGGAACAATTGTACAATTTACGGGAGATGACGGTAGTGCAGCCGAAATGGTTATGCCAGGTGACCGTATTAAAATGACAGCTGAACTTATTAACCCAATTGCAATTGAGCAAGGAATGCGATTCGCAATTCGTGAGGGTGGTAGAACAGTAGGTGCAGGAGTTGTTTCAAAAATTTTAGAATAATATTACTCGTCAATTTTATGGGTATCCAAAAACTTCGTATTGCACTTAAAGCATATGAAACTAGTTTATTAAATGATTCGTGTACACAAATTATTAACGCAGTAGAAACTGGAGGTGTAAAAGCGATTGGTCCAATCCCACTTCCGACAAAACGACGTATTTATTGTGTACTAAGATCTCCGCACGTAAATAAAGATGCGCGTGAACACTTCGAAATGCGAACACACAAAAAAATCATTGATGTTTATAAACCAACAGATGATGTCATGGAAAATCTACGAAAATTAGATCTTGCAGCCGGTGTCGATGTTGAAATTAAGAGTTTATAAAACCTCATAAAAAATTTAGAAAGATCTTGGGCAATAATATTGCTCAAGATCTTTCTAAATTTTTTAGCAATTAAAATAGATAACAACAAATCTCGGGACTGACGGGACTCGAACCCGCAACTTCCGCCGTGACAGGGCGGTGCTCTAACCAATTGAACTACAGTCCCTTCCTAAGGGATTAAATATATCCACTTAGATATTACATTATGAATGTACAACCGTCAACGATAAAATAAAAACTGAGAACTAAAACCTATAAGAAGGAAATATCCGTATTTTGTTGTTGGTAACTTGTTTCTTTTAATTTTTTTAAAATCTTCGAGAAATATTCTTGCAGATATTGCTCTAATGTTAACAAATTATCATTCGTACGCGTTACGACTTTGTTTTGCTGTTTAATTTCTGAAAACTGTAATCGATCTGCAATATTCCATGTAAATTCTAATGAACGAAGAATTAGACGTAAAATCGTTAAAAGAAAAGAGGGTAAATAAGAAATTTTTGCTTGTTCACCCGAGAAACGCTCACAAATTTGTACAATTTCCTGCGGTGTCCAATTTTTTACACCAACTAAATTTTGTATTTTCTCTGAACTTTGTTCTTTTAAATTAGCGATTACAATTTTCGCAGCATCTTGCGTATCAATATAAGCTGCGGGATACATATCACCCAACAACCAAATCGTTTGCTTCTCTAATGTAGGGATAGCATATTGGCTAATTAAACCTTGGAAAAAGCCGGAGCATTGAAATACCGTATAATTTAGATTTGATTTTTCTAGTGCTTGCACCAATTTTAATTTTAAATCGAGTAAAGGAATAGCGGAATTTTGCGCTGCATCTACAGTAGAGAATGAAATAAATTTTTTAATTTGAGCTAATTTTGCTGTCTCAATCAAAGCCAACTTCCCCTTCCAATCAATTTTTTCGGCTGAATAACTGTCAGTTGGACGAACAGTTGCAGCATCAATTACGATATTCACACCTTTAAAAGAAGGTGGGATAGTTTCTGGTAACGATAAATCCCCATACACGAGCTCAGCACCCCAATCTTTTAAAAATGAACCACGTCGTAAGTTTCGAACTAAACAACGTACTGAATAACCTTCGTCTAGTGCAGTTTTTACGATCTGGCGCCCTAAGGTTCCAGTACCTCCAATTACTAAAACAGTCATTTTAATTAAAAACTTAATAATAAATACAATTTGTATTGTAACTGTTAAAAGTTTATACTGACAAGTTTAACCAAAACTTAAATAAGGTAATTTATTGTAAAAACAGCCCCAGAAATCATTTTCTTAATTTAATTAATAATCTTCTATACTTTCTCCCTTGACATAGTTATTGAGTAG